AAATAAGTTTTTATTATCTATATTAATAATAGGACGATCGTAACAAAACGATAAAGACATATTTTCATTATTAATAGTATATGGTTGAGTTTTAATTAATAATGAAAAGTATTCCAACGTTAAATCAAAAGATAAATTAAATTTATTTAACCACTTTTCAATTAATAATTGATCTTTTTTATTTGTTCTTCCATTATTAATATTCTTAAATGAAAGCAAATATTCAGTTTTATTTGATATTGCTTTAAAACTTTCTATATTTTTGTTATTTAAAATTAAAAAGGTATTTTGAATTAATATTAAATTGTTTCCTAAAAATTTTTCATTCTTAATTAAATGTTTATAACTATTATAATCCGTGAACTTATTCTTTGATAAAATGTTAAAAAAAAACAAATTTGAAAAATTGATTGAATTAAAAAAAAATTTTTTAAATAAAGAATTTTTCAAATTGATATCTTCACCTCGAGTAATTATTAAAAAAACAAAAGATAATAAACAACCTATAATTAAAGCAGCGTAACTAATAATCATAACAGTTACATGCATAAATAGCCAATTTGACTGTAAAGCAGGAACTAATGCACTAGGTTTTTGCATTTCCGATGGTAAACTAAAACTCGCAAAAGTATTAATAAATAAAGCGGTTGGTGATGTAACACATCCTAACCATAAAGAAAGAAAAAGATTTTGATATTTATTCATTTCTTTATTATTCTTTTTATCAAGTTGATATAATAATAAATGAATCGTTGTAATACCCCAAGATAAAAAAATTAAGGATTCATATAAATTACTTAATGGAAAATGCCCGGAATTTTGCCACCTAAATAATAATAAACTTAATAAACAAAAATTTGAACAGAGCATTCCGAAATTACCTAAAATAAAAAAATTTGGATTTGAAAAAAAGATTGCTTGAACCCAATAAAAAACCATCGTGCAAAATAATAAACAAAAAGAAAGATTTGCTAATAAATTTTCAATATACATAAGATTATAAAATACTATAAATAAAATATAAAAAACAATTAAATAGTTTTATCAATAAAAAAAAAATTAAAAATTGTATTATTTCATTACGATTATTTATTGATAAAAAATAGAAAAGATGATTGTGCAATTTCAAAAAATTGCACAATCATCTTTTCTATTTGTCTAAAAAAGTTTTTTAAATAATTTTGAAATAAATTGGGATTTTTTATTAAACTACAAAAGAGTTTAAAATCCCAATAACAAAAACTAATAAAATCCAAATACCAATACCAGATAGAACTACACGCTTATTTTCTGTCCAACCGTTAGGAAGAGCAAAAACAACTGGTACACCTACAACTAAAACAGCAGAAAACGCTACAAAAGCAAAAAGTGTTAATTGAAAAATCGAAGTCATATAAAAATTTGAATTTATTATTTAATCAAATCTAAAATTCAGATAATGATTGAATTTTAACAACCTTATCTAAATAAAATAATAGTCTATATATACACGTTCAATTGTATATGTGTAAAAATATCCAAAACAAGTTTTAAAAATAAGAACCGACTTTGAACTAAATAAAGAAAAAAAATATTATAAGTCATTCTATTAAAACATATATGGAACCTTAAGTAGGCAATTTCTTTTTTTTATTTTTAAAATCTTCATACAATTGTATGTGTGTTATTTATTTTAGTTAAATATAAAATAAAATAAAATTGTAAAAAAAATCTATCTAAAACTTACCGCAGCTTGCCAAACAAAAGCTAATAAAATGAAAAATACAGGAATAACTGGTAAAACATTAACAATTGGATCAAAAATAGCATAAGCTTCTGGTAATTTTGCTAGAACTAAAATCATAGATTCCATAGAGTGTCTCCCTAAAAAATTATTAATCAATATTATAAACAAAATATGTTGATTTATATTTTGTTTACAAACGAACTCCATCAAAGAGCCATAAAAAAGATGTACTACTTATCATAAATAAAACTCATAGTTCGATATAGAATCAAATTTATTAAATATCTATTTATGTATATACATTATATTATAATAGATATTTAATAAATAATATATATTATAGCAAATAACAATACATAATAAATATTATTTATTGATCATAAAAAATAACTTAAATATTATATCAATTCAATTAATGAATAATAAACTAAAAGTTAATTATTACATTAATCATAAAAATTTCTAGGAATCCAATAAATAAAATCTCCATCAAAAGGTGATCTATCATTTTGAAGTAATGTATGTTTTATTAAAATAATGTCACTATGATTAGGCAAACAAATAAATTTTTTTTTATAAATTTGATTAATATTTGAAAAAGTTTCTTTTTTATCAGAAATTTTTTTAAATAATATTGTTTGATCGTTTTTCAAATCCAAATTAATAAATAAGTTTCTTTGACTTGCGAAAACAATTTTCTTATTTTTTAAAAAAATTGTAACTAAATTTTTTTTTAATGCAAAATTGTTTAACATTGGACTAATAAAATTGAATTTGTAAAAATATTTCATTTTTATCAATCGTTTCCTTTTTTGATAATGCCTTTTACAAGCCCATCTCCATAAAATTTGTAATGTTAAATAATCGAGATATTTAAAAAGTATTGTGGGTGTTATTATTTGATAATAATAACACCAATTTTTAATATTTTTTGAAAGTTTGAATATAATATATTCTTGTGTTTTATTGTGACTTTTTTTTACAATATTACATATTTTGAATAGATGTCTCTCAATACGATATTTTGAAGGTTTTATAGAAAAATCAAAATAAATTTTTAATGTTTGTTGTTGTATTAATTTGTTATAAAAAATTAATGTCGATCTAGTTTTTATAATTTTATAAAAAATAAACTTGAATAAATGCAAATTAATGAATTTATTTTTAAAGTAAAAATTTATTAATTGTTCTAAAAAATTATTGTATTCCGAAAAAATTAAATAATTATATTGTAAAAATAAATATTGAAAAAAAAGAAATCGCATTATTTGGTTAATTTGTTTATTTTTCAATATTTTATCGTTTTGAATTATAAACTCATAGATTTCAAAGTAATTTATAAAGGATTGAATATATTTAAAATTGTACAAAATTTTAAGAAAAGAAAATTGCCAAAAAAAAAGGAAATTTGCAATACATATTTTCTTATTGCTATGAAACATAAAAAAATTAAAAAAACCAAACCCATTAATTTTTTTCTTATAAATTAAAAAAGTATGTTTCTCTTTAATAAAAAAAAAATTTATAGACCATAAAGTAGATAAAAGAGGGGATTTTTGAAAATTGAATTTATTATATAAAAATCTTTTTAAATATAATAAATTCAAAATCATTATATTTAAAAAGATTTTTATATAATAAATTAACGAATCTGTTAAAAGAAATGATTTTGAATACAGCATGAAATGTAATACTGGTGAAATATTGGATTTTTTATTATTTTCCATATACAGAAATAACATTGTTTTATTTAAAATCATCCATTTCTTTAATATTGTTTGAAAACTTTTCAAAAAAATGTAATTTGAATTAAAATAGAAAATTTGGTCTTTATATTTTATAAAACTATTCCAAATTAATTTGACATCATTTTTTTCTAATAGAAATAAAAAAAAATTTATTTTAAAACTATATGTAAAAAAAGAAAAAAACTTTACGTACAAGTTACAGTAATACATTAATAAAAAAAAAGTAATATTTTTAAATGAACTATTTTGTTTTACTAATGTTGCATAGAAATAAATATTTTTTCTTAATAATAAAAAAGTAAAGGTATTGAATGAGTCTAAATTTAAAAATAGGTTTAAAGAATTTAAATAACCATAAATAAAAGATAAATTTATTTTTACTAATGTTCTAAAATTCAATTGTGCTGAATATATTTTTTTTGAAAAAATAAAGATATGGGCTAATTGATTTCGATGAATAGTATTAATTTCACATTGTAATTTTTTTAGTAAAAGAGTATTATTTTTTCTTTTGTTAAAAAAATTACAATTTTCTTTATTCCATTGATTTAACAAATTTAAAAATAGTTTTTTGTTTTTTTTTATGAAAAAAAACAAAAAACTATTTTTAGAAACAAAAAAATTTGAATCTTTATAAATGATTGAAAATGAGATTCCTTTTGTTTTTGATAAATTAGTATTACGTGGAAAAAAAGTGGAAACCAATTTTTGTAAATAAAACGAAAATTTTTGTTTTTTTAATTCAATCGAAAATAATCGGTTTTTCAAATTCTTAATTTTTTCTTTGAAAAAATAACTTAATGACAAAATAAGAAAATTATTAATAAAATAAGTTTCTAACTTTAAATTTATAACTGAGTGGTGTCTAACATTATTATAGTCATTTATAGACTTATTAAAATGACTATTTTTACAAGATTCTATAATAAATTTCTTATAATTTATTATAAAAAAATTATTTATTACTTTTCTTTTTTCAACTTTTTTTTGTATTGGATTTTGAATAGTTAAAATAAAAAAAAATTTATTATAAAATATTTTATAAAAATAAATAGCATTTTTTTTATTATTTTGTTTTATAATCTTCAATATTTGATATAAAAATATTTGTTGTTTTGTTCTTAAGTAGTAATTTTGATATTTTTTTTGAATTCCGTAAAAAATAATGTTTTCCATAAAATTAAAAAATAATGAATCAATTTTTATTTTATTAAACACGGAATTAAATTTATCAAAGACAACTGATTTTTTTTGTAAAATAAAATTATATTTTAAATTTTTTTTTTTTTCTTTCTTTTTATAAATAATTTTATTAAAAAAATGAAAATATATTTTGAATAAGTACATTGGCTGTTTTTTCAAATGAAATCTTAAAAATTCAATCACATCATAAAGAGACCTTCCTCGCCGATTACTATAAGAAGCAATTTCAAAACAAGCTTCCCAAATCGGTTCCAAAAGAAAAAACAATATTTGTTTCTGGAAATTATTTAATTGTATCTCTAAAAATTCAATTTTATTAAAATGGTTAAAAAATGAATTATTTACTAATTTAAAAGAAAAAAAACAAGAATTTTGTCTAAAAAATGGATTATTTAAAATCATTGAATAGTAACAAAAATTAGTATATTTGTTAATACTATTTTTATAATTTAGAATAAAATTATCTCGAAATCGATTAATTTTTATATATCTTTTTTTTTGTTTATAATTAAAAAAAAAAATTTGTTTTCTATTTGATAATAAATGAAAATAAAAACTATTTTGATATTGAATTTTTTCACTATCTAGATAATAATTATGATGATGTAAATAAATATTATAAAATGTTTGATAATTAAATGATGAATATTTCATACCTAATTGTAAAGAACTAATGTTTGATTTTTTTACGGATAATTGTTTATTTTTGTTATTAACATCAAATAATAAAAAATTATGAGTTGGTAAAAATAATAACAAAATATAATAAGTAAACCGACTTAAAAATTCTAATTTTAAATGTCCCAAGAAATTTCTATTCCAATTAATAGAATTATTATTAAAAAATAGGTAAGATAATTTTAAATTATGATGCCCTGAAATAAAATTAATATAAAATAGTTTTTTTTTTTTAGATTCTAAAAATAAAGAAGAAAAATTCTGCAAACTTGCTTTGAAATTTATTAATTTTTTTCTTGATGATAATTGAGAATTCAAAAAATAACAAATTTGTATTTGTTTTTTTAAAATACACATTTTTAAAAATTTTTTAAAAATAGGTTCAGATAAAAAATTAATAAATTTTTTTCGTTCATTATTTTTAAAATTCTTATTACGTAATATGAAAAAAACTATGGATTGACTTTTATATAAAATTCTTTGAAATTTTAAAATTTGTTTTATTTTCTGTCGTTTTTGAGCTTTATAAAGTAAACATTGTAATAAAGATAAATATTCTTTCATTAATGTGACCATTTAATTAATATATATATATAATAGCATTTCATAAAAAAATAAAAATGCTATCTAACAGATTGTATGTGTTAGATAGCATTTTTATTTTAAATAACTTGATATAAAGTTTTAAAAAATCACTTTTTATAATTAAAATATAAACTTAAGTCGTTCAGTTCTCGTAAATTAATTAAACATTAGTTGTATTACAAAAAACGTTTAAAAAACAAAATCCATTGAATTTCTGTTAATAATTGTTTAGTCATTAACAATTGTACTAAATAATCTAACATTTCTCGATGTCTATCTAATTTAAGATAAGATATTTGAAAGCATTCTATTATTAATTGTTCGTAAATCTGATAATATAAAATCTTTTCTTGAGCTAACCAATAAGCGGAATAGCCGTTTGTAAGCATCCAACGTTGTCGTCTTGGATTATATTGTTTATCCGCGTATGGAAAGAAATCTAAATATTGGAATTCCTCTAAAGAATCAATTGTTTTCTTTAAATGCCAATTCCACCATTTATATGTATATTTTCTGAATCTTTGTTTATGATAAATTTTTTTATCATAATAATAATTCATTGCAGTAGGTCTTAAACTAATTAAATCTAATGAACCTAATTCATTAAATAAAATTCTAAAAAGAGCTAACCGTAAGCAATTTTTGTTCTGCGTTTTATCTATTTGAGTTAATGTAATATTTTGATTATAAATTTTATTTAAATAAGAATCATTTTTTGCTATTTTTATTGATGTAGAATCAAATAAAAATTTTCGTAATGGTTTTTGTTGTAAATTTAATAAATATTTTTGAGTTTGTTGTTTTTGAAGATGTTCCTCTAAAGGAATTGTATTTCTATGTAAAAACGATTCAGTATTAAGATTAAAATATTCAAATAATAGAGAAGGTCCTAAATTTTCAGAGAAAATTCTTTGACGTTTTTTAAAAATATCATCTAAATAGAAAAGTTTTGATGATAAATGATTTTTAGAATAAAGACAACTCGTCCGGATAAGATAGAAAATGATTGAATTAGTATTTTTCCAATTTGGTTGAATACCATATAAAGAACGAAGACCGAATGCATTTTTTTCAAAAAGATGATTTATTTTTATTTTTTTATCCGAATTAACTTGATTTTTTTGGAAATGAATTGCATTGTTTTGGGTATTTTTATAAAAAGAAAAGAAGCAAAATTCCCCAATTTTCGCTGCAAAATACTGTATTAAATAATTTTTGATATATTTATTTCGACTAGTATATGTAATATTTATTTTTTTTAATTCAGTAAAAATATGCGAATTTGGCCAAATAGTTAATTCATTATTTTCAGAATAAAACACTCTTTTATTAATAGTTTTTTTTGAATTATTTAATATCATACCAGTATGATTATCTCGATAATTTTTTTCTTGATCTTGGAAAAACAGTTTAATAATTAATTGACCTGCTTTTGAATAAGCTAAAGAAAGTAAAAGAGCTGATTTTGAATAAATAGAGAAACTAGGTTTTTGAAATCCAATATTACCCCAAATGTCAAATGGAATAAAATTATGATAAATATTATTTTCATTTTGCATGAAAATATTTTGATTATAAACATTATCAGCAGTGGAATTTATTAAATCACGTAATGATGTCTTTGTAGGAAAAATTTTTTTTTCATAATTATCTTGAATAAAAACATTACCATATACACTATTTAAATTCCAATCAATAGCAAAATTGATTGAATTTAGAATATTAAATGTTCGAGAAAAATTAACAAAATCTTTTGAATCAACAGATAAAACATTGATAAAATGAATTGCACTAAAACGTCGATAATTTGGATTCACGGTTAATGACGTTAAAGAAACTGTTTCATCAAAACGTCCCGGACGTCTTAATGATGGATCTAACATTGCTAATTTATTCGTAGTTGCAAATACAATAAATCCTTTGTAACTTTCATATTGCATTTTTTCAAGTAATTTAATTAAATCTTTTACAAGTCTTAATTGGGTATTCATAGTATAGATAGCTAACATTGTTAACTTAGCAACTTTCACTCGAATTGAATAAGTAATAAGTGGAATACTTCGCATCGAGTCAACAGGAATATGTTTCCAAGGGGTTTCTTTTATTGTTTTTTTAGGTGTGACTAATTTTGATTTTAATAGTTTCCAAATGATTACTGTATTCGTTGGAGAAGAAGAAACATTATTGCTAAAATTTCCATTTATTGATGATTTTTTTAATGCATTAAATTTTGTTATAAAAGTTTGATATGATGAATTAGATGTATTAGAAAAATAATTCGAAAATGCTTTTCTGCGAGTTAATTGATATTCAATAAGATTTGATGGAATAGGACTTTCTGGAATAATAGATTTTTGCATATTTCGATAAGATTCATCATTACTAATAAATAAATTTTGATTAATAAACGATTGACGTAACGATTTATAATTATGCTGTTTTCGATATATTAATTTAGAAAAAAAAGAACGAATTGCCATATCTTCATCTTCTTCTTCTTCATTGATTTTAATTACTCTTCTTTTCGAACCAATTACATCAATATCTTCTAAAAAAACTATACAAGGGGAATGAGCTTGTGCAATTTCAAACAGTTTTTCTAAACGTTTAGTTGATTTATTAATTCCACGTCGTCCTAATCTTCTTAATCTTTTTGCATCTTCCATAAAAAGTTTTAAGCCAGTCTCTGCAGCAAATGCTTGGACTAATAAAACAAAATTGGAAGAATTTGTATTTCCAACTAATAAAATATTTTTTGTTGATGAAAAAAATTGTCTTGGATACGTCCATTTTATGTGTTGACCAGATAACTGTGTTCTACTTTTTGTTGCTGATGATAACAATCCAGAATAAACTTCACACAGTAATGAACCAAATATTGGATGAACGTTTTTTGCATCTTGAATAATCCCGATATCATGTAAATTTTTTGAAAAATTTGTATAAAAACGATAAAGACGTACTTTTGGATCATATGTTTGATAATGAATATATCGATTTTGAGCACTTTGTTCTTGATTATTAATATAAAGAGATTTATATTTATTCATTATACACGTACCATTGTATGAATCAAAATTTTTATTATTAAAAGACAATGTAATAAAATTGAAATCAAATATATTTTTTATGTTTTTTTCTTTATTACTCCATTTTAAAATAGCTCTTTGATATTTTTTTTCAAATTTAACGAAATTCCATAAAAAAACACGATTTAATAATGGTGGAGAGAATTGAGAAAAGACATTATTCTGAGCATTGATATTTTCCCAAATCTTTTGAATTTCGTATGAAAATTGTTTAGCTTCAAAACTCTTAATTTGATTAGGAATAAAGGATATGGCTTGAAAAGGAGAACAATAAGATAACACAGTTTTTAAGTTATTGTTTTGATTAAATGTGTACTGTGATTTTAAAATTTCTGAAACATTTAATCTATTTAAATTATATGAAGAAGTTAATAAGTTTTTTGTTTTATATTTTGTTATTGTTGTTATTTGTAATTTATTTGTTAACAACGAATTTTGATTATTTAAAAAAGTAGAAAAATTTAATATCCAATTTTTCCATAAAAATGAAGACAATATAGCGGTTAAAGGACCAAACGGTATCCAAACATAATTTATAAGAAAAACTGAATCCCTGAATCGTCGATTAAGTTTTGCTAATCGACTAACAAAAAGTGTATACGCTAAAAAAGAAAATAATGGTTTCCAAAAAGGTTGACCTCTACTTATTTTTTTGCGGAGATTCATACAATTGTACGTGTCCAATAAATATGTTATCTTATTAATATATTGGAAATCTAAAACTTTTATTGATTTATCTTTTAATTGTTTTTCCGATTTAATAAATAAAATAATATTGTCTGAATTTATCTTCTTTTGTTTTTTTAAAAAATTTATATTATTGGAATATTTTTTATTAATTAATAAAAAATTGGATATTTCACCATTATTCTGAGTTTTATTTTGTTGAATATCATCAAGATGTTCTTTTTTACGATTTCTTTGAGTTTTTCTTTCAATGGTATTTTGACGTTTTTGAAATATTTCTGTTGATTTTTTAAATTGTTCTTTAAACTTACGTAATTTTTCGTCAGCTTGATAATCATACATATTAATAGGATCCTCTGAATATGTATTTGATCTTAAAAAAATAGGTAACCGTTTCAAAAAATACCAATGCATTTCTCGATAAGGTTCTAATTCAGCAAAAATTTCTGATTCTCCTATTAAAAAAATGAAACCTAAATTAAATTTTAATAATTTCAAACTCAATTTTAAAACTGAAGAATCTTTATTTTTCAGTTTTATTACTTTTTCGTTTTTTGTTCCTTTTTTTAATATATTTATTTTATTATAATGTTGTTTTTCCCAAGGAAGATAATAAAATGAATTTTTTGCAAGTTCGATTTGATTCGAAATTAAAAAAATATCATTCTGGAATTTACCAAAATCAGGTTTTTGAATAACATTTTTATTTCGTAAGAATGACATACGATGATTTTCTTTTTTTTTACTAATTATTTTTAATAAATTTTTTTTTGGGATTAAATCAAATTTTAAATATAAATTTAATTTATTTTGCATCTCATTTTGTGCAACATCATAAAAAAATGATTGCAAATTATTAAGTTTTTTTATTTTTGATTTTTTTGATAAACGTTCATTGTATAAATTTTTATTTATTATATTTGTTGATTTTGAAAATTTCATTCGTAACGGATTTTTAAATAAAAAATTTGTTAATGAAGGAATGGAACTCTTATGAATTTTACCCCAAATGGAAAATTTATTAGAAAAAACTCCAGTTGATAACTTATTTACAAAAACAAATAATTTACTATACAGTGAATCAAAATATTCTTGAATAGTGGTTAGAAAGGATTGAGCTGTGCTTTGATAAACATATTTGATTAATCGTTTAAACCTATATTTTATATTTAAAAAATAATGAATTAGTATTACGAATACACTTATAAAGGATTTCAAAGAAAAATGAAAAGCAGATTGATATACAGCAATTAAACAAAAAATTAAACAAATATGCAATAATAATAATTGACTCAAAAAAAGAAAATTTCGTACTGAAATATTTTCTAAATTGCGGTGTAAATAAACCGAAATAGAAGCTCTCGTAACTTTTGAAAATGAGGAAAAACTATTAAAATTTCTTGTCATCAAAGAACGAGTAAACAAAAAGCCAGAACGTCTCTTAAAACTGATTGTCTTTTTTTCTAACGAATCGATTCTTTTAGAATTCAAATACAGTTTATTCGTGTAGAAAGTTTTAATATACTTTTGTTTTATTTGGTCATTTTTGAATTGTACAATATTTAAAATTTGTCTTAATTTTTGTTGTTTTTTTAAAAACTCTATTTTATACGAATTATAAACTTGTCTCTTTTGAATCCATTTATGACAAAATAAAGTACTATTGCGAATTATCAAACTCTGTGAAGAGACTTTGTTTATAATTGATTGACCGTGAAATTTCATATTTATGGAATTAGTATACATGTTTGAAACCATATTATAACTTTTTAAAAATTCTACGTTTTTTAAAGAATTTTTGTGAAAGGAATCAATTAATGGTAATTGTGTTTTAAAATTAGGGGAAACATTTACCTGGCTTTTTGATTGGAATTCAGGTGTTTTTATTAATGTATTGAATCCTTGAATATTATTAAAATTTGATTGATTTCTTACTTGAATTTGATTATGCAAATGTAGGTATTGTTTTTTTATATGATTTAATAAATCAAAGGACCAAGTAGGTTGAATTATAAAATCTTTTTCTAAGTTATATAAATTCATACAATGTACGTGGATTGATTGTTCTGTTCTTATTATTGGAATTGGTGTAAATAAATTCCAATTTTGTATCTGATTAATTAAATTATCTAATATTATATTATTAATAATATAATTTAAAAATGCTCCTGTATGATCTAAATACATATAAAATATTTGTAAAATTAAATCGCGTTTAATTTGAAATTTAGATTGCCAAGTTGATAATGTAGCCAAGAAATTATTTAAATTAAAATTTAATTCTCGGTCATAAAAGTTTTGAGAATAAATTGGCCGTGTTTGAAAAACCCAATTTTGTTTTATAACATTTTTAATTATTTCATTTTCTGAAAATATTGTTGAATTTGTATTCAAAACAAAATCCGTTGAATGCCAAAAAATATTAGTAAAATATAGTTTTTGATAAAGCAAACGATTACGTAGTAATAATTGATTTGAATACAAATTCAATTGAGATTTTTTGACATTTTTGCCTAAGAATTTTGTTTGTAAAAAATTAAAGAAATCGTAATTATGTTTAATTTGAAAAAATCTATTATACTTTTTATATTCTAAACTTTTATAATCTAAATAAGGATTGAAAAGATTAGACAACTGGAAATTGAAGAAAGAATTTAGCTGTTTTGATTTTATTTTTGTTTCATAATGACTTTTATTATTATTATTAAATATATTATTATTAAAAGTAAAAGCTGAAGAAAAATGAAAATCAATGGATCCTCTATCCCCATTGTGTAATTTTTTATTTAGAAAACTATTACTATTCTTTGTATTTGTAAATTGAAATAGTATATTATTGGAGATATTATATAATGGGAAAGCTAGTTTTGATAAATTTTGTTGATTAATATAATTATACGAATTGAAGCCATTTAATGAATAATGATCTTGATTATTAGTTACGTTATTTATTGAAATCAAAGATAATGGATTTACTGAATCATAATTTATAAAACCTAATTGGTAATTAATATTATCTCCTTTTTCTATGAGTTTTCTAAATTGTATTTTATTAAAAACATTTGATAATGTAAAATAATTAAACAGTTTCCATTCAGGAAACACTAAAGGATGATTCGAAACATAATTAATTGTTCTTAAAAAATAAGAAGGATACGTACAATTGTATGTGTTGTTGTTATAACTTATTTTTTTCTTTTTAAAATCCAACTTATAACAATTCATTAGACTTTTAAATAAAATCAAATCACTTGATACGTTTTTATAATAATTGTTTAAAATAAAATTAATATTACTTTTAGATTGGAATAATTTGTTATTATTTTTTTTTTTTATTAATTGATAAAAAAATGGACGACTATTTTCAGTTTTTATAATTTTTTGAGAGTTTCTATTCCAATGTGTATTACAAGAATCACATAAAAAACTTTGTTTCCGTTTATTATTATAGAAGTTTTTTTGATACCAATTTGTGTAAGAATCAGATAATACTACACTCTTTTTTGATTTTAAAATATATTTTAAAAATATTTGCCAATTATTTTTAAAATATATTTTTCTTAACATTTTTTTTAAACTAATGGCATCACGGGTCCAATTAAATAAAGTTTCAAGCAAAATATGTTTACGATATGATCGCCTTTGTGTCAGTTTTCTTAATAATGTTTGTACTTTTTGGGATAAGCCGTCATTTATGGAAGAATATTGATTTGCAAAATGATTTTCTTCAGTCGATTTACGAACGAGTTTTTTTTGAAAAAATAATGTTTGCTGAATAAGTAAAACTTCCGGAATTTTGTGTTTTGTACGAACTTCCCAAAGTAGTTCTCCAACTGGTTTTGATGCAGAAACATTTTTTAATTGTTTAAGGGATCCATTCAATTGTGTGTGTCCAATATCATTCTGCATGTCACTTCGCTCAATATTCTGTTTTTTTTTTATTTGTTTAAAATTCAATTTATTTATTCTTTTGTAAAAAAAGCCTTGAGGGTCTGGCCCGCCGGGCCAATTTTTACTTTTACGTTGATATTTTTTTAATAACAGATTCGAAAAATAATTGGAATTCATACAATTGTAAGTGTTATTTCGACTTCCTACATTCATTCGAATATTTTTTATAAATTCATTAAATTTGTCAAAAATAAAAGGTTTATTGGTGTTTAATAATCCAGATGAATTATATGTTGAATTAATATAATTCCAAAAGATTGATTTATTTGATACATAAACATATTTTGGAATCTTATTAAAATTTAAAAAAGTCAAAATTGTTTTTGGTTCTTTTTTTATTAATGCTACGTTAGGGTCTGACAAAACACTAGAAGATAATAATGTTGATTGATGATAAAAAACAGGTTGCCTAATAATTGAATTGATTTTTTCTTTTATAATAGAATCGGAATAACTTAGTAATACTAAAAAAGTGGATTCATTATTATTTGTTAGTTTCATTTTATTTGCTTTAATTTTCATAATTTCATTTTGCAAACGTAATCTTTGATTATTAAAGTTATTATTAAAAAAAAGTGGTCGTATTGTTTGATATTTCCAATTTTTTTTTCTATTGAATAATTCTTTCCTATATTGAATTTGTTTTTTATTGATTTGTAATTTTTTTGATTTATAAAATTCGGTTTTATAATTTTTTAATAAATTTAAAATTACAGAATGTTCAAATTTTTTGGACACATACAATGAACGTGTCCCAATTTTTTTATTTATTATACATAAATTTTGTTTTGTTATTAAATTCATAGAATTGTGTGTGTCTCGAACATTATTTAATGCTTTATGAAATTTGATTTTTAGGTGTTGTGTTTGATTATAGTTCAAAAAATTATTAAATTTTAATTGATTAGAAATAATATTTGGAGGAAGCCGACAATACATTTGATTAACTAGAGTTGGATTTGATATATTTTTAATATACATACAATTGTACGTGTCCTGAAAACACATACGATTCAACGTATGTGTTACATTGTAACCTGACATTACAATTGGATTTTTTTTAATTTGAATAAGTTTTTCATTATTCAATGTTGAGTGGACACATTCATCGTATGTGTTATCCATTTTTGTTAGATTTAAGATTTTATAAAAATAATTAATCAAATATTGTGTTGTTAAACAACTTAATCCTGACTCAAAATAAAATTTTGACATAAAATTATCTAATAATAAAAAAGCTTTATGAAATGAAGATAAAGATTGATTTTTTTTTAAATTATATTTACTTAGATACATACTATTTAACGTGTGTGAATTAATATGCTTTGCTTTATCTAAATTTTTTTGTAGGTTGCTAAATTCAATTTGATTCCATCCATAAATTTGATTTAACTCTGATTCAAAGAGTTCACAACCAATACCATTATATAAAGTTAATTTTGAAAAAAGTCTTTGTTTATTTTGTAATTTAACATTATTAAAAAATTTTTGATTTTTGTCATTTGATGTTTTATTAATTGTTGCTTTTTGTTTTATTAATTGAAAATTTTGTTTTACTAATTCATTTTGATTAATTATTAATTGTTTTTTCGAAGAAATACAAAAAAGAAATGAAGATTTATTCGAATGTTTTAAGTTACTAAATAAAGAAGGGATAATAAATTCTTTGAGAGTTATAGAATTACGCTTTTGTGAAAAATTGTAATTTAATATTTTTTTGAATTTCAAATTTAATTTTTTTATTTCAAATTCGATTAAACTTTTTGAATATTGTTTGTTATGATTCTTATCATAATTCAGATTAATTTCAATGTTTCTAAAATCATTATTTATTTTTTCTTTTTCTACTATAGAATCAATATTTTGATTCGTTTGATAATTTCGATTAATTTGATTATAATCAAAAATCCAAGGCAACTGTATTTTTAAAGGAAATTCATCAATTGAAACGAAATAATTAAAAGATGATATTGAACGCATAGAAAAAGGAGAAAAAGGAGAATTAGAATCTGTTAAAACTTTTTGAAAATCATATTTTTGATTTCCTTGCAAATTTTTTTTATTAATAATATTCGAATAATTTAAATTTAAAAAATAATTAATATTTTTAGTATCTAAGGTATGCCAATACCAATAAAATCTAGAATAAAATAAAGAATCGAAAGAAGAAAATTTAGCATTTTTTTTAATATTCAAAGTAAAGTTATCAAGTTTCATACAATTATGTGTGTGTTTAGAATTAGATACAATTGAATTTTCAAATTCACTAAAATTCCGGCCAAGATGTGATTTTCGATATATAACTTTTTCCCAACTTTTTTTCCACCAACGAAGAGTTGTTATTTGGCTTATTTGATTGAAATTTTTATTCAAATTTTTTTTTATTAAATTATCTTTAAAATTACAAATATACTGTTCTTTTTGTCGAGATAACCATGCTTTTTTTATTTGTAGCGAAAGAGTATCATTCTTTAACGATACTTTATTTAAATATTTCAAGGAAGAATCCAACAAAATTTTTTTATAATCAAAAAATTGAAACATTTCCCAAGATATACTATTTTGTATTTGATATTGAAATAAAGGGGAACTTATACAATTGTCCGTGTCTTTATAATGTAAATTATAAGTAGAATATGAACTTTCAAAAAAAGATAAATTTAGATTATTTGATACTAATCCAATACAACCAAAAAAAGGTAACATCCAATACCAATAAACAGGTTTTTCAATTAAAAACTCTGGAAAAGAATGAAATAAAATAGTTGAATTTAAATATTCTTTTGATGATGCCGAGTGCTTGTAAATGCTGAATATTTTCGTTATTCGTTTTAAATAAATATTCCAGCACATATGTGTTAAAATACTTTGAGTAGGTAATAGAATCCACCAATAATTACGATTAGAAAATGGCATAAATATTCTCGAAAACCAAACTTGATATTGGAAATTCGAAAATCTTTGATTAATAATACCATTGTACGTGTCTGTAGAATTTGGGAGTTTTTTTATTCTATTAGTTGTTTCATAATTTAATGAAAAAGTGTAACCGCCCTCCTTGAAATTTTCTATTTGAGTTTTCAAATTAAATATCATTAAAGATGTAAATTTTTTTGAAAAATTCGTTGAATTCAACTGTGAATAAAATGAGGCTAGTTTTAGAAGTTTTTGATTTTTTGAAAAATGTCCTGATATTAAATTAGAATTTGGTCTAGTATGCCAATCTAATGTGAATGTTTTTTTAATACTCAATGTCTGTTTTTGATTAAAGTTAATTTTTTGAATATTTTTATAACTATTTTCTTCTTTTATTATTTCAACCCTCAAATTCAAATGATTTTTTGAATAAAAAACTAGTTTATTTTTATTTTCAAGTTTCAATTTTATAAATTTCATCATAAGTATTTTGCAATATTTTAACTACATAAATCCCATTTTAAATTATACATTAACCATTCATACAATTGTCCGTGTCTTTATAATGATGTCAAAAGCAGCAAGATGCAGAACTCAGACAATTATATATGAATACGTAAAATTGTCTGAGTATTATAGAATAATAAAAAGGACACGTTCATTGTACGTGTCATTCAACGTTTTTTGGGGATAGAGGGACTTGAACCCTCACGATTGAAAAAATCAACGGATTTTCAATTTTTCATAATGAAAAAAGGACTCTATCTTTCTTCTTTTTTTATTTAGCTTTGTTTGAATAGCTACGATCAGAAATACAATTTTTATAGCTATAATAAATATTGCGATTACAAAGCCAAAGAAGAGCTCCCTTAGAGTCTCTGCACTATTAGGTAAAAGATTTAAATAATATTAATTTTTATTCATAAATTAATAATAAAATAAATAAGTTATTATCACCTATTTAGCTCAGGATAATTTATATTATAAAATATAAAATGAAATTTTCCTGAATATGAGAGCATTCAATTTTTAAGTTTCCTTAAAAAAGCCCAAGAATACAATTAAAAGAATATTCATAAAATCTACGTGTCGTAATCATATTTTTTTTATTTTTTTATTTTAAGTCCGTAGCGTCTACCGATTCCGCCATATCCCCTGTTATATATTTTATTAAAATATATTATATAATATATTTTAATAAAATATATTATATAAGTAAATCACGTTCATTAAAATTAAAACAAAATTTGAGGAAAACACAAACACACGTACAACTGAAAGTGTCTAGTATTAATATTTAACAAACAATTTAATTGACAAAAGAAAAAATCTATGATAATATAATTTATAATAAATTATTAAAGCCGAGATAGCTCAGTGGTAGAGCAGAGGACTGAAAATCCTTGTGTCACCAGTTCAATCCTGGTTCCCGGCAGATTTTTTATTGAGTTTTATTAATTATTAAAAATTTATTTTAAGTATAGAAAAACTAAAAAATAAATAAGAAAACTCGATTCATAAAATGTACTTGTCAAATACAATTTCAATGATGTTATTTTTGCAAAAATCCATGATTTCTCTTTATTAAAATAAAACAAAAAATTAAAATAAAAACTATTTTAGCAAGGTAAATAAAAATATTTAAAAACTTTATTAAAGTTTTTAAATTTATAATCATCAAAATATCCAATTTTAAAGAAAGTTTAAATATTTTTTCATGGTGGATAGTTAGTAAATTTTTATAAAAACTTACTAACCATCCAATAATTTCTATTTTTCTTAAAAGGAGGTATTAGCAAATGGAAACGCTTTATAATGGAACATTAACCCTGGGCGGAAAAGACCAAGAATCTACGGGTTTTGCTTGGTGGGCTGGAAATGCTCGATTAATTAATTTATCAGGTCGACTACTAGGTGCACATGTAGCACATGCAGGTCTTATTGTTTTCTGGGCTGGGGCTATGAATTTATTCGAAGTAGCGCATTTTGTTCCAGAAAAACCTATGTATGAACAAGGTTTAATCTTACTTCCTCACCTTGCAACTTTAGGTTACGGTGTAGGTCCTGGTGGAGAAATTATTGATACTTTTCCTTATTTTGTATCAGGTGTTTTACACTTAATTTCTTCTGCTGTTCTTGGATTTGGTGGTGTTTATCATTCATTAATTGGTCCAGAAACTTTAGAAGAAACATTCCCTTTCTTTGGATATGTTTGGAAAGATAAAAACAAAATGACAAACATTTTAGGTGCACACTTGATTATTTTAGGGATTGGTGCATGGCTATTAGTTTGGAAAGCTCTATATTTTGGAGGTGTTTATGATACATGGGCTCCTGGTGGTAAAAATACATTGCCTCCCACTAACGAAATTTAGTGAAAAACAGTCTGCCTAAACGGAGGAATTCTCATATTATCAAACCATGTAAATACGTACAAGTATGAGACAATTCCGTATCAAGTTATATTATTATTCTTTCAAAAACACTTCACAAAGTAAATAAATAGGTATTCGTATAAATATCGATTATAAATTGTTATGTTATTCGTACAATTGTATGTGTGATTAAAAAACCCAATATTAATTTTTGGATTCATCAAGGTTTATATGAAATTCAATATTTTAAAAATAATAAAAAATAGATTGGCGATGCTGATAATTTCTTAGATCAGTTATCTCGACATAGCTGTTCTGTAATATAATTGGCCGGGGATTGTACAGAACGACCACACGATTGTAATAAATATGGACCAAATGAGTTTGTATTTACTGTTCTTTTTTGTGGAAATAAGTGGCATCAAAAAAACAGTTTAATTATTCAATAATACAATTGAACGTGTCCTGGCTATGTGTTGATTGAGAAAGTTAAATATGGTTAGGACCGATTGTTAGAAATGGAAAAGAATATGAGTTATGAGTCAATTGCTGATGCCATTAAAGCTAATGACGCTCAAAATCGTCAAACCGTTATGAGACGCTTAAAGAATAAAAAATATATACACATACACTGAACGTATCACGAAAAAAGAATGAATAAAGAAGAATAACTGTTTTTGAAGGTAATAATAATATAATAGATCGAACGACTATCCTGATGACAACTTTTCTTTACTTTTTACTTTTATGGTAAGGAGCGTCCTTATACATGGTTTGCAAAATTAAAGTAGAGATAAGGAATAGGGAGTAGGGGTAAAGTTACCTCGAAACGGCAGAGGCCCTCAATACACGTACATTGTATGAATATTAACTTAAAGGGTCAAGATATAGTCTGATCTTTACAGTGATGTAAAGCGGATTCTTTTTTTATTAAAGAATCGGAGTGAATTAACGACTCGCTTGAACATAATGGGTGATGTACGTATTATTACAAATCCAACAACTAACCCATCTGTTATTTTTGGTTACTTATTAAAATCTCCGTTTGGTGGAGACGGTTGGATTGTTTCTGTAGATAATATGGAAGATATTATTGGTGGTCATATCTATATAGGAACGATTAATATTTTAGGAGGTCTTTGGCATGTATTTACTCAACCATGGGCTTGGACACGTCGTGCTTTTGTATGGTCTGGTGAAGCTTATTTATCATATAGTCTTGCTGCAATTTCTGTTATGGGCTTTGTTGCTTGTTGTATGTCTTGGTTTAACAATACTGCTTATCCTAGTGAATTTTATGGTCCTACAGGTCCTGAAGCGTCTCAATCTCAAGCTTTTACTTTCTTAGTTCGTGACCAACGTTTGGGTGCTAATGTAGCTTCTGCGCAAGGTCCTACGGGTTTTTCGGCTCGGTAAGGTGGTAACACCTTACGCAAACTTTACTTAAACGGGGAACCTCTAAGTTTAGTCTAGCCATAAAAAATAGACTAAATATGACAATCCCGTACCAAACAATTTCATTAAAAAATAAAAAAAAATTATTATAAAAAAAAATATGGATGCCCCCGGTTTATACAAAAGAATTTGTTAAAAAAATAAAACGTACTATTGTATAAAGGCCAATCATCAAATGTTTTGAGTCAACTTGGTAACCATGTTGATAGTTTAGAAAAGACTAGACCTAATTGCTTAGACTTACAACAAGATTTTAATAAATTAGGTAAAAAATATTTTGTTTTTAAAGCCTTAGAAATGAATTTTGAATTCAAATATGATGGATGATTTAAGAAAAGAAAAAGAAACATTATTAATAAACCTAATTACTTCTAATTTTAGTTATAATAAATGAAATTTTACTAATTATTTCGGATCGCGGACTATAAAAGTTAATAATGAAGTTTATTCTAGTTTCGATCAGGCTTTAAAAACATTAAATGAATCAAGAAGTCCTTTAGTGATAAAATGTTTCAATAAAAATATTAAAAACTACTAATTTGTCAAACTAGCAGTTGTTAATGTTAAAAAATACCAATTTTGTAAATCGAAACCTTGCGTTATTTATGGTGTTTTGTATTCTAGTTTTAATCAAGGAGTAAAAGCATTAAAAATAAGGCATAAAACAATAAAAAATTGTATTTTATCTAAATCCAAATTATAAACTTTCCAATGAAATTGACAGGTCTAACGACTATCCCGAGGGGGAGTAGGATACGAAATCGTTGTATTCGAAACAGTAAAGATTCCTAACTCTGTTGAATTTTTCAATTCGAGTGGAATAAGATATAGTCTGATCTTTAGGGAAACTTAAAGCTGCTAGTAATAGCGGGGTAAAGTAACGACTTACCTGAACATATATGCTAGGGAAATATTTAATGAGATCTCCAACAGGTGAAATTATTTTTGGTGGTGAAACTATGCGTTTCTGGGATTTCCGTGGGCCGTGGTTAGAACCATTACGTGGTCCAAATGGTTTAGACTTAAATAAATTAAAAAATGATATTCAACCATGGCAAGAACGTCGTGCAGCTGAATACATGACACACGCTCCTTTAGGATCATTAAACTCAGTAGGTGGCGTTGCAACAGAAATTAATGCAACAAACTTCGTATCTCCTCGTAGTTGGTTAGCTACAAGTCATTTTTGTTTAGGATTCTTCTTCTTTGTAGCTCATTTATGGCATGCTGGTCGTGCACGTGCTGCTGCAGCTGGTTTTGAAAAAGGAATTGATCGTTTCAATGAACCTACACTTTCTCTACGTCCTTTAGACTAATTCAATTCATATAATTCTGTGTGTGTATTAGTTTTAGTTAATCTTAATTTTAGTTAAAGTGTAAAAAAGGTTGAAAACGAAAAACCGACTTTTGCTTAACATGTTAAGCAAAAGTCGGTTTTTCGTTTTCAACCTTTTTTAAGAAATTAATTTATTTATTTATAAAAAAAATTTAATACACGTACAACACATACAATTGAATGTGTTATTTTATTGAATTTCAATAAATATAAATATACGGGCCTGGAGGGATTCGAACCCAATCGACTTTTCGGTTCGTAGCCGAACGCTCTGGTCCACTGAGCTACAAGCCCTAACATACAACATTGTATGAATATAGTATATATTAAAAATATAAAAAAAAATCATCTATTGATACAATAGATAGTATGTACCCTCAGTTAATATTCATACAATGTACGTGTTATTGAACTAGTATAGGGCGTTTAGCTTAAACGTCCTAATAATTATTAAATTCATTGGGTTCAAATCACTATTCTTTTTAACAATTCTAGCACACATAGAATTTAACGTGTTCAAATGTATTTTTAAATAAATTAAAAAATTGAAATGCATACAATTGGACGTATATAATAATATAAATATAAGGAGGCTCAATATTAATTAAAATTTATTTGAAACACATAACACATATACACATACAATGAACGTATATGATCAAAAAATTTGTATTAGCTTCAAAACTCGAATCAATATTTTTATTCATATAATTGTACGTGTCATTGAAGTAATTGGTTATTTGGATTAATTTTAAATTTGATTTTGAAAATTAAAATAAAAATATATGAATATAGATATTTTATCTCAACTGATTGCAATTGCTGTTACTCTTTTTTTAGGACCTGTTGTAGTTATTTTAATTGCTAGTCGTAATGGAAATCTATAAGTTACTAGGGAAACCTAGGAAACGCATAGTTTTTCTACAAAAAAATTTGAATAATTTTTGAGATATGCTTTATTAAGTTTTACTTTTTTGTCATGTTGGTTATTTTATTTGCTTAATAGTCAAATACACATACAATTGAACGAAACGTGTGTATTGATTTTTTATTGATTTTTTATTAATATATTAATATATTAATAAAAAATCAATAAATTAAAAAAGGGATTGTAGTTCAATTGGTTAGAGCACCGCCCTGTCACGACGGAAGTTGCGGGTTCGAGTCCCGTCAGTCCCGATATACACACGTACAATTGATTGTATGTGTTAATAATACAATCAATTGTACGTTATAATTTTCTGGCTTTATTTATGCAGTCTAGTAATTCTTTGAATATTCAAAGAATCTACGTATCTCTTAATAAAATAATATAATAAAAAAGAAAAGATTATTAAACATGTTGAATTGTTTGTGTGCTCTTAATAGAGGCAAACAATTCAAATGACTTAAATTTAAATCAAATTACAAAGTTAATAACTTTAATTCATACTATTGTACGTGTCTATGTCAAAAAATTTGAATAATTTTCAAAATAAATTTGAATGTGAAACAGGAAATTATCACACATTTTGTCCTATTAGTTGTGTTGCTTGGTTATATCAAAAAATTGAAGATAGTTTTTTTCTTGTAATTGGAACAAAAACTTGTGGATATTTTTTACAGAATGCTTTAGGAGTAATGATTTTTGCTGAACCTCGTTACGCAATGGCGGAACTCGAAGAAGCTGATATTTCAGCACAACTAAATGATTATAAAGAATTAAAAAGATTATGTTTGCAAATTCAACAAGATCGTAATCCTAGTGTTATTGTTTGGATTGGAACCTGTACAACGGAAATTATAAAAATGGATTTGGAGGGCATGGCTCCACGATTAGAAGCAGAAATAGGAATTCCTATTGTTGTTGCAAGGGCTAATGGTTTAGATTATGCTTTTACTCAAGGTGAAGATACTGTATTAGCTGCAATGGCAAATCGCTGTCCATCTTATTCTTTAGATAATAAAAACGTAATTAAAGTAAATCAGAAAGCTCCATTAGTATTATTTGGTTCACTGCCAAGTACAGTCGCTAATCAATTGGACTTAGAATTAAAACGGCAAGGAATTCATGTATCAGGATGGCTACCCTCGCAACGTTATGTGGAATTGCCTAATTTAGGAGAAGATGTATATGTATGTGGAGTGAATCCTTTTTTAAGTAGAACAGCAATGACCCTAATGCGACGACGTCGATGTAAACTAATAGGAGCACCTTTTCCTATAGGACCTGACGGGACTCGTGCTTGGATTGAAAAAATTTGCTCAGTATTTAATATTATTCCCAATGATTTAAAAGAACGTGAAATGAAGATTTGGCAAGGTTTAGAAGATTATCTTAAAATTATTCGAGGTAAATCGGTATTTTTTATGGGAGATAATATTTTAGAAATTTCGTTAGCTAGGTTTCTCATTCGTTGTGGAATGATTGTTTATGAAATTGGAATTCCATATATGGATAAAAGGTTTCAATCCGCTGAATTAGCACTTTTAGAACAAACCTGTTTCGAAATGAATATGCCTATTCCAAAAATTGTTGAAAAACCTGATAATTATTATCAAATTCAAAGAATTCGTGAACTGCAACCAGATCTAGTTATTACAGGGATGGCTCATTGCAATCCATTAGAAGCAAGAGGTGTTAATACGAAATGGTCTGTCGAATTTACATTTGCTCAAATCCACGGATTTATTAATGCCCGAGAAATATTAGAACTAGTAACTAGACCACTTCGAAGAAATATGAATTTAAAGGCTTTGGGTTGGACAACTTTAGTTGCAAACTGAGTTCAAATTCAATTTATATATGTGTATGAGTTGCAGTAATTGTTAGGAGATATTAATATAATAAAGAAATAAACATACAAATGAACGTGTTATCAGAAAGCAAATTTGATTTGTACTATTCATAAAATTGTATGTGTTGTACGTGTATTGTTTTTTTATTAACTCAATATCTTTTTTGTTAAAAATAGGATTTTTTATTATTGTCTTTGATTTTGGTATCAAAAATAACCTTAATTACTAATAATATATTTAATAGAAATTTTATAATAAAAAAATAACAAACAAAATAACAAACAAAATAACAAACAAATATGACTATTTTTGCATCACAAATTTTTGTAGCTCTTTTTATAGCATTAGCTAATGGTTTTCTAGTATTTCTTTTAGGAAATGCTCTATATCAACGTTAATCCCATATTAAAAATCAAAATACATGGTATAATAATACGAAACACGTTCAATTGTATGTATGCTTTATTTCTATTTTTTTTTATTGGTCAAATCTAAAAAATATGATAATTTAATAGCAAACTTATATTAGAACTCTATGCAGTTAATCACTGCACTTATGATATGATTCAAGGAGTGTTTTTTATTACCTATTTTTTTTTATAATATGGACATACGTGAATTGTATAAATCTTTTATAAAGATAAAAGATTCATATAATTTATTAAAGAATTAATACCGACAGCTAAATAAATAGGATTGACAGATAATTTTGATTAAAAATAATTTAATCAAAATTATCTGTCAATCCTATTTGAATAAAAATAAGCCAGTGTAGTTGAAATATAAATTAATTATATGGAGAATAAATTATGAAATTAGCTTATTGGATGTACGCCGGGCCAGCACATATTGGAACACTACGTGTTGCTAGCTCATTTAAAAATGTTCATGCTATAATGCACGCCCCTTTAGGTGACGATTATTTTAATGTAATGCGTTCAATGTTAGAACGTGAAAGAGATTTTACACCTGTTACGGCAAGCATTGTAGATCGTCATGTCTTAGCCCGTGGTTCTCAGGAAAAAGTCGTGGAGAATATAACTCGAAAAGATAAAGAAGAACATCCTGATTTAATTTTATTAACACCTACTTGTACATCAAGTATTTTACAAGAAGATTTACAAAACTTTGCAGACCGTGCAGCTTTAGAATCACAATCCGATGTTCTGTTAGCAGATGTTAATCATTATCGTGTCAATGAGTTACAAGCAGCAGATCGAACATTAGAACAGGTTGTTCGCTTTTATCTTGAAAAAGCTAAAAAAATTAATCAATTACCTAAGAATAAAACAGAAAAACCTTCTGTAAATATTTTAGGTATTTTTACACTAGGTTTTCATAATAATCACGACTGTCGTGAGCTTAAACGTTTATTGAATGATTTAGGAATCGAAGTTAATGAAGTTATTCCAGAGGGCGGATCTATTCAAAATTTAAAAAATTTACCAAAAGCTTGGTTAAATATTGTTCCATATCGTGAAGTTGGTTTAATGACGGCAGTTTATTTAGAAAAAGAATTTAAAATGCCTTATGTCGATTTGACACCAATGGGATTAGTTGAAACAGCTGCTTTTATCCGTGAAATAAAAAAAATTTTAAACGGTTTTGATAAACACATACAATTCGATGAATCTTTAATTAATTTTGAAGAATATATCGATAAACAAACTCGTTTTGTTTCTCAAGCTGCTTGGTTTTCTCGTTCAATCGATTGTCAAAATTTAACTGGTAAGAAAACCGTTGTTTTTGGGGATGCAACTCATTCAGTTTCCATGACAAAAATTCTAACAAGGGAAATGGGTCTTCGTGTTGTGTGTGCCGGAACATATTGTAAACATGATGCAGACTGGTTTCGTGAACAAGTTTTCGGATTTTGCGATGAAGTATTAATTACCGATGATCATACTCAAGTTGCAGATATGATTGCTCGTTTAGAACCTGCTGCAATTTTCGGAACTCAAATGGAACGTCATGTTGGGAAAAGATTAGATATTCCTTGTGGTGTAATTTCTGCACCAGTGCACATTCAAAATTTTCCATTAGGTTATCGACCTTTTCTTGGTTATGAAGGAACAAATCAAATAGCGGATTTAGTTTATAATTCATTTACTTTAGGTATGGAAGATCATTTACTTGAAATTTTCGGTGGTCATGATAATAAAGAAGTGATAACAAAATCGTTATCTACTGATTTTTCATTTCAGTGGTCTCAAGATGCATTATTAGAGTTAGGAAAAATTCCAGGCTTTGTTCGTGGAAAAGTCAAACGAAATACAGAAAAATTTGCTCGTGAAAATGGAATCAATCAAATTACTATTGATGTTATGTATGCAGCAAAAGAATCGGCAGGAACATAATTCATACAATTGTACGTGTATGAAGAGAAACACTTTGTTGAAAAGAGTTTATGCGTTCAATTGTATGTATGCATATTGCATGTGGGTATGAATATGTGTGTATAAAAACGAATTCCTTGACACACGTTCATTGTATGTGTGTACTTGTGCATTTTTATGTAATTTTTATCAAAATTAAAATTCAATTAACACGTACAATTCAATTGTCTGAAAGGGTAAAATAAATTAATTAAAAATTTTATGAAATTAGCTATTTATGGAAAAGGTGGTATTGGAAAATCTACAACAAGCTGTAATATCTCTATAGCGTTAGCAAGACGTGGAAAAAGGGTTTTACAAATTGGTTGCGATCCAAAACACGATAGTACTTTCACTTTAACCGGTTTTCTTATTCCAACAATAATTGATACATTACAAATGAAAGATTATCATTATGAAGATGTATGGCCGGAAGATGTTATTTACCAAGGTTATGGAGGTGTTGATTGTGTAGAAGCAGGTGGCCCACCCGCTGGGGCTGGTTGTGGAGGTTATGTTGTTGGTGAAACTGTTAAATTGTTAAAAGAATTAAATGCTTTTTATGAATATGATGTGATTCTTTTTGACGTATTAGGTGATGTGGTTTGTGGTGGTTTTGCTGCACCACTAAACTACGCCGATTACTGTATTATTGTGACTGATAATGGTTTTGATGCTTTATTTGCAGCTAATAGAATCGCCGCTTCTATCCGTGAAAAATCGAGAACACACCCACTTCGTTGTGCTGGTTTAATAGGAAATCGTACAACTCAAAGAGATTTAATTGATAAATATGTTCAAGCTTGTCCAATACCTGTTTTAGAAGTTTTACCTCTGTTAGAAGATATAAGAGTTTCACGTGTAAAAGGGAAAACTCTTTTTGAAATGGTCGAATTGGAACCTTCTTTATATTATGTTTGTGATTTTTATTTAAATATTGCGGATCAATTATTAACAGAACCGGAAGGTGTCATTCCAAGAGAACTATCAGATCGCGAATTATTTAGTTTATTGTCTGATTTTTATTTAAATGCACCTAATTCAAATAATCAAGAAAACGCAGAAGAATTAGATTTTTTTCTTGTTTAACATGTTAAATTGTATATGTTTATAAAAAGATTGATTTTTGAATTCAAAAATCAATCTTTTTATAAACATATCTAAGATTTTTCAAATAATTGATGACTTTAATTTATTGATTTGCATTAGACAAAAAAAAATAATATTATATAATAATAAAGGCCTTCGTGATGGAATTGGTAGACATCCTGGTTTTAGGAACCAGTGCTGAAAAGCGTGTCGGTTCGAATCCGACCGAAGGCATCATAATATATACACAGATTCATACCCACATTCAATTGAATGTTTTAGTTGCAATGATTTTTAACTTGTTTTTATTTCCCATTTTTTATAATATATATTAACACGTTCAATTGTATTATTGTTTTTAAAACAATAATACAATTGAACGTGTTAACCTTAACTTAATTTGAACAAAGTTTTTTGTCAAAACTATTAACGTAGCATTTAAAAACTAAAACTTTTATGTAAACAAATTTAAAAACAGAAATTATTAATTTTTAATTATCGAAATTTTTCTTATCAATTTCGATAACACGTACAATTGAATGTGTAGGTTAATTTTTTAAAAAGTAAATTTTGGTATTTTTCTTCACGGTTTTCTTTTTTAAATAAAAACCACAGAAGAAACATTATGAAAATGCATAATATAATTGTCTGTTTTTTTTTTTAGAAAATTTTTTTCTAAATTATAAGTCTTTATTATTTTTAATTAATTATGAAATTACGACCTGAAGAAATTAGTAGTATTATTCTACAACAAATTGAACAATACAATCAAGACGTTCAAGTTGTCAATTTTGGTAACGTTTTCCAAGTAGGTGACGGGATTGCTCGTATTTACGGACTGGAAAAAGTTATGGCTGGTGAACTATTAGAATTTGACGACGGTACTATTGGAATTGCATTAAACCTTGAGTCTAAAAATGTTGGTGCTGTTTTAATGGGTGACGGATTAAATATCAAAGAAGGGAGTAAAGTTAGAGCTACCGGAAAGGTTGCTCAAATTCCAGTAGGTGACGCTTATCTTGGACGTGTTGTTGATCCTTTAGCTCGTCCTATTGACGGGAAAGGTGATATTGTAACAAAAGAAACTCGATTAATTGAATCTCCTGCGCCAGGAATTATCTCTCGTCGATCTGTATATGAACCATTACAAACAGGTCTAGTTTCAGTTGATGCTATGATTCCGATTGGTCGTGGTCAAATGTTGGCCCTTTAAATTTTATGTAGATATGTATATCTATATAAAATTTAACGCAGGAAACTATATGCTGGAACCTTGAGTTTGAAAAAAGGCATACTAGGATATAAGTGACGCCCACGATAAAGACTTGTGATTTTTTTTTTACAAAACTCTAAAAAAGAATCATTAAGAGTTTTTATTAGACAAAACATACGGCCCCCCATCCTACGTGAAAATTGACCTTTATATTATGGAATCAGCAGGAAACCAATCAATTGTGTTCCATTTTATAAACACATATTGTAGTAGGATCCTCAGAGACTCTATGTTTCCTAATAAAAATTTTTAAAACTATAATCTTTTTTTTAACCTTCTTGGAAACAGCACACTTATAATTGTATTAATACACAGGTTCAATTCTATGTGTACATAACGTAACTAATTTTATGAATCCTATTCAAACAATTCGATGGAATGAATGGCTAGCCGGCATCACTGATGGTAATGGTTATTTTTCCGTCAATCAGAAAGAAAAAAGTCTTAGTTTTGAAATAACAACACATATTACGGATGCTAAATTACTTTACAATATTAAAAACACGTTAGGTGGAGGTTCAGTGAAAGTACGAGCCAATAGTCAAAGTATGCGCTATCGTATCAAAGAAAGTAAAATTCTAATAGATATTTTAAACCGAATGAACGGAAAACTATATAACCACCGACGAATCGCCCAATTTCATCAAGCTTGCACTTTAACAAAAATCATACCTATCCAAAGCCCACCACTAATACACAACCAGAGTGCTTATCTGGCTGGTTTGATAGATTCCTACGGAACGATTACCATAGGTGTATCCAATTCAAGTCCAGAACATTCGATTATAACCGGTGTGGAAGGAAAAATTCAACGACTAATTTATTCAAGAGGTTATCATCAACTTACATTAAAAATTAATTGGATTGATAAAGCCCATATTGAGATGATTCAAGAGTCTTATGGTTTTGGTTTGATTTATTACGTACAGCCAGGTAAAAATTCAAAGACAACAAAACCTCAATCGATTTGGATATTACGTACCTATGAAGAATTTTCACTACTTTATGAATTATTGAAAATCTATCCATTAAAATCTGTTAAAATGCACCGGATTCGTTTAATACCTATTTATTTTAAATATAAACAACTCAATTATCACTGTAGCAAGAAGGATTCCCCAGAATTGAAACAATGGGAAAAATTTTGCCGTTTATGGCATAAATATAGTTATTAAAATTTTTATTAAAGAGAGAGTCCAGGCTATAAATTAAATTTATAGCTAGCAACGCGAACTAATTATCGGTGATCGTCAAACTGGAAAAACAGCTATCGCTTTAGATACTATTTTAAATCAAAAAGGAAAAGATGTAATTTGTGTTTATGTAGCTATTGGTCAAAAAGCATCATCTGTTGCACAAGTTGTGAATAGTTTACGTGAGCGTGGTGCTTTAGAATATACGATTATTGTTGCAGCCAATGCGGATTCTGCTGCGACTCTTCAATATTTATCACCATATACAGGTGCAACCTTAGCTGAATATTTTATGTATACAGGTCGTCATACGCTTGTAATTTATGATGATTTGTCGAAACAAGCTCAATCATATCGTGAAATGTCATTATTATTACGCCGTCCTCCAGGACGTGAAGCTTATCCTGGTGATGTATTCTATTTACATTCACGTTTACTGGAAAGAGCTGCTAAATTAAATGATTCATTAGGTGCCGGTAGTATGACAGCTCTTCCAATTGTAGAAACTCAAGAAGGAGATGTATCTGCATATATTCCAACAAATGTAATTTCAATTACAGACGGACAAATCTTCTTATCTGCTGATATTTTTAATGCGGGGATTCGACCTGCTATTAATGTTGGTATTTCAGTTTCTCGTGTTGGTTCAGCTGCACAACCTAAAGCTATGAAACAAGTAGCAGGTAAGTTAAAATTAGAACTCGCTCAATTTGCTGAATTAGAAGCATTTTCTCAATTTGCTTCGGATCTTGATCAAGCTACACAAAATCAACTAGCCCGTGGACAACGTCTTCGTGAACTTTTAAAACAACCTCAATCATCACCGCTTTCTCTAGAAGATCAAGTTGCTAGTATTTATGCTGGTACGAACGGTTATTTAGATAAATTAGAAGTTTCACAAGTTCGAAGTTTTTTAGCCGGATTCCGTCAATATTTAGCAGAGAAGCATGTAAAATATGGTGAAATTTTACGTTCAACGAAAACGTTCACTCCAGAAGCAGAAACAATTTTAAAACAAGCTCTTCAAGAATATATTAGTGAATTTACTGCTTAATATCAATCTTGTAGATAACTAAAGTAAATAAAAAATAAGGAACGTATGTGTTGAAGAATTTGAATAAAATTAATCAAATACACATACAATTGTATTATTGTTTAAAACAATAATACAATTGTATGAATATTAAATAAAAGATGAAAAAAAAAAAGCACTGGATCCAGAAAGAAAAATTAGACACGTACAATTGTATGTGTGATTTTAAAATCATAAAAAATGTTTCTTTATGATTTTAAAATCACACATACAATTGTATGAATATATCTATATCAAAGAGACGAATTTTTATTTTTTAAAATATAGTTTTCTTTTTTTGTTTATATTTTTAAGATATATACACATAAAATTGTATGAGTGATTTTAAAAATAATAGGTTTTCTAATTTGAAATAATGGAAAAGTTGCAATTGACTATTCAACCTTTCTCAACTCAATATTTTTTATAAAAAATTTGAATTTTTAAAAATATTATGATAGAACACATTTTTATTTTCAATAACAGTACTTCTTTATCAAACCCTGTATTTGATATATCAGAAGTAGCTGTTGGTCAACATTTATATTGGCAAATCGGTGATTATCAACTTCATGGTCAAGTTTTAATTACTTCATGGATCGTTTTGGGGGGTGTTATAATATTTACTCTTCTAGCAAATAGTGATTTAAAACCATTACCTGTTGGATTACAAAATTTTACAGAACTTGTTACTGAATTTATTAGAGATTTAGCTAAAACTCAAATAGGAGAAGAAGAATATTTAAAATGGGTACCTTTTTTAGGAACAATTTTTATATTTGTATTTGTCTCAAACTGGGCCGGAGCTCTATTACCGTGGCGATTAATTGAATTACCCAATGGAGAATTAGCGGCCCCTACTAATGATATTAATACAACAGTTTCATTAGCATTATTAACTTCAGTTTCTTATTTTTATGCAGGGATTCGAAAAAAAGGTTTGGGATATTTTAAACGTTATATTCAACCGGTAGTTTTTTTATTACCACTGAATGTTTTAGAAGATTTTAGTAAACCTCTGTCTTTAAGTTTCCGATTATTTGGTAATATTCTTGCAGATGAATTAATTGTTGGTGTTTTAGTTGCTTTAGTTCCTTTATTTGTACCAATTCCATTGATGTTATTAGGTGTATTTACAAGTGCCATCCAAGCACTTGTATTTGCAACATTAGCGGGTGCATATATCGGAGAATCTATTGAAGATCATCATTAAATAGGAAAACGATTATAACTTAATTTCAAAATAAAAGATATATTCTTAAAAATAGTATGATCTCGTATTTCAATTTCAATAAAATCTTATCGTTACTATAATTAAAAATAAAAAAAAGAAAGTAAAACTTTTTTATTTTTTTATAATATAATATTTTTAAATATAAAAAAATAAAATTTAAATGACACGTACAATTGTTGGAATATTTAAGTTATTTAAGTGAGGAGATCTAAAGTAGGAAAATGTAAACAAAATACACGTACAATTGTATGAATGATTAGAAAAAATTATTTACAATAAAAACACATACTATTGTGTATCGAGTTACTGAAAAGAAACTCTTATTTATAAAAAAAATAAAATTTACTTTATTATGGTAGAACCTTTATTATCTGGAATTGTTTTAGGATTAGTTCCTGTCACTATTGCAGGATTATTTGTTACAGCTTATTTACAATACCGTCGTGGTGATCAAGCGACTTGGTAATTTTTATTAATATTATTAAAATATTATAAAAAATAAAATTATTTAATTGGTAGAAGTTTCTACCAATTAAATAATTTTATTTTTTATAATATTTTAAATTACTATAATGTAAATTGATTAAAGAAAAATAAAGGGTCGATGCCCGAGTGGTTAATGGGGACGGATTGTAAATCCGTTGGTAATACCTACGCTGGTTCGAATCCTGCTCGGCCCAATCTAAATTATTAAATCTGATTTAATGTCAAGCTTATTAAGAACACGTAAAATTGTATGAATTATACAAAAAAAAAATCAAAGTTGCTAAAAAAAAAAATCTAATTTATAATTTTTACTATAGTTTCAAGTAAAGAATTTGATAATAAACTTAAATTAACTAAATTTCATCTGATTTAATAAATTAATACAATTTTACGTGTTTATAGACAAATGTTTCAAAATTTAATAGACACGTACAGTTGTATGTGTGTACGTGACTTTACTAATCTTTAAAGACTCCAATTTTATTACTATTGTTAATTTGTTTTCTTTACTCAAATAATAGGGTTACTAACTCAATGGTAGAGTACTCGGCTTTTAACCGATAAGTTCTGGGTTCGATCCCCAGGTAACCCAAATCCATTCGTGAATTAAAACACATAAAATTGTATTTGAACAATTACAATTGGATCATTATTCGAAGAACAATCGTTCAATTGTATGTGTACAATGTACGTGTATGATTTATTATTATTATTTTTTTCCTATACACATTGAATTGTATATGGAATATTAATTAAATAAAAAAAATATTTGACAAGAAAACAAAAAAGCTTATGATATACTATTGATCTTATAGTCTAAAATTTATTACATTTTTACTGAAAGGATGAAATATCATTATTTTTCAAACAAGTACAATTGTAGGATTGTTCTTTGAACAATCAATTGATTCTTTTTGAATCTATTTATTTGTTCTGGATTCATACAATTCATTGTACTTGTTGTGTATCTCAAACCTTCGTATTATAATATTCTCAAACATTCATAGAATTCATTGTACGTGGCACATATAGCACTTTTGGCCGAGCGGTTTAGGCAATCGACTCATAATCGATTTTAGGTGGGTTCAACTCCTACAAGGTGCATTGAACTTTTGATTAAGATTTTTAAAAAATCAAAAAATCAATTAAAAAATAACACATACAATTGTATGAATTCTATTTAACAGCATTATTGTGATAGAAACATTTACAATATTTTCAACAGAATTCATACAATTGTATGTGTCTCTGTGACCTAATTAATTATTAATTTTATTTAATTATTGAGTAACTAGAAATGAAAACCAATTCGAATAATTTAGTTGTTCAGTTCAAAAATCTGTGAAGTATGTTGTCCTATAGGACAACATACTTCACAGATTTTTATTATTGACATTTATACAATTGTATGTGTGTTTAGATAAAAAAAAAGGATCAAGGCTTTTTTACTCAAACAAATTTTATTATTGTAAAATAATCCATATATTTGATATCGCTATTATAGTAAATATCGATGTTTAATTGTACGTGTCATTTTTAATGAAATTATTTTTTTCGTTTTCGAAGAATTAATTTTGTACTATATTTAGTTTTTTTTCTTGTCGGTTGTCCTAATGCAGGTCGACCCCATGGAGTTACTGGACGACTTCGACCAATAGGTGCACGTCCTTCACCACCTCCATGAGGGTGATCAACTGGATTCATTACTGATCCACGGACTGTTGGTCGTTTACCTAACCATCGATTACGTCCAGCTTTTCCTATTACAACGTTATATGCTTCCATATGACCAACAGCGCCGATCGTTGCCCAACAATTTCGAGAAATAAAACGAATTTCTTTAGAAGGTAAACGGATAGTTACAAAATCCCCTTCTTTGGCTAATAATTCTACTAGAGTTCCAGCGGCGCGTGCTAATTTCCCACCAGATCCTGGTTGAAATTCAACATTATGCAATTCAGTACCTAATGGAATATTTCTTAAAGGAAGACAATTACCAGGTTGAATAGGTGCATTAACATCAGAAATAATTGTTTCTCCTACATTAAGTCCACGTGGACTTATTATATATTTTTTTTCACCGTCTTGATATTGAATTAAGGCAATTCGGGCATTGCGATTTGGATCATATTCAATACTTAAAACTTTTCCTACAATTCCTGTTTTATCTCGTTGAAAATCAATTTGCCTATATAGACGTTTATGACCGCCACCGCGATGACGGCAGGTAATAATTCCACGATTATTGCGACCTTTTGAACGATGAAGCCAAAAAGTTAACGATTTTTCAGGTTTATTTTTTGTAATTTCTTTAAAATCCGAGACAGAACGATTTCTTGTACCTGGAGTATACGGACGTAAAAAACGAATTCCCATATTAATAGTAAGTTAAATTATTTTTTAACTATTGAGATGTTTTCAAAATATCTATTATTTAAAAATGAATTTTGAAGTTAGAAGGATTTTATTATTAAAATTTTAAAATATTAAATCATCGAACACATTTCTCCTAAACCTTAAAAATGATGTTAAAAGTTTAAACACATAAAATTGTACGTGTACAATTTCAACATGCAAATGTGAGGCAACCTGTCTTTTTCACTTGAAATTAATTATTTGTTTCATCCGTTTGTGTTCTTTGATTCATTTGATTTGATCTTTGCATAAGTTGTTTAATAAAACCGGACATTAATTCATCAACATAAGTTAAAGATTGATCATTTTGTAATTTAACAATAACTCTTTTTAATCTAGTTTTATAGCCAGGAAAACCAGTAGCAAGGCTTTTTTGACGAGGTGGGCGATGAGTATTAACAGCTATAACCTTAACTTTAAAATAATCTTCAAATAGTTTTTTAATCTGTGGTTTACTTAATCGCAGATCAACATCAAACATATATTGTTTATTTTCAATTAACATACGATACGATTTGTAATTAATTACCGGATATTTGATTAAATCAATCATTGCATTTGATTGATTTTTAGATAAATTTGTCGAAAAATTTTTAATCATATTGATCGATTTTATATTTTTTTTTATATTTCTAATTGTTCATCTAAAAAAACTTTTAATGTTTATCAAAAAACATTGGATATATATATATTGAAAAAAACTTATAAAACACGTACATTGTATGAATAGCAAAATAAACACATACAATTGATTGAACGTGTATATAAAATAGAGAAATTTGATGAAAAATACTTTATTTAACGATTGTTTTAAAATAATACAATTGAACGTGTCGTGTTGTTTGAAATTTTAATATTATAAGTAAAGTACATTGTATGAAGGTAAAAAATTAATAATAACGCTTACATTTTTTTTATTAATAACTAAAAAATATTATAAAAAAAAAAATGGGAAATTCAAAATTCATGCAATTGTACGTATCTAAAATCTACTAATCTTAATTGGAACTTTTTTGGATTTCTTTCAATCTTTAATTATAATATTAAAGTTAAAAAGAAATATTGGAAAGGTGGCAGAGTGGTTAATTGCGTAGCTTTTGAAAAGCTAAGTAGTCTTTCGGCTACCGAGGGTTCGAATCCCTCCCTTTCCTTTTTATATTGAAGTTATTAGCAATTAGGGCGGTATAGCCAAGTGGTAAGGCAGTGGATTGCAAATCCTCTATTCCCCAGTTCGAATCTGGGTGCCGCCTATACTCATAAAATTGTACGTGTCTTTTTTATGTTATAATAATTAATGGTTGTTATTATTTTATTACTTTTTAAATATATAGGAGGAAATCTAAATGAACCCACTTATTGCTGCTTCATCTGTTATTGCTGCTGGATTAGCTATAGGCTTAGCTGCTATTGGTCCTGGTGTAGGACAAGGTACAGTTGCTGGTAATGCTGTTGAAGGTATTGCTCGCCAACCAGAAGCAGAAGGAAAAATTCGCGGTACGCTTTTATTAAGTTTTGCTTTTATGGAATCTTTAACGATTTATGGTCTAGTTGTAGCACTTGCTCTTCTATTTGCTAATCCATTTGTTGGTGCTTAATCTATTTTGAATATCAATATTAATTTTACGTTCGTAAAATTTTTATTGATATTCAAGAATTTTAGGCTTATTTTAATATATTTTTCTTCACTTTATTTTTATTATAAAAAGAATTCATATAATTTTATGTGGTGACTCTGAATTTTTTAATATTAAAATGTTTCTACAGACGTACAATTGTACACGTACATACAATGTACGTGTGTAGAAACATTTTAATATTAAATTAAATAAATTTATCGAACTTTATGTTTTTGTTTGATTGTTTTATAATAATACAATTGTATGTGTTTATTTATTTCAAATTGAATTCATAAATAAAGTTCTTATGTAGGACGCTATGTTTGATTAATATTAATAAAGGCAAAAATAAAAAATACTTTGATTATAAAAAAAAATTGTCTATTTTATAATTTTTTTTTTATAAAATAATTTGTTTAATAAAAATCGAAATTTGCTATAATAATCCTACGATCTATAATAAACATTAAAAAATTTTCTTTCTATGAACTTGCTGACAATTTTTAATATTCTCCCATTGGGTGAAGGTTTTGGATTTAATGATAATATTTTAGAAACAAATATTATTAATTTAGCAGCTGTTGTTGGAATAGTTGTTTTTTTTGTAGGTAAAAATTTCAGTATTTTATTAGAAAATCGCCAACAAACTATTTTAAATAATCTTCGTGAGGCAAATCAAAGAGCTTCTGAAGCTTTAGAAAGATATAATCAAGCAAAAAAACAATTAGAATTAGCTGAAAAAAAAGCAAAGGATATTCGACAAGAAGGTACATTAAAAGCTCGTCAAGAAAAAGAGAACTGTTTTAATCAATATAAACTTGATTTAGTACGTTTAGAAGAATATAAACAAGAAACTCTTCAATTTTATCAACAAAAAGCTTTTCAACAAATTTATGTTTCGATTGTTTCTCGAGCTTTAGGAGAAGTTAAACAAAAATTTAATAAGCCTTTGAGTGAACAATTTCATGCTACAATAAATAATTTTGTTATTGCAAGATTGACAGAATATAATCCTTAAGGTTGATGTATATATTGAATTTTTGAATTTTGATAAATTAATAAGAGTGTAAGAAATAATAAAATAACTTTAAAACTAAATATTTAATTTATTTTATTATTTCTTACACTCTTTGAAACGACACGTACAATTTTATGAATGGGGCAGCACAATATTGTAAAACAATCAAGCAACTTTCAAGAACGTAAGGTAATGTGTAATAAAAACGTTATATATAATAATAATTGTCGAGTTAACATAGAATTTTTGATTTAATGTTTCAATCAATTTAATGAACTTTTTTTTTATAATATCGAATTTTTATTTAGTATCGTAATATTGTACGTGTTATTATTTATAATCAATAAATAAAATCAGTTGATTCATATAATTGTACGTGTTTTATGATCATACAAAGTACGAAGTTGTTTGTCGAATTTAATTTAAATTTGTTTATTTTTTACTGAATTCAGTAAAAAATAAACAAATTTAAAAATTTACACTCCATAGCCTTATACGTTTTCAACTACTCGAGCGAGTAATTTTTAATAAATAAAAAATAAATTTTATAAATTTGGACAAAAAAGCATTAAAAATAAACGTTATTTTTAATGCTTTTTTTATTTTCATAAAAATGTCTTTGATTTCATAAATATCTATTATATTTTGCTCCACTTTTCATTTTTTATTGTTTCTCTAAGGTGGTTTATGGTTAAAACATTAAATAAATTCTTAACAATGTTAAGCCCTAAAAAAACAAAATATCGAAAACAGCATCGTGGGAGAATGAAAGGAAAAGCTCAACGCGGTAATAAAATAGCTTATGGTGGATTTGCTTTACAAGCGATCCAACCATGTTGGATTACTTCACGACAAATTGAAGCAGGTCGACGTGTTTTAACTCGTTTTGTTCGACGTGGTGGAAAATTATGGATTCGTATATTCCCTGATAAACCAATAACTATGCGTGCATCTGGTACTCGAATGGGGTCTGGGAAAGGCTCACCACAATATTGGGTGGCTGTGGTTAAACCTGGTCGTATTTTATATGAAATTAAAGGAATTTCTATTAAATTAGCAACACGGGCATTAAAAATAGCTGGTTATAAAATGCCAATTCAAACAAAAATTTTAAAACCCTTTGAAAATTAAAAATTATTATAAACACATACAATTTAACGTGTCTTATTGTTTTGTTATTTTAAGAAACGTTAAGATATTTTGAAAAGAGTCATAGACGACAGGAAATGATAACTGCTAATTTTGTTGTTTTTTTTTTGATTGAGAAAACATTTCCAATTTAAATGAATTTTATTTTTAACAAATATGATCCAACCACAATCATTTTTAAATGTTGCCGATAATAGTGGTGCAAGAAAATTAATGTGTATTCGTGTTTTAGGTGGCGGTAATCAATCCGCTAATATAGGAAATATTATTATTGCTGTTGTTAAAGATGCAATTCCTAATACAGCTTTTAAAAAATCAGACATAGTTCGCGCGGTTATTGTTCGAACTAAAAAAGGCATTAAGCGTGAAAATGGTATGACTATTCGTTTTGATGATAATGCAGCTGTTGTTATCAATAAAGAAGGAAATCCTAGAGGAACTCGTGTTTTTGGTCCAATTGCGAGAGAATTAAGAGATCAAAATTTAACTAAAATTTTATCATTGGCTCCGGAAGTGGTTTAATATATAATTGAATCTATTCTTATTTTCTAATTTTAGTAATTCCATTCATACAAGTGTACGTGTATTTCTTTTTAATTATCTAACAATTGAATTATTAGTTTAAGCAGAGTAGAGTAGAGTAGAGTAGAGTAGAGGCTTCATTATGAAGCCTCTACTCTACTCTGCTTAAACTAATAATTCAATTGTTGCATCCATTTAACACGTACAATTATATTATTGTAAAACATCATTTATGTTTTATAAATTTGACAATTTTAAAATAAAATTTTATAAATATTAATACAATTGTATTAATATTTATAAAATTTTATTTTTTATTTTTTTACAATGAAAAATTTTATAAATATTAATACAATTGTATATATTTGGATTCATACAATTTCTATGTGTTTTGTCACACGTACAATTTTATGAATAGTAACTAAAATAAAAAAACTTATCAAATTTGAAATAACTTTTTTTTGTTTAATTTAATATTGTTAATATTAGTAAAAACAAAACAACGTCAAGTAATTTATAAACACAATTATGATAATGGAGATAGACTTTATGACAATCACCATTGGTCAATACGTAGAACAACGCACTTGGTTCGATGATGTGGATGACTGGCTACGTAAAGAGCGTTTCGTTTTTGTAGGTTGGTCTGGCTTATTATTATTACCTTGCGCATATTTAGCGCTAGGTGGATGGTTTACAGGAACAACTTTTGTTACTTCTTGGTATACTCACGGATTAGCAACTTCTTACTTAGAAGGTTGTAATTTTTTAACAGCTGCTGTATCTACTCCAGCTAATAGCTTATCTCATTCTTTATTATTCCTTTGGGGTCCTGAAGCACAAGGTGACTTAACTCGTTGGTTCCAATTAGGTGGTTTATGGACATTTGTTGCTCTTCATGGTTCTTTTGCACTTATCGGATTTATGTTACGTCAGTTTGAAATTGCTCAAGCTTTAAAACTACGTCCATATAATGCAATCGCTTTTTCAGCACCAATCTCTGTTTTTGTTTCTGTTTTTCTTATTTATCCTTTAGGTCAATCAGGTTGGTTCTTTGCTCCAAGTTTTGGAGTTGCTGCAATTTTCCGTTTCATTTTATTTTTCCAAGGTTTCCATAACTGGACACTGAATCCATTCCACATGATGGGGGTTGCTGGTGTATTAGGTGCAGCTCTTCTTTGTGCTATTCATGGAGCAACTGTTGAAAATACTATATTTGAAGACGGTGATGGAGCAAATACATTCCGTGCTTTCAACCCAACACAATCAGAAGAAACATACTCAATGGTTACAGCTAATCGTTTCTGGTCTCAAATTTTTGGTGTTGCTTTCTCTAACAAACGTTGGTTACATTTCTTTATGTTATTTGTACCTGTAACTGGTTTATGGATGAGTGCTATTGGTGTTGTAGGTCTTGCATTTAATCTTCGAGCATACGATTTCGTTTCTCAAGAAATCCGCGCTGCTGAAGATCCTGAATTTGAAACATTCTATACAAAAAATATTCTTCTAAATGAAGGTATTCGTGCATGGATGGCTGCACAAGATCAACCGCATGAAAAACTAGTATTCCCTGAAGAAGTATTACCACGTGGTAATGCTCTATAAGATGAGTTTTTTTAGGTTATTCATAAAAAATTTAATTTAAAGCAAGTTTTTGATTAATAACTTGCTTTAAATTAAAAAATACAAAAAAGAGTGTGATGCATTATATAAATATAACACGTACAAGTGTGTATAATTTCCCGGACACATACAATTTTATTAATATATATGGTAAGGATACATTCAATGAACTTCTATGTGTATAAAAAAAACCACTTCATTATATTTGAATTTATTTTAACTAATTAATACAATGCAATGTACGTGTATATAATAGAACAAACACAAAATATTTTTAAGGTTTTTAGACACGTTCAATTGTATGTGTACAATGTACGTGTATTTTTTAGTTATTTATAATTTACCATTAAAATAATTTTATTTATTTTTTCTAAATATACCTATATCAAAACATAACGCTTTCAATTCACAAACTAATACTTTAAAAGATTCTGGGGTTTTTATGGAGATTTCTTTTTGGCGTAATATTGAATCCCAGATGGTTAAACGACCAATTTTATCATCTGATTTTATTGTTAATAACTCTAAAAGAGTAAACGCCGCACCATATCCTTCTAACGCCCAGACTTCCATCTCTCCAAGTCTTTGACCACCTTGTTTGGAACGCCCTCTTAAGGGTTGTTGAGTTACTGCTGAATAAGGTCCTGTTGATCGTGAATGAATTTTATCATCAACTAAATGAACAAGTTTTAAAATATAAGCATATCCTATCATAACCTGTTGTTCAAATTTTTCTCCAGTCCTTCCATCAAAAAGATATGTTTTCCCTGGGTTTTTGGGATCAAATAGCCAATAATTTCCTGTTTTCATTCCTGCTTCATAAAGTTTTGAAAAAACAAAACTCCGAGAAGCCTCTTCACCAATTTTTTCATCAAATGGCAAAATTCGATAATACTCTCCTAAATAATAACCAGCAAGTCCAAGAAGACACTCATAAATTTGACCTACGTTCATTCTTGATGGAACACCTAATGGATTTAATACTAAGTCTACAAAACTTCCATCAGCTAAATAAGGCATATCTTGAATTGGTAAAATTTTAGAAACGATGCCTTTATTTCCGTGTCGACCTGCTATTTTATCTCCTACTTGAATTTTTCTTTTTTCTGCTAAATAAACATGAATTGTAAATGGTTTAGAATTGAAAAGATTTAATGAAAAATCTTTTTTTCTGGGCAACACATTTTGTTCTGCTTCATCATTATTTATTGAATAAAATTTTTTATCTTTTTTTTGACGTAATTTTTGAAACTGAAGTTTTATATTTGTTTTATTTATTGTTCTTTCGGTCAATTCTTGATTATTGTTTTTTCGATAAAATTTCTTCAGTTTTGTAAAATTCATATTGCTAAGCAAAATTGATTGATAATATCGAGCGTAGCTAGATGCGGAATGAATCAATTTTTTTATCAAAAATGAATGCTGTTTATTTTTAGCAAGTATTAATATTTGAAATAAAAAAATTTCAAATAATGTCAATTTTGCAGCAAAGCGATCTTTATATTTCCATTGTGTGATATAGCGTTTTTCTGAAACAATAACACCTCGCATATTTTCTTCCACTTTCTTTTTATTTTTTTGTACTTTGTTTTTTTTGTTAAGTAAGTTTGATAAAGTTAAAGATTTATGGTTAGAATTTATTAGAATTCCAAATAATGGATAATAAGAACGGGGTAAAAGAAGAAATTTTATAGTATTTAATAAAGTTGATAAATCTTTAATTGAATATGATACCATTGGTATTTGTGAGTTGTTTGAGAACTTGCCCATAACTCTTTGTTGATGAAATTGTTTAAAATTGATCCAATTTCTTGAAGATATTTTTAAAAATTGATTTTTGAATTTATTATCGAATGCAAAATGAGTAGAATTGATGTTTTTTTTATTTTGTATATTTAGAAATCTTAAAAAACGGTTTTGGATATATATTAACGGATTGGGTAAAGATATTAAATTAAAATTTGTTAAAGAAAAAGATAAATTGTCACTTAAAATTTCAATAGTAATTACTTTTGCTTCTAATCCTTTCGGGACGCGCAATGATGTATCTTTTCCTTTATTTTGTTTTTTTGTACCTAAAATATCATATAATAATTTTTCATAATTCGAATATTTGACTTTTTTATCAGTTGGTGTAACTTTTCCAACTAATATATCACCTTCTTTCAACCAACTCCCTAATACTGTAATTCCATTTTTGTCTAAATGACTTAAATTTTCACCAGGTAAATCATAAAGTTCTTTAGTAATTTTTTCAAATCCAAATTGAGTCTCTTCTATTGAAATTTCATAACGTTCAATATGAATTGAAGTATAAATTTCATCATAAACTAAACGATCGCTAATTAACATAGCATCTTCATAATTATAACCTTCCCAAGGCATATAAGCAATTAAAATATTTTGCCCAATGGCTAATTCACCATTTTTGCTTGAAGAACAATCTGCTAAAATATCACCAGGTTGCACCCAATTTCCTTCATTGATTGTTGGTCGATGAACTAAACATGTATCTTGATTCGATCTATGGTAGTTTTCGAGATGATATTCTATAGGTATATATCTAGTATTTTCCATTGTATCTTTTATAAGTATAAAAAATAAGAAAAATAAAAAAAGATCTCAAATATAGTAATTACCAATTTTAATTTCTATTTTATTTTTCTTAAAAGAATCATTTTATTACTTACTCTCATCTAGAGTTATATGATAACTAACATTCTAATGTAGATAGAATATATTGAAATTTTTTAAAAAATCATTCATACAATACATTTTATAGATTTAGTTTAGTAGATATGTAAAATTCATTGAAAATAAAACGATTCTAGCACATATCAATTATTATGACTTATTATTACTAAAAAATCTATTTACAAACATGTTTTTTTTAATTAAATAAAATTTTAAAACTTGACAAAACAAAAAATTGATAAAAAATTCAATGTTGATATAGAATGTACTGAAATAAAGAATAGAACTAGGTTAGTGTTTTTATTTTTTTATTAAATTGATATTCCTTGCTAAAGTATTAATTAATGTTAATAATTTTGACACATACAACGTGTGTCAATTGTATGTGTCAAAACTAATAGAAAGATCTATTCTATATGTTTAATTATTTCAATTGATTTTTTATATTCGATACTTATAAATTAATTTACTCTACAATAGTGTTCACTGTTCCAGCACCTACTGTTCGACCACCCTCACGAATTGCAAATCGCATAGATTTTTCAATAGCAATTGGTGTTTTTAATTCAACTAACATATTAACATAATCCCCAGGACAAATCATTGGATTTGAATGCATCATAGATAATTCAGATGAATTTAATTGTTTTATGTAATTAAAAGAGACAATAGTACCAGTAACATCAGTTGTTCTTACATAAAATTGTGGTTGATAACCTTTAAAAAACCCTGTTTTTCTACCACCTTCCTCGGGTGTTAAAATATAAACTTGACCCTCAAATTTTGTGTGTGGTGTAATAGTCCCTGGTTGTGCTAAAACCATCCCTCGCGCAATATCTTTTTTTTGAACTCCACGAAGTAAAACTCCAACATTATCCCCTGCAAGAGCTTCATCTAAAATTTTTTGAAACATTTCAATTCCAGTTACTGTTGTATTACGTGTTTCTCCAAGACCAACAAGTTCCACAGAATCCCCAATTTTTAATTTCCCTCTTTCTACACGTCCTGTTGCTACAGTTCCACGTCCTGTAATACTAAAAACATCTTCAATTGCTAATAAGAACGGTTTATCTGTTTCTCTTTCTGGTGTTGGAATAGCCTCGTCAACAGTATCCATAAGGTGGTATATTTTGTCAACCCATGGATTTTCACCTTGTTTAATAGAAGGATTTTCAACAAGAGCTTCTAGAGCTAATAAAGCAGATCCTTTAATTACCGGAATCTCTGCACTTGCAAAGCCATATTTATCTAAAATTTCTCGAACCTCTAATTCAACTAACTCTATTAAATCTGCATCATCTACTTGATCTTCTTTATTTAAGAAAACAACAATAGCCGGAACACCTACTTGTTTTGCAAGTAGAACATGTTCTTTTGTTTGCGGCATCGGTCCATCAGCAGCAGATACAACTAGAATAGCACCGTCCATTTGTGCAGCACCTGTAATCATATTTTTAACATAATCTGCGTGACCAGGACAATCTACATGCGCATAATGACGATTTTCAGTTTCATATTCTACATGTGCTGCATTAATAGTAATACCTCGTGCTTTTTCTTCAGGTGCTGAATCGATTTCATCATATTTTTTTGCTTTTGCTCCACCACGAACAGCTAATGCCATTGTAATTGCTGCTGTTAAAGTTGTTTTTCCGTGGTCAACATGTCCAATTGTTCCAATATTTACGTGTGGTTTTGTACGTTCAAATTTAGCTCTAGCCATAAATTTTTTATAGAGTTTGAATAATTTTTTTTTTATTTTTGAATCGAATCCTTATTATGAATAAATAAAAAACTTGAATAAAAAACTTCAAAGTATTTTTATTTAAGTTTTAAATAAAGTATTTATGTTAATTTAACTTTAATCTAATTACTGCAAAATATTTTTTCTTTGTTCTTTTAATTTATATTATTTAAATATCTAGTAAAATTTCAATTGATTATGAAATTTTATTTTAAAAATATTTTAATTCATAATTATTTTTAGTTTTTAACTTTTTTCGAATTATAAATAAAAAATACAAAAGAACAACCTTGTTCTTTTGTATTTTTTATTTATATTGTTAATAGCGGATGACGCGATTCGAACGCGCGACATTGGACTTGGAAGGACCACGCTCTACCAACTGAGCTACATCCGCTTTTTTTGAAAAAGATTATATAGAGATTATATAATCTTTTTCAAAAAATTGTCAATTAATTATTGAAATGATTTTTTATCTTCTAAACTAGATATACACGGACCATATTGATTTTATTTTGATTTACATATATAATATTATAAAAAAGCCTGTTTAGCTCAGTTGGTCAGAGCATCCGTTTCATACGCGGGATGTCACTAGTTCAAATCTAGTAACAGGCAATAAACTTTTATTTTATTATAATTTTTAGAGTTTTAGAGACCTTTTATTAAAATATCTGAATTTACGATATTTATATCTAAATACCGTAGCATTTTTTATCTTAATATTTACTTAGATTCAAGAATAAAATTCTGAAATTCTTGTATTTTTTCATTAATTTTTGAGTTTGAATCTAAATTTAATTTAGAAGTTTGTAAATTTGTATTGTTGAATTTTGCTGCATTTTTTATTTCTGACACTAAATTTTTATTATAAAAATAATTGTATCTTTTTTCTTTTGGTACCATAATAGTTTGAAGTCGTAAATAATCCCCCGGCCAAATCAAACCTCCATTTAGAGGATAATGTCGATTCACATTTTGACTACTTTGAAAATCTTGAGTAATTGGTGATTTGTTTGCTTTTAAAAAGTAAAAACGATCTTCTTCTAAATCTTTTTCTTGTAATTTTTTCTGAGTTTTATTACTAGATAGTTTATCTAATATCTCTTTTTGAGCAGATCTTCCATCAACGGTTTGAGGAAATAATTTTAAAATATGCCACCATTGATTAATAGAATAATCCTGTTTATCATCAATGAAAGGCTCAAAAGAAACAGCATTTTCTTTTTTTGAATAATCCTTTTTAAAATTGTCAAAATTAAATGAATTTTGTTGTTCATTAGATATTTCTATAGTTTTAGAAGATTTTTTTGTTTTTAAATTAGTTAAAAATGTATTAAAAGAACGTTTTTGATCCGGTTTTTGTGTTAAAAACTTTCTAATAGATTTGAAAATATTCATACTATTGTACGTGTTTCCTAAATTATCTATTGTTAATTTTGAATCATCCAAAACATTAGATTGATTTGATTGATTATTCTGAAGAATAGTAGGATTTGATATATTTTGTGTTAATTTTTCGAAATTTTGATATAAATTTTGAAGCGGATCTTCTCGACCACCAGTATAATAATAAAAAAACCATCTATCATATAAATGCATGGCTAAAGTCATATTAAATTTGCGTAATCTAATAGATCGTTTTTGAAAACTTCTTTGACGTGAGAATTGACTTAAATAAACATTACTAGACACGTTCAGTTGTATGTGTGGATTATGAATCAGTTTTTTCTTAAATAAACGCAAATGTCTTTTAATTAGTAAATCAATTGAAAAAGATGAATTTGAATTAATATTTGGTTTAAAATAATTGTTTCCATCTTTTATGATTAATTTATTAACAGAATTGTTTAAACGATTATTAATATTTTGAATTAATTGTTTCATTGACCACTCATAACTTAACACTTCACGCTGAATAAAAGAAGCAGGTTCAAAATTCGCTAATCTAATAGCACGTTTCATTGTTTGAACCGAACTTTTCGGTAATGGCATAGTTTGAATTTTTGGAATGAATCTACCATGACCTGGTAAAATAGAATAAAGTGTGGGTGTATAAATCGATGATGTTTGAAATAAATTATTATATAAATTTCTATAATTATTCGGTTGAATCCAATTATATGGTGTTTCATAAAATGCTATTTTACTTTGTTTAGCAATTTTACTATTATTCAATTTAGATTTCGATAAATTTAAATTAGATAAATCTGTTATAAAATATTTATTCATTTTTTTCGTTAGACTAATTGAACCACGTTCAATTGTATGTGTTTTTTTAGAAATTTCATTTTTTTGTTTTTGAGACACGTAGGCTTTATCTGATTGTATACGTAGATTCGAATGATTTTTATGAAAATTATTAAAACTCCAAATTTGTTGATGTTGTTTATACTTGATACCTAAACTTCGTCTTCTTAATGATTTTTTTCTAGGACGTAAATAATGAGCTCCAGATTTATTTTTTCTGTTATCAGACTGACGATTTGCACGTGAATTATTTTTTCTAAATAACCATTGCATTTTTGTCCATTGAAGTTTTTCACCTAATTGGACTTTGTATAAATGCATTGTTCTGATATTTTTTTGTCGTACAAAATTATAAGATCTTAGTTTTCGTTTTGATAAAAATGTTTTCCACGAAGATTCCAATATATCATTTTCTTTTTTAATATATTTTTTATAAGGTCTTAATTTTGGTAAACGAATTTTACTCGTATTACCTTTTCTTAAAATTCTTAATAAATAAAATTTTGATATTAATGGTCTTAACTTCGCCCTAGATTTTTCCTTTAATGGACTAGAGAATGAATAATCTTTCGAATAAGAAACCTGATCTATCTTTTTGAAGTTACTATAATCTGCAAAATTATTTTGAAGTTTATTGAAAGGTAACTTCAAAATAATTTTTTTTGTATTTGATCGTAAACTTTTCCATTTTAAAGGATAAAAAATAGCTTTTCGTCGATTTTGAATCTCAGTTGGTCCTACTAAATTTGTTATATTACGACGATTTCCATTACGAAGTTCTTGTTTCTGTTTTTTTATTCTTTTTATAGAAAATATTTGATTTTTTTCCAATAATTGATTTGAACTGACCAAATTTTTATTCTGTATCTCGCTCGATTCTATATCCGTTTTTCCTTCTTCTTGCTGGAATTGTGTTCGATTTCGATATTGTATTGTTTCAGTGAAATCAGATGGTTGATTTATAAAAGGAAAATGAGAAAAAAAGGTTGTTGCTGCATTTCTACCTTGTAATGGCCATTGTGTAAATTCAATATTAAAAGTATTTTCTATTTCTTTTTCCTTAAATAAAATATTAGAAGTTGTTTGATATCCCGCATCCCTTCTTGATAATAAACGATTTGTTATAACAAACTTTCTTAAACTTTCATCCCATCCTGCATAAAAAGGGAAAGTATTGATTCCAATGAAATTTTTTTGATAAATTCGTGACTTATCTATTGTAGTTCCTATTGATCTAACAAAAAATCTTTCATAAATTTTACTAATAATATCTTTATCGAAGTTATTTATTTCTTCTTTATTTTTTTCTGAATTTATTTCAGAATATAAATAAAAATTTTGAATTGCTTCGGAAAATGCTAAAGGTTTAGAGTCTTTATCTCCTATTAGTAACATTTGTTTATTACTCAAAGATTTTATACTTATTTGATTGAAATCACTTTTTTGATTTAAAAAGAAATTAAGTTCTTTTTGAATCAAATGATCATATTGTATTTGTTTAATTATATCTAAATTAGTAATTGTTTGTAAATTATTATCATAAAAATTTGAAAAATTTAAATATTTTTTATTATTTTCTTTATAATTCGTAGTTGAAAATGGAATAAAAGTAGCCGAGTTCAATATTTGTTTTTGAAAAATGTATTTTTGTGGGAAAAATCCAAAACTTTTCCATTTTTGAAATGACTGAGATAAATCATCAAAAAATTGTTTATTTTTCAAATCTTCTTTTTGTTTTAAAGAATTTTCCCAAACTTGTAAATTTTTAAAATGTTCCTGTCTTGGTAATTTTTTAAATTTTAACCTTTTACGAGATTGTTGTTTTTCAAATCGTTGTGGTTTTAGAATACTTTCTTTAATAAAATTATCAACAGATAAAAAATTTTGACGCGTTATTTTTTTTTCCAAATAATTCGAATGAATTGAATCAAAAATTAAAAAATCTTTATATTGTCGTAGTTTTTGATTCACTGGTACATCATCGAATTGTTGTTGAGGTCTTGGTCTTGTCCAATTACGAATAGCCATAAAGTTTTTTATTCCATTTATTGGCTCAGTTTTTGATGATGGAACGATGCGGAATATTAGCGTATTGAAACGTTTAAAAACAGAGTTTGAAAAATTACTAAATGTATTTTTGTTCCATTCGTGTTTAAGCTTTTTATAATAGATATTTTTTTGACTTAAAACATTTCCACGTTTTTGAATAACTAAAAGTGTTCCTAATGTTTCATCAAAATTAGAAATTTTTTGTTTTTTTAATAAAAGTTGAATGATAGAAGACTCAACAGATAAAGGAAATCTTGTCTCTGATTGTTGTGATTGTATAATTTTTTTATTTAGTTTAAAATCGTTATTAGAGTTGGACACGTTCGATTTTATGTGTGTTATCGGTTTTTCTAAGAATTCTTGAATTTTAAAATTATTGGTTAATTCGAAAGTGTTTTTTATTGGATAGTTCATTTCTAATTTATTTAGATTTTTTTTCATTTGATTTTTAGATGATGATTCATGCAATTGTACGTGTTCTAATAAATCATATAATATTTTGTTTTGTTTTTTTAAATAATCTTCTTTTTTAAAATCTAAGTATTGAATGAAATTATTACAATTTTCAATTAATAAATTGACAAATTTTTTCGAAAAATAATATTGTTTTTGTATCTTTTTAAAATCAAAATAACCTTCAACAGAGTCTTTATTGTTAATTATTTTCATTTTATTTGTTTTCCAATCTGTAGGCAATGTTAAATACCAAATTTCAAAAGCTGTTAATTTTTCATTGAAATTTTTTAAAAATTCTATTCGTTTTGCTATTAATTTTTTTTGTGTTAGTAATCTTTTATTATTTTTTTCAAGAAAGATAAACTCTCTGTTTGATTCAGTATTAACATCATTGTTTTGTTTATTTGTCAATTCTTCTTTTGGAAGTTTATTGAATTCTATCAATCTATTTTCTAATTTTTTTAATTGTTTTTCAATTTTTTGTTGAAAATTTTTTATTAAATATTCCTCAAAATTTTTTGAAAGTGATGACACACGTTCAATTGTATGTGTTGGATTGATTTTATTAATTGAGTTATTAGTTTGAATTTGATTTATTATTGTTAAAATAATATTTTTTTGATTTATTTTTTCTTTTTTGATTTCTTGATGAGCATTAAATATTAAATTATTTAATAAAAGATCATAAAAAAATTCTTTATTAAAATTCAAAATTGATTTATTATTCAATTCACTGTGTTCTTTCATGATTAATTCTTTAATTTTTAAAGAATTAACATTATTAATATTTGAAATAAAATTAAAATAATGATTATTTTGATTCGAAAAAATGCGATAATTGGGTTGATTTATTTCGAGAACAGCAAGATGCTCATTTGTTTTATTTTTAAATTTATTAAAGAGGTAATTTAATTGGAATGATGAGAACTGATAAATTTTCAATTTTGATTTATTTTTTTGATTTATGATCAAAGATAAAAATTTAGGTTGATCTGTTTCTTTCATATTGAAATTTTGAATAGTTTTTTGGAAATCTAAAGAAAAAAACTCTGGTTGGAAATATTTTGAAATAGTATTTGATTGATTATTATAGTTCATTTTCATTGGTTGTGTTTTTTGTTTAAAGTTTAAAAAAATTGGATCAATATTAAATAGTTTTTGACTATCAAATGAAATATTTTGGTTTTGTTTTACTCTTTCAATAAATTTTTTCAATTGTTCATTGATTTCTGAATTAATAGTTTGATATTGATTAGTCCATCGTCTTCTTTCACTGAAACGGTTCAAATGATTATCCAGTAATTTTCTTTTAATATTATCTTGTATTTTATTTTTTGTATTAAAGTTTTGACGGTATAGTTCCTTATGATTGCCAATTGGAGTGAAATTTTGTTTTGTTTCATAAATAGACCCCATATCTATTTTAGATTTTATATTCATATTTAAATTTATTAAATTTGATTGCCATAAAGTACTCAAACGAGGAAGATAATATAATGATTCTAGGAAAGGTTGAAATCGATTAAAGATATTTGAATGTCTAACGTAGGCTGAGTTTATTTTATTTTTATTTCCAATATCAATTTTATAAGATTCAATGAAATTATTAATTTTATCATAAACTTTATGATTTCTCAATTTCAAACCAAAAGAATAATTAAGTGAATCAGAAGAAGATGCTGAATTCCTTTTTGATAATTTTATTATTAAATCAGGTTTTAAAGAATCGATAGGTTGATACATTTTAAAAGGGTTTATTTGTTTGATATTTTTTGTTTCAAGATGAAAGAAATTTTTATACTTTTGAATCGGTTGAGATAATTTTTTTCGTTGGCTGATTCGGGCTCTTTTTAAATGCCTAGAAGCACGAATTATAAAAAATTTACTATCTATTTGATTATAATTTGTCATTGTCATAATTTTTTTATTAATTTCTAAACGTTCGCGTATTGTTCTATTTTGAATATAACTTAAGATATTAAAAAGCTCGTCTTGTTTATTTTTAATATTTAAAAGTGTATTATTTTTATCTATTATTATTTTATTGATAATTTGATGTTTATTAGAATTTAAAATATTCCATTTATATTGGGGGAAATTTTTAAACCAATAATCTAAAGTCCAGTATTTTAATTGGATTTTATCAAAAAGTTTAGTTTTTTTATAAATTTTATTAATTAGTTTTTTTATTGCTATTTTATCTGATCTTAATACTTCTGAGCGATAATTAGATTTTCTTACATCAAAAACTTTTTCAATATTAGAATTTGTTTCATCTTTTTGTTGGTTATAATATTCTAATTTGTTATCAAATTTAGTATTGAAATAAAAACCAAAATTTTTCCTTGATGCATCTTTTGAAAAGTCGTTTTTATTTAAAATCGATTTTTGAATAAAAATCGAATTTGTTAAAGCTTTTCTAATGACTGTTTGAAGTCGAGATGATGCATACAATGTATGTGTATTTTTATTTTTGGCATATAAAGGAGTTTTTTGCATTTGATTAGTAGTTCGATAAATAGGAAACGTTTGAGTTTGTTCTGTTGTATTAAAATTCGATTTTACTTCATTAATAGAAACTAACGGAATACTGTTTCTATCTGTTGATATCATTCCAATATTAATTTCCAAGTTATTTTTATTCGGATAAAAAGAGGATGAGAGTAAGTCATGTTTCGCGAAGTAATTTTTTTGTTTATAAATTTGTTTTTGAATTAAATAGTTTTTCCTCCATTTTTTCCAAAGTCTTTCTGAACCCCTTTTATAATCTTTTGCTAAAGAGCGTCGTCTATTAAACATAAAAATTAATATTGATTTAAATTTTTTTTGTTGATCAATAGAAAAAGATGGACGCATTGAATTTTGTTGAAAGTCAATTTTGAAATCTTTTTGCATTGTTGATATTTGATTTGTTGTTGGTAATAAAATTGGAGTTTTTTGGCCTGACCATAAAAAATTAGTTAAATCAACATAATTTTTATCTTTTAAAAATTCAGTAATGATTTTTTGACGAATAGGTGTTATTTCTAATAGATAGTTTTTTATAATTTGAGATGATTTACTGATTAAATCATCAGAATAAAAATTAAAATTCAAATTATTTTTTTCTTTATCTTTTACTAAAAATGCATTTATATTCATTTTCGTATCTGCTAATAATTCTTCATGAATTAACTCTTTATGAAAAATACTATTTTGATTATCATTTGCAAATTCATTATACAGGGGTTGATCAAAAGTTAAAATACCACCGCCACTTAAGCTTGGAGTTAATGCAAATAAATGTCTTACTTTGTGAAATGTTCCTTTAAATTGTTGATTGTATATTCGATTTGCAAAACTTTTCGTCCCTCCTATTTTGGTTTTCATTGAGCGATAATGTTGCATATATGAATACCATCTTAATGTTTCATAATGTTCTCCTAAAAGAAATCGTCTTAAGTGTAATAAACGTTCTTCATTACTTGTTAATAAATGAGAACTTGGTTGACGTTTTATAAAATTATCAATGTCCGCCTTCATTATAAAAGCCCATATTTCATTAGAGTTATAATGTGAATATCTAATCCAAGATTCCAATCTTTTTCTTCTTGTTAAAAACCCTGATTGACTAACCCATTGACGAATCCACGGTGTTTTTGATAAAATACGTGCTTTTTTTAACTGTTTATTTGCATACTGTCTCGATTTAAATCGATTTCGACCACCTGCTCCTAAATCTCGTTTCATTTTTGTATTTGCTATATATAATCGAGTTGGTTTATATTGATAAAAATATGTTTTCATATAAAAATTGAATATAGGAGAATTATTTAAAGGTTGAAATTGGCGAGATGTCCTAACCCCGTAGAATTGAAGTTTTCGAGAAAAACTTTGTTCTTTATGAAGATAATACTGAGCAGGTAACGTTAAAAAAAGAGATGTCGACTTATTATTAAAAAAATTAGTTTTTGACAAAATTGAAATATTTTGTTTAATTTGATTCAATGAATTCTGATTTTTTAAGTGGAGATTGATTTCATTATTAGGTGTTTGCATTAATAAAATACTGTTCCATTTATTAAAAAAGCTTAATTGATTATTTAAGCTATAGCCATTGAATAAATAATTTAATATTTGATTAGAATCAATTAATGATATATCTTGACTATTAAATAAAGAATTTTGATTATAATAAATGAAGTTTTTTAGATTATTTGTTAATGAACGAAGTGAATTCGAAAAAACATATTTTTTATAATATAACTCAGTCTTTTTTATGGAAAAAATCGTCTGTTTTGATAAAGACTTTAATGTTGTAGAATTGATTTGGATTCGTTTATTAATTTTACGAACAAATTTACGTAAAGTTGCTATTTCAAAATTTAATTGAGTTTTTTGTCTTTGACTTTGTTCTGAATATAATGAAATTAATCGTTCTTGTGGAAGCCAATAATCTAATTGATAGGATGTTGGAAGTTTCTGATAATTTGAAAAAACGATATTTTGCTTCATGCGTTCATTGTTTTTTTCATCCCTATTATACATACTATAGAATGTGTCATTGACATTTTTAGCCTTATCATTGAACTGATTGGTCGAATCGATAATAATTTGATTTTTTTTTGTTAGTATCCAATTCCACCAAATTTGATTATCAGAAATAGTGTTTTTTGCCCACCAATTCCACCAAAAACCCTCTCCAGATGTCAGAAATTTTTGACTCCAATTTTGTGATGCTGCCCATGGGCTGTTAGTCTTTCTTTCATTTTGAAAATATGCCTTTCGTTTTTCAAACAAGAACTCTTCTCTAACAATTTGGTTCCAAAAAGGTGCACTTTTCGAATCCCAATTATTTTGATATTGACTTAAAATTTCATTTCGCCATGCTACATTACGTCGGGACCAGGTTTTTGCCAAATCCCAAATTTGTGTTGCCCAATTTCGTGGAAACCACATAATTCTTTTCATTCGACTTCTAATTTTAACATGATTTGATCGTCGACGAGTCCATTCATAATCAGCTCCATAATGAAGATCTTCAATCGGATATAGACGATATGCGCCTTGATCATATAATGATGTATCTAAAGGAATATTTTTTCCATAATATTCAGCCCAATCATCATACCTAAAAAATCTCTGTCGAGGGAAATAATAAGGACTTCTATATAAAACCGGTGATGTTGAATGTGTTAAAAAAGCAGCATTTTGAGATTGATGAAAAATTTGATCATTAGGTAAAAATCCTAATGGTTTTGTTATAAAATATTCAATACTAAAATAAGGTAAACTTGCACAAGCTAATGCTATTGTTAATGTCTGAAATAAAAAATGTATTATTCGTACCATATCACCAGCACGCATTTTTTGAAAATTTTTTGTAGTCCATAAATAAACTTTATAAGCAGGTTCTTCCCAAAACCAACAAACAAAATTTATAAAACTAAAGCTTCCAATAAAAATTCCTAATAAATAAAAACTATGAATTAATATAAAATCCATTAAATTGTTACTCGGAAAGCTCTCTAAATAGGTACTTTGTGCAGATAAAGAAAAATGACTAAGGAATGGATAAAGACTCGTTTGTTCAGTCAGGGCTAATAAGAAATGAAATAGGAAAATTTGTTGAATTGGATTTGAAAAATTACGATGAAATTGAAAACTTTGTGTAAATATAGTAATTATAGAGTTCAACCCTATTTTGGTTTTTATAACATTCAAAGAGAAATCAGATTTTATTTCTTTTGCCGGTAACCTATTATCCCAAAAATACTTAATAAGTAACATAAAACCAAGCCAATAACGTAAAATATCTAAACTCATCCATGGAATAACTATCCAACGAATTCCAAATAAAACACAAATTAACCAAAAAATATTAGCAGTCATTGTTCCAATAGCAGCAATATATCCAATTTCCATTCCTTGCATTACAAATCGACGCAAACAAAGAAAAGTTGCTGCTGAAGTAGGTAACCATAAAAATAAACTATTTAATAAACCGATAAAAAATTTCTCTAAACAAATAATAATTGTAATATCATTGTTTGGAGAAAGTACTTTTTCGAGTGGTGTGTCTAAAAATGTAAAAACATTGTGAAAAGTTCCATCTAATACAGAAATTTCTGAAATCATTGAATCTGCAATATTTGGAACTATAATAGGAAAAGCTGCTATTTTTTTGAATACTTCCAAACTAAAAATATCTGTAAAAAGATGCTTAACAGTATTAATTATATAAAAATATAAAGTTGTTAAATCTGTATAATTTGTATGTTGGATAATATACGCAGGACTTATTTCTATTATTTTGTGAATAATTTCAATATAATCTTTAATTACAGTTGCTAAACTCATATAAAACCTCCTCAAAAATGAATTATTTAAAGGATTTGTTTAGACACATACAATTGTATGAATCTTTTATGATATTGTGAATTGATTTAATATTTAACTTTAATTTAAACCTTCCACTTTTCCCTACTATTCCGGATATCACATAAAATTATTTTGGATAAACCGTAAAGAATAAAATATCCTTTGAATTAATAATAAAATTTTTAACAATTTTAATTAATTTTTAAAATCAATATATAATAATCTAGATAAAAAATAATCAATTTTGTATTATTTTCATTTATTTTTATGCAGAAGCTATGTTCAATTTTATGTGTTTTATATCATTTGTTTATTTATAAAAAGTTATTTTTATAATTATAGTTTATCATGATTAGTTAATTTTAGCAAAAATTAATAAAATAATATAGTTATAGTGAGTTAAAAATAAAAAAATTTAGAAATTACAAAAAATTAATAATTCGAGGATAAAAAATAATGAATATTTATGAGACAACCAATTGGTTATCTCATAAATATTCATTATTTTTTAAAAAGAATTATTGGCAAGTCCGTCAACAGAAACTTGTAAAAATTGAGCTAATTCAGCAGCTTGTTTCTCAATTTCTTCAATTGTTAAAGGTTGACCTATTTGATTAAGTGGAATATCTCGTTTACCTTTAATTCGAACATAAATTGTTTGTTTAGGATTTATCCCCTGTTTCAATTCAATTCTAATTGCTTCTATTTCATTTAAAGGATATTTTATATCAATAAACCTTTTTTTCCCCGGAAAACCCCATCTAAAAATTCTAAGAAAACCTTCTTTTTTATTAAATTCGTTAAACCCACCTCCAACATTCCATAAAATAGTTAACCATAAATATATGCTTAATAATAAACCTAAAATGCCATAAAAAGACATCACTAAACCTTGAGGAAAAAAAACTATTTCTTTTGATTGAAGAAATGGAACTAGATCGCTTTTTAGATAACTTGAAATTCCTGTTAAAGTAAAACCTAAAGCACCTAAGAAAATAACGGATGCCCACCAATAATTACTAAATCTGCGTGAACCTAATATCACATACCGGCGAATTCTATTTGTATTTGTGTTATTCATAAATAATTCAAAATTTCTATTAGTTAACTTCTTTTTTATTTTTTAATCAAACACGTACAATTGTATGAATCAACAATCTAAATCTAATATAAAATTTAATAATTCAAATTGTAAAACAAAAAAATAAACAATTTTTTTGATATTTAAGTAAACATTTTAACTGATGTAAAAATAAAAAGTTTCAATGCATTGTATGAATATTAATTGAATACTAATTTTAAAAATAATATTCAATTGATATTCATACAATGGGATGTGTGTAAAGCTTATCGAGAAATGAATAAGCCAATGTACAAATTAACATGTTTATTTTTCTAAAAACGTCTATCCCAGTAAAATATTATTGATCTTTAAATATCTTAATTTTTTTTTAATTAATTTTATTTGACCGTGTTTAATATTTAAGTTTAATTAAATCAAATTAAATATATTTAATTTCTTTTTTTTTTATATTATTTATCATTCTAATAATAATATAAATTTTATATCATTATTAGAATGATAAACACATTTTAAAATCTATTTAACACAATGATAAAAGGAAATCCAATCCACTTTTATCATTATTTTTTGTTAATTATAATTTTTGTAAGTTAATATTCAATGTTAAAGCGAAGAACCTAAACCTACGTAAGAACCATAGAAGAAAACTCCAACTAAACCTATTGCTGCAATACCAACTACTACCCCAACAAGCCATAGTGGGATACGACCAGTTACTCCAGTATTAGCCATAATTTTGTTGTTTTAATTCAAAAAGTTTCAACTATTTCCAAAACTAAGCAAATTCATTCGATTTTTGATATGATATTTTTAAATCGAATCTTTTTTATTACTTTTTTTTTATTTTTAGAAAATAAAAATCATAAAGTTATTCTCGAGTAACCAAACAAGTATCTACTAATGTTCAATTTACGAGAACAACTAATTTGAAAATAAAATTAGTGTTAACACGTAAAATTGTATTTGCTTTCAGCACATAAATTCTACAATTTTTATTTAAAATTTATTATCTAATTTTTTATTAAAAAAAAATTCCAATTAATTTAATTGAAGATATAGCTTGAAAATAAAACAGCTAATACGAAAATTAGCAATAAGCCCCAATAAAGACTAGTACGATTTAATTCTACTACTTGTTTATTAGGATTTGGACGAGAAATAACTTCTGATAGACTTACTTTGTTAATATCAATTTCGTTTAGTTTATTAGTATCAAATTGGCTCATTGATTTATTTATTTGACTAATAGGTTAAAATCAAAATTTCACTTTGATAAAGTGAACTCCATCATAAATAGAATATAAAAGACACATACAATTATCTGAATATTCTATTATAGAAGAGATTTGTGAAATAATTGATAACCAAAGATCCGTACATCCAATTTATTAGATTTCCATCTTTTGCGGGCCTTAAAAGGCGGATCTAATTATTACACTTTATAAACATAAAGTTTTTTTATGTGAAACTACTCAAAAAATAATTTATTAAAACACATACAATTGTATGAATCTATTGTAATTTATAGACATGTTTGACATATTTTAAATTAATTTATTAAGACACGTACAATTGTATGTGTTTTTCAATTTTTTAATTTACTAATATATTTAAAAGTTTTAAAATTGAAAACTAACGTTGAATAAATTGCATAGCAGTAATTGATCCTAAAAAGAAAACTGTTGGAATTGCTAATGCGTGAACAGCCAACCATCTTACTGTAAAAATAGGATAAACATTTTTTTCTTCTGCGGCAGTCATATTTATATTAATAATATTCATTTTAGTATTTTAAGAGTTATGAAATTACAAACCACACACACCATTGTATGAATTTTGGTTGTTTTATTAAAAAAAACAAAGATACATACACACATACAATTGTACGTGTCTTTGAATATTCGAAAATCTTTTTTAGAATATTGTTGTATTTTTTTTACATTTCCGATATATCGGACCCAATGGGGATTCTTCGAGATATTTATGATTAAACTATTTTTTTATTCAAGTAAATTATTCAAAATAAAATAAAACACACACAATTTTATTATTGTAAAATAATGAATTGTATTAATCTATATTTTGATGTCACTTAAAAAAAAATCAATATTAAATAAAAAATTATTTAATAATTAGTCTTCACGTTTTCCTGGATTACGTCCAGGGTCATTAGATAAAAACCCAAATACGAATAAAGATACAAAGAAAGTGACTACTGTATAAAGTCGGGTAGGTCGACGGTTTCCATCTCTTCCCCCCTAAGAACCGTACATGCGAGTTTCCCCGCATACGGCTCAAGCAGATTTTCGCAAGGCATTTTTAAAAAGTTTTTTAGGCAAAAAATTCATTTTTTATTTTAAACACGTAGATTTTAAGAATCTTAATCTTTTCTTACATTATATAAAAAAGTAAAAAATATCAAGTCACAAATCACTATAAGCGCCATCACCTTTATAGGAACTTCATACAATTGTACGTGTTCAACACTACGCAATTGTACGTGTTGAAAACATAACATTCGTATACGGGACACACGTACAATTGTATGTGTCTGAATCAATATTTTTTAATGGATTACAAGACACATACAATTTTTTACAATAATACAATTGTATGTGTTTTTTAGAATATTAATAATTGACTTGGATAAAGCAGGTTAGATCTTGGACGTCGTTAATTTTTTATTTTTATTTAGTCCAAGTAAACTTTAACATGTAAGCACCTGTTTCTTTACATCCAAATACCTTCATACAATTGTACATGTGTTTTAAATAAAGTAAACTCCAGTATCTTTGTTGTATCCATTTACATGATTTTTTAGAGTGTGTTCTTCTTGTAAAGCGCAATTGTCTACGATACATAAAGTAATCTAATAATTTGAATATTTTCGAAGAATTACCTATTTTAAAATAATCGGCCCATCTACGAATTATTAGGTTGAAATTTTTTATAATTTTAGCAATAGGCGAACCGTTTGATTTGATCCACATCTTTTTAAGTTTCTTTTTCAATTTTAAAACGGATTCTTTACTTGGTTTGATTATTAATTTTTGTTTTCTATTATATAATCGAATGTTAAATCCAAGGAAGTTGAATCCTTCTGTAATATGGCTAATCTGAATACTACCTATGTCCAAACCACCTGAATGTAACAATAAATGTACTCCCTCTCTTATTTTTAAAGCATCTTCTTCTGTTTTACAAATAACTATAAATTCATTCTTGTAGTGTACGATTCTATTTTTCTCTTTGATGTTCCCTCTTTTGTTATTGAAAATGTTAAGTGTCTTTTTTATATGATTAGAAATTATATTTCCAAAAAGTACAGATACAATGGAATGTGTATCTTGTGTTTTAATTAAAGAGAAATTACCAACTTCAACATTGAACCAAGATTTCATTATCCGTTTAGCAGGAAAAGAGTGGAGCAATTTAGTCAAAAAATCTTGTGAAATCGAGTCAAAACATCTTTTAATATTGACTTTCACAATCCAATTTTTTATTGATCGGGTATTTTCATACAATGTACGTGTGTATTGAATGACATCGTGAACAGACTGTTCTTTTGGCAATTTATAACAATATTTTTGGAAGATCGCTCCCCACTCGGGTTCGAGGGCTGTTTTTACAATTCTTTGTAAGGCTTGGTCAGTAACAACAGTAATATCTCTAGCTCGTAATTTTCTATTAGATTTTGATTCATACAATGTACGTGTGTTAAATGTTGGTTTCCATTTATTAAGATGTATTTCTTTCAGTTTTTTTACCAAAAACAATTGTTTTGATGGAGCAAGAAATAAAAAATGAGATACACGTTCAGTTGTAGGTGTATACGTGTTCCCTGCATAAAGTTTGCATACTTGGTGAACAGCAAGTAATCGATTTGAGTGCGCTGTTAGTAATAACTTTTGTAGTTTCCGCATTATACGGAAACGGCCTTGTTGTTTAGCTACGAAAATCCGCCGTTGTAAATTGTTAATAATACGATAAAATTTAGCGTAATTGATTGAAGATTGTTTATTCGTATTATATCGAGTGCCATTTATGAAAATCATTTTGTTCATAATCAAAAACTCCTACGATTTCTACAATTTTACGGCATAATTTTCGGAAAATCCACCAGCTCGAAGTGGGCACCTTTTTTAGGTCGGGTATGTTATTACCAATGAATTCCCTTATGTACCGGGTTATGAATTTCCCTTTGCTTTCCCCTTGCCGTATTCTGTTACCAGAATGAGTTCGCTAGGTACCATTGGCTTCTTCGAGCCTCCCTCCACCCTGAGGAATTCGGTCTCCTTACGGTTACTTATCTACCATTTCTTTGGTAAAACCTCATGATGGTTTTCCAAGTTACACATTTAAGAGGTACATCAGATGAAGATTATTGCCTTTACTCCGGAGGGTATTATTTTGTCCATGCACAAATCTATCTTTTTGTTAATAGATAAGGACCCTCAATTTTTACCATGATGTATTATGGCCCTATTCTAAATAACGAAGCATCTCACGGTTGAATCTTAACTGATTTACCCTTGCATTCATGATGAATAGGTTATCATTGATTGCTTTAATTCAGTGCTTATGACAAAATCTTTGCAGATTTTGCCACCTGAAATTGGGTACTAGCCGTGCATTAACTAGGATCATAAACTTAAATATTATCTTGTTAGATCACTCCATAAATGTGGCTTCTTGTCGCACCAAAAATTTTTAATGTTAACATGTTTTTTTTTTTGATTTTGTTACTAATTTTCATTTATTTATGAATTAAACCATATACATACAATTGTACGTGTAAATTGAATGTGTATAAAATTATTATAGCATAAAAATTCGTCTTTGACACGTTCATTGTATGTGTGTACGTGTACATTGTATGTGTATATTCATACAATTGTACATATTAGTATTATGTTAAGTGCAGTTATAAAGTTATCATTCTAAAAAATTAGACAACACGTTCAATTAGATGTGTTTTTGTTATTAATTTTTACATTATTTTTTCGTAGAAGTTTTGCTTGGTTTTTTTACCCCATACTTTGATCGACTTTGTATACGACCTTTTACCCCTGCTGTATCTAAAGCACCACGAATAATATGATATCTTACTCCTGGTAAATCTTTTACACGACCACCACGAACTAATACAACAGCATGTTCTTGAAGATTATGTCCTATCCCTGGAATATAAGCAGTTACTTCAAAACCAGTACTTAACCGAACTCGTGCAACTTTTCTTAAAGCTGAGTTCGGTTTTTTTGGTGTAACTGTATAAACTCTTAAACAAATACCACGTCTTTGCGGGCAAATTTTTAAAGCAGGTGCTTTTGTTTTATTAACAATTTTTTTTCTAGCAAATCTAATTAATTGTTGAATAGTAGGCATATAGATGTTTTATTACAAGTTTTATTAAATAATAGATTTTGAATTTTTACTTAATCATTTTAGTTAACAAAAAAATAATTTTAAAATTATGATACACGTTCAATTGTATGTGTATTAAATCAATAAATTAATGATCAAAAATCAATTGAAAAGCTTTTTAGAAAATGAATTGGAATTGTTAAAATTCAAAATAGATTATCACAAATAATGAACGCGTTCCATTTAATCTATTTAGGATTCCCTTATCTTGTTTAGTATTAAAAAATCAAATAAACTAATTCAAACAAAATTATCGAACACATACAATTAATTGTACGTGTGTACAAATTATCGTAAAACAATCGTTAATTTAACAAATACACGATTGTTTTACGATAATTTGTACGTGTCGAGTTTTTATATTCCTACAAAGCCCAGAATTAGGTCACATACAATATACCTGTTTAAAAAGAAAAAACTAATGGATCTGGAAAGAAACGATTAATTTCAATTAACAAGCCAGCTGTGATAGTGATCCAAGCAAATGCCACAACAGGAGCAGTAGATAAGTAAGTTGTAAAATCTTTCATTATAATTTCCTTTATAATATTATTTTTCGTTTCAAAAAATTTGCAATAAGATTTCTAAACTTTCTAAATAAAAAGATACACATATAATTGTATGTATCAAGTAGTATCAACAAATTATAAAATGAAAAAGATATAGTGCTGGGGCAGGATTCGAACCCGCGACCTCGGGATTATGAGCCCCACAAGCTACCAGACTGCTCTACCCAGCAACAAATCTATTTAACTTAAGTTTACATATTTAATAGGGAATTATTGACTATCGATTCATACAATTGTGTGTGTCTGAGACTTTTTTTATTGGAGTCAACATATACATACAATGTACGTGTTACTTACATTGTATAGGAATTTTAAAACAGTGATTTCAAAGAAAATAACACATACAATTGATTGTTTTACAATAATGTACGTGTATATTGGTAATTGCTTTCAATTTTCATTATTAATAAATTTTTTATAAATTAATTATATAAAATTATTTAAATTAATTCAAACAGGGACACATACAATTGTATGATTATCTTTGAACTATAATAAATTGATTGTTATTGTTTTTTAAGTGGTTAGATGGTATCATCTAACCACTTAAAAAACAATAACAATCGCTCACAAAATTAACTTTCGCTTGCTGCTGTTTTCACATATAGAATTAATAAAAAAGAAGTTGGAATAATAATAAATAATGCAGTTGCTGTTAGTCCTAAAATGTTAACTTCCATAATTCAATTTGTAATAATTAAGTTTTTCATACTATTATCGAAAATTTTCTTGCTTTGTTCGTTTCAAATAAATATTTAGAGTTCTAATAATTCTAATAAATAATTTCAATTATTAAAAATAATAAAAAAATCTTTTTTTTATTATTTTTAATATTGGTTTTTTTTTCTAAAAACCCAAACCTTAACACCAATAATTCCATATAAAGTTTGAGCTGTTTTATAAGAATAATCAACGTCTGCTTCTAAAGTTTGAAGCGGTACTCGCCCTTCACGTATCCATTCAGTTCGAGCAATTTCAGCTCCATTCAAGCGCCCAGATAATTGAATTTTAATTCCTTTTACAGATGATGTTTGAATAGCTACTCTTTTTGCTTGTTTCATAATACTTCGGAATGAAAAACGTTTTTCAAGTTTTTGTGTAATAAAATAAGCTAAACAAACAGCATATTCAGAAGGTTGTTTGACTTCGATAATTTCAATAGCACTAATTTTTGGAAATGAATTTCTCAGAGCTAATTGTTTAATTAAATCTTCAAATACTTTTGCTTGATAAATAGACGATAATTTATAACATTCCGAATTCTTCGAAACATTGTTTTTTAATAAATTATCAATCATAAAATTTTGTATTTTTCTTTTTACTACTTTTTTTAATTTTATATTTTCTTTTTTAACTTCATTTTTTTTCAAATCTTCTATTTGTTTTTTATGATAATTTTTCTTTCTTTGAAGATATAATTTTTGTGCTAAGTTACGGAATGATGAATAATAAGCTGATTTTTTTTTCTTTGATGTTTCAGAATGCCAATTAATATAGGTTTCAAAATCATTAATTAATTCAACTGGTGTTTTTTTGACTGAGTGACGGCCAAAACGACTCATATATTCATTTTGTAATCTATGTTGACCTTTTTTAACAACATTCATACAATTGTACGTGTGCTGATTTAATGAATTTTGTAAATAATTTCTTAATATAATTTCTGGGAACTTTAAATAGTTGATTGGCAATTTTATAATATTTTGATCTTTCTCCAAGTATTCCAATTCCTTTTCAAATTTTTTTAGAATTCTTTTAATAGTACGTAAATTATTATTTATAAACCAGTTTTTCGATAATATTCCAAATTTTTTTATAATTTTATAATTTATCTTTAAAATATCTTGTTGGAATTCAAAAATTTCCAAATTTAATTTATACATTTCTAAATTATAATAAATATATAATAAATTCAGTTTTAGCATTTCCAATTCTGTCGGAATTTTTAAAAGAATTTTCTGAGTAAGTATTCGTTGTAAAAATAATTTAATTTTATGACGTTTTTCAGAAAGTTGTTTGATTTTCAATAATTTTTCATTCAAATCTTTACTCACACAATTGTATGAATCTAGGTTATCATTATCAAAGTTTGCTCTACTATAAATAGTTGAAATTTCCAATAAAAAATTACATTTTTTTATAATATTTCTAAATTGATAACATTTTAATTCAAACATTTTTTTTCTAACAATATTTTTCCATTGAGTTAATTTTTTAGAATTATCATTAGATATTATCAGTTCTTGTTTTGAATTTTTATCTACGAATGTTTTACGATTTCTTTTATTTGAACTAGTATTATTTTCATCTGAAGAGTAATTACGATTATTTCTTTGATCCATCATTAATGAGCTTAAATCAGGATTTACTGCATACATTTGAATTTTAATTGTATTTTGAATAAAACGTTCAATTTTTACTTCAACGATTCTCATTTTTTTATCATCTTCAAAGACACGAGGAAGGCTTTCTGGTGCAATTAATGAAGTTAATCGTTTCCTTAATAAAATATCCTCTAAAATATATTGAGGATATTGATCTGAATTAGCAAACCATTTTGCTTTATGTTTTTTTGTTATCCCTACCCGAAAACCTAAAGGATGTATTTTTTGTCCCATAAAAAACTTTATAAATAAAGTTAAGCCAGTTTCCCGGTGTTCTTGATCTATCTATGTGCACTTATGACTTAACTTGAACTTTAGTTGCTTGTTCAAAAATTGCATAATATTCTCTTTAATTAGGAGATTTTCAGAGTATTCTGAAAATCTCCTAATTAAAGAGAATATTATTAAAGAGAATATTATTAATAATTTTAGACCCATTTATTTAGTTAATTTGTATTCGGTTGATTTTATCAGCATTAACTGTTTTTTTTTCTTATTTCGCTTCTTCAAAATTTCTATTTCTTTCATTATTAATCAATATTTGATCATAAGATATTGAGTTTCAATTTTATTTAAATTTTTATAGAGGGATACGTACACACATACAATGTCCGTGTTCAAATTATTTATTTCTATATAAGTTCTAAATTATTAGAATCTACATAAATAAATTTTTCCATAATTTATTTATGTAGATCTCAATTAAGTATACCATACATAACGTATATTGTATGAATAAATAAAACTCGTCTTAGTTCTTTTTTTTTGTTTTTTGAAGCACACGCAAAATTGCATGTGTGTACTAAGATTTTGTTAGATTTTTAACAACTTGATAGCGAGCTTTAGCACGTTTAAAGGCAAAATTTGCTTCAACTCTTTGTTTTGTACCTTGAGCTTGTTCTAAATTCGTTTTAGCAGTTAGTAGTACATTTTCTGCTTCTTGTGGATCGATCGTTTCTGGGAATTCAGCTTCATTAACTAATAAAATTACACGATTTTGTCCTATAATGCCAAAACCACCCATAATTGCAAAAGAATTCCATCCTTGCGCTGTACGTATTAACATTGCACCTACATCTAATCCAGTAATAATTGGAGCATGGTTTTTTAAAACCCCCATTTCACCAGTATTAGTAGGTAAAATGATTTCATCAGATTCGCCATTCCAAAATAAACGTTCAGGTGTCATTATACAAATTTGTAAACTCATAAGTATTAAAAAAAAATTTATAAACAAACCTCTAAAATGTGCGTAATTCTGCATAATTTTTTGAAAATGCATTATTTGAAATCGATACGTTAAATTGTATTATTGTAAAACAATCATTTTTTGCGACTTACGTTTTTTTTCAAATTAAAAGATCTATTTGCTTTCATATTAGATTCTTGATTTTCAGATTGTCCTATAATTGCTTGAACAATTATCTCAGGGTTTCTCGAATTCATTTGATTCGTTAATGCTATTTTATGAAGTTCTTCTTTTTTACGGAAAGCCATTCCTCCTTTTGCAGCAGCTTCAGAAATTTCAGAAACTAATTTTGTAATAGTATTTTTTCCAGAACGTTTTCTACACGCTGCTAAAATCCAACGAATTGCAATAGCATATGCCCGCTCTCTCGAATGTAAGGGTGCTGGTACTTGCTGGATTGATCCTGCTCTCCGACGTGGTTTGACTTCAACGCGGGGTTTAACATTATTTAATGCTTTTTCCCAAATTTCTAATGGATTTTGATTTGTATTATCACTAATTTTGCGCAAAACACTATAAACGATTTTATAAGCTAATGATTTTTTACCATTTTTTAATACGCGGTTCACTAACATGTGAACTGAGATAGAATTATAAATGGGATCAGGTAACAATATACGTTTTTTAAAACTTCCTTTTCTTGACATATTATAAAATTCTAAAACTAAATTAAACTCAAAAATTAAACAACTATAACTAGGATGTTTTACACATTAATACAATTTTACGTGTGTGTAAGACATCCTAGTTATTTTATTGAGGAAGGTACTCTAGAATATTTGAAATTATCGGGATGACAGGATTCGAACCTGCGACCTCCTGTTCCCAAAACAGGAGCGCTACCAAACTGCGCTACATCCCGAAAATTTATTTTTTATAATAAAAAATACAATATTTTTTCTTTTTTGTAAAACAAATTCGCAATTGTATGTGTCCCAGCCAGTAATTTAAATTAAAAAAACAATTTCCACGCCTCTGCCAGAGGCGTTATTTAAATAGCAGAGGTATGGATAACACCTTCAATCAATTGTATGTGTACACGTACATTGTACACATACAATTGATTGAAGGTGTCTATCTCACTTGAATAAAAAATACTAAAATGATATTATAAAATATTTTAACGTTTAGATTTTTTATCTGTTTTAGCATGACCACGATAAGTCCTTGTTAGAGAAAATTCGCCTAGTTTATGACCTACCATTTTATCAGTAATAAAAACAGGAATATGTTCTCTACCATTATGAACTGCTATAGTATGTCCAATCATTACCGGAACTATCGTTGATGATCGAGACCATGTTACTAAAACTTTTTTTTTTCCTTTGTTATTAAGTTTTTCAATTTTTTTAAATAAATCATTTGCAACAAAAGGTCCTTTTTTTAATGATCTTACCATAAAGAAGAATTAATTATTATTTTATTATTTTTGAATTCAATCAAAAATTTTTTTAATTTTGTAGGAGTAGTGAACGATTTTTAAAATTCAATAATTTATGGTATAACCAGAATGTTAAAATATTTAAAATTAGACACATACACTGTACGTATCCAAATTTACTGATTCTACAAAAAAATTTAAATTAATACAATTTTACGTGTCAATTAAATTATTTTAAAAATCTTGGGTTAGGATAATTTCACAGAGATTTAGAACTGTACAATTGGACAATTTATACATTATATCATTATTAAATAAGTAAATCTAGTACACAAGTACAATTTGTGTGTAACACAAATTGTATTATTGTAAAATAATCACTCAAACACGTTCAATTGTATGTGATTATATTATATTTAAAATCCTATGGAAACGTTCAATTGAATTGTATATGTTTGCATATTAGTTTAAACTATTTTAAGTTAACATGTGCAATTGTATATGTGTACATGTATTTCGAAAACATTAGAATATTAGAGTTTCCAACAATTACTAACTGCTTTTTGATTGTTTTTGATTTGATAAATGTTATGAAAAATAAATACAATAAGAAAAAAGCAAAATTTAGACGTATGTTAGTTTATTTTAAATAATTTCTTAATTAGCGTATCATTTTTGATTATAGAAGAATCAAGTGTTATTTCTGAATAAACAAACTAAAATGTGAGTTAATGTGAGTTAAAGTTCATAACTTTGTCAAAAAATTCAAATTTTTCCTTTAATACAAAAAGGATTTATAAAAAATTAATTTAAAATCATTCATCCAATTCTACGTGTTAAGAAATAACAAAATAAATTTTAAATCATAGTAAAAAAAAAAGTAAATTATGAAAATAATAAAAATAAATATAAGTTTAACAGAAAAATTTATCAGAAATGATTTAGATTCATACAATTATACGTATAATTGGAATCTTAATCAATCAAAAAAATCTAAAGGAATCCAGCAAGGACGTCGACATTATCGAAATAGATTGCAAGAAAAACGACAACAAAATTTTCAAGCCTATTTAATGCAACGACGTATTCGTAGTGGATTTGAAACTCCAAAACTTGATAAAAAAAGAGCTATACCGATTATTGCACCGAAATCTATTTTTATACTTTTAAAACCAAAAAATAAAATAATTTACGATCGTAAATTTATTGATTATAAAAATCGTAGTTTATTACAAGAATATATAAGTTTTGATGGAAAAATCCTTCCAAAAAGAAAAACAGGAGTTACTACAAAACAGCAAAGATTTTTAACAAAAGCTATTAAGACAGCTCGTATTCTTGGTTTATTACCATTTGTAAAAAAAGAGAAAGGATTCTTTCGCTAACAAGTAAGTTAATTATCGATTTATGTAAGTATTCAAAAATTAATATCAAGTTTAGTTAAATATGAAATAAAAAAAAATAACAAATATAAGTTTGTGTATTTGTTATTTTTTTTAGTATAAAAAAAAATAATAATGTGTCAATGTCTCCACTGTTATTTTGTTTTTTATGAAAAAAAACATTTTAATGATTATTAAATAATCCGGAGATTCATTATTTATTATAAAAAAAGTAAAATGTAATAATCTTTTTTTTATTTGGAGGAATTTAAAATGACTGATCGAATATTTTTATCAAAAGCAATAGGGAGACGAAAAGAAGCTATTGCTCAAGTAACACTTTGTTTTGGGAATGGGGAATTTGTAATTAATGGTTATCCTGCAAATACTTATTTGCAACAGAATCCTCACTGTATTACTTGTGTGGATGCACCATTAAAACAATTGCAAAAAGATTATTCTGAAGATGAAGCAAAATTAACAAATCTTAATATTTATGTTAAAGTCAAAGGGGGTGGTATTGTCGGTCAAGCAGAAGCTATTAAATTAGGAGTAGCTAGGGCTCTATGTGAAATGAAAACGGGTTATAGAAAATTTTTAAAGGATAAAGGTTATTTAACACAAGATTCGAGATCAAAAGAACGTCGCAAATATGGTTTAAAAAAAGCTCGTAAAGCGTCTCAGTATCATAAACGTTAAAAATAATTAATTAATTTTTCATTGGACTCATACAATGGTATGAGTCCAATGAAATGTGACTGTTAATTTTATTTTTACACTTTATAATTCTGTCATTGATTAGATTAGATAAAAATTCTAATAACTCTCGTTTTTTTTAATATTTTACTTTATTAAAAATTAAAATTAGCTTTCTTTTTTATTTGCTTTTTTGATTTTTAATTTATTAACAATACATTTGCTTGTATTTTTAAATAAAATAAAAAAATACAAGCAAATGTATTATGTTATGAAAAAAAATTTAAATATCTAACAAAATTGAACCTGTTTTACTTTTTTTTATTTTACTCTGGCATCCTATTTTGTTTTTTTTTTATTTTGTTGGAATTATTCTATTAAAAATTTAAAAAGTGATAAAAAAAAATTTGTTCAAAGATTTTTCTCGATTTTCTTTTGTTCAATCGTCAATAAAAAATAATGTTCGTTGTCATTCCAAATTGAAATTAGTTCAACCGTTTTTTATAAAAACAAAACAAGAACGGAATAAAAAATTTTTAAGTTCTTATAAATTCTCTGAAATTCAATTAATAACAATTGATTTAGCATCACCAGAAAAGATTAAAGAGTGGGCTGAGAAAAAATTACCAAACGGTAAAATTTTTGGTCAAGTTACTAATCCCAATACTTTACATTATAAAACATTAAAGCCTTTAAAAGGAGGTCTATTTTGTGAACGTATTTTTGGACCTATAAAAGATTTTGAATGTGCTTGTGGAATTCAAAAACAAAAACCTTTTAATCGAATTATTAGTTTTCAAAATAAGCAATTTTGTTCAAAATGTGATATTGAATATACTTGGTCTGATATTCGAAGATATCAACTTGGTTATATTCAATTAGTTACTCCTGTTACACATTTATGGTATTTAAAAGGAATGCCTAGTTATATAAGATCTGTATTAGGGGCTAAAAAAAAACATATTGAAGCAATTGCTTATTGTAGTGAAATAGTAACAATTGATCAAGCATGGAAACCTAATAGGTTGATTCCTTTTCCAGAAACAATTTCTTCTGTTGCTCTTTCTTCAAAAAAAAGAAACACATTCGTTAATAAAGAAATTGTAAATATTCAATTAACTTATAATAATTTTAAAAAATTTAATGTTAATAATACACGTTCATTGTATGTGTCTATTAATAAAAAACTTTTTAAAAAACAATTTTCTAACAATTCATACAATTGTACGTGTGTTGATAATGAAATACAAAACCCTATATTTTTCTTAAAATATTTTAATATAAATTTTCTAAAACCACAAAATTTAAAAGAGTTAAAAGTGTTATATATTAACCCGGATTTTTATAAGGTAGAAAACTATCCTTATAAAAATCAAGTTAAATTTGAGTTTTATCAAAAAATATGCCGTTCTTTCATTAAAACAAGCCTAAATAACCATAAACCTATTTATGCCTTAAATTATCTATCCCACTCCTTTTTAAATTCAAAGGTTAAAATATTTAGTCATTTTGAGCATATTGATATCCATACAATGTACGTGTTTAATGAAGAAATATTGATCAATCGTTTTAGTAATCTTGCTAGATTAAAAAAAAATGGAAAATCAAAAAAAAAAATTGGGTATATACATTCAAAAAAAATACATATTAATATTAATAAACATTTATTATATTTTAAAAATAAAAAATTAAAAAATTTACAATTATCTAACAATTTGAAATTAATAATTATAATTTCAAATAACGCTTCACTAAATTATTTTAAAAATTGGTCAAACACGTTCAATTGTATGAATACTTTGATATTGAAAATGCAATTTGTAAACAAAAAATTGCACTTTCAATATTATCGTAGTTTTTTTAATACACATACAATTGAACGTGTGTATTTTAATTTTTTTTCACTTGATTATCTTAAAAATAGTAATTTTTTTGTAAATTTTTCAAAATTATTGGCCTTGAATTTGCTTAAGTTTATGAAATCTAATTTATTTAATATTTTTATAATACCAATCCCTACTATCCTTGATAATTTCATTTTCAAATTGTCTTTAGATTCACAATTCCAGAGATTACTTAACTCTCTATCAATACAAAAACAAAAAGTATTAAATTCAAATTCAGTCATTAGCAAATCAAATAAAATATTTAAAAAACAATTTTTTATTAAAAATTTCTCACTTTATGATGAAGCTATTGAAATACTGTGGCAAAGGTTTTGGAAATTTGGTTATTATTTTACTTCTAATAATATGAATAATAAGTTATGTAAAATCATAACCAAATTTAATAAAAATAATAACGGACTGAGGTCGACTTTGCCATCGTGGTTAAAACTAATTAAAAAACTAATTAAAAAAACGCAGATCGATAAAAAATCTAATCAAAATCTGCTTAATTTTCGAGTGAATGTGATACATACAAACACACAAAATAAATTTTCCCTATTTGTTAATTTGATAAAAATTTATTTAAAAAAAGTATTATTTCTTTTTCAAATAGCTCCTGAAAATATTAAGAACATTTATATTAAAAAAAGTATTTTTATTTTTCAAGAATTAAGAAATAAAAATTTTAAGTATAGAAATTTTCGAACGCAAATAAAAAAGATTGTTATAAAATTATTTGGTTTAGAGTTATTGCCTTGGGTATTATCACAATTTATATTCACTTCAAAAATTTTTTATCAATTTCAAAAATCCAAATTTTCTTTCTATCATAATAGTAACTTTCTAACATTCAGTCGAAGACATTCTGGGCGGAATTTGATAAAAAAAATTAAAGAAAGTTCTTTTTTAAATTTTCAAATAGGGGTTAATAACATCAATACTATTTTTCATTATAAATATTCGTTTAATTGTTTACCATCTTGTCATATCCCTAATTATAAATGTAGACAAAAATTTTTTATTTACAAAAATAAAATTGAAAATATTTTAAAATTAAAAAAATTTCGATTATTTTTTAATATATGGCTGTCCCGTTTTTTAAAAAATAATATTAGTGTATTAAATGTTGTTGTTAATTTAAAATTGAATAATATCAATTCAAACAATCTACAAACTTTGAATTTGTTATTTTATCAAAAGAAATGGTTATTAAAAAAAAAACAAATCTTTTACAATTATGCTATGTTGAAAGAATTTCATTCTAAATTGCTAATTGTTGGAACCTTACATGATTTTAGTAATTTTATAAAATTAATATATTCATCGAGTTACAAAAATGAAACCTTGATTAATATATTCTCAATTCAAATTCAACCATTTTATAAATTTAATTTTATTCAAAAAATTCGAAAGTATTTGAATTCTGAATATTACAATTCTTTCGATTCTGGTAGGACTAAACATTATCTGAGAAAATTTTTGAATAAGGATTCTGATAATTTGTTTTTTAAACAATTCAATTATGTTTATTATTTTATTTTATTTTCTTCAATAATTAGTACACAGACAATTGAACGTGGTTCTTTAACATCTTTAAATAATCAACAATTCTTTTTAAATTTGTTGTGCTTTTTTAAATTGGCTAAAAAAAATATATTTAAAAAATATAGTTGGTTAACAAGCATTCAAAAATATTTTTATTCTCGACAAATTATTAAATATAAAAAAAAACAACAACAAAAATCAATGTTAAAATTTGTAAAAAAAAAAACTTTTTTTAATAAATTTTTAGATTTAATTAATTCTTTTATTTATGATTATCAAAAAAGGTTGAAATTACTGAAAAAGCATTCTATAATTCAATTAATATTAAAAAAGAAAATGTATATTTTTTATTTTCTAAAAAAATTACAAAACAAATTAATAAATGAAATACAAAAGTATTATTTTTATGAATTTGAAAAAAAAAAATTCATTAATATTGAATTCAATCTTAATAATTTTAAAAATATAGTTATTTTTATGAATTTGAAAAAAAAAATTTTATTTTTAAATTCTGTTTTATTTCAATCTCAAACAAATTTTTTTAATAAACATGCTAATTTGAATATTTTTAATAATTCATACAATTATATGTATATTGATTTTAATAATTTTTTATCTATAGGTCAATTTTGGCAAATACTTATAAACATTTTTAAAAATAAAATTAATAAATATTACCTACTATCTAGATCTCTACCTTTTATAATTTCTAATGATTATGTTAAAATTGATCCATTAATTAAAAAATTTCATGACGATTTAAAACATCAAGTTTGTTTTAATTCTTTTTTAATCAAATTAACTTTTTATAATTCTACTTTATTATATCCTTTACAGAATATAATCAAAAATAATAATAAAGTATTACAAACTCGTCAACAATATTATAAAATTATCAAATCAAATAATTTGTTTTTAACTAACTATTTTAAAAAAATTCGGGGAAATTTTACAGAACTTTCTATAAAAAAATTTGAAAATATACATACAATTGTAAGTTGCATCGGTTATTTTGGATATCAGGACATTTTATATCATCAAATAAGAGAGTTAAAAAAAAATGACTATTTTAGAAATTTTTATTTAAAATTTATAAAACACGATTTAAGTAATAATTTTAATGAAGCAATCTTTTCAGTAATTTCGGAATCTAGAATAAGTTATAATGATTCCATCTTTTGGAATAATATATACAGTTTGTCAAATAGATATAGTTGGAAATCGGATATAGAACTTAATATATTTTTATGTTATATGTTATCACCTGAAACTCCCTCAGATATTTTAATTCCTCTTTATAAACAACGAATTCATAGTTCCAATGTTTTACGTGAAGAGCCTCCAATTGCAGGAGGTGGTATAATTTTAAAATTATTAAAAGAATTGGATTTACCTGAAATGAAGAAAATTGATATTCAACTCCAAACAATATTAAAAAAAATTCCAAATAAACTTCATGAAATAGAAGTTTTATTAAAACATAATCAAACAAATCTTAAACTTTTAAAATATTATTCACTGAAACGACGTACTGTAATCGAAATTGAAAAATCCATTCTTCGTAAATTAAAATATATAAGACGACTAAATTGGGTTTCGGCAAAACCTGAATATATGATAATTCGAAATCTTCCGGTCCTTCCTGCCGATTTGAGGCCTATTTTTAAAATTCAACAGCAATTAACAGCATCTGATTTGAACCGACTATATCAAAAAGTTATTTATCGTAATGATCGACTTAAACGTTTTTTAAAAAATTCAACAACTAGTAATTCTTTTGAAATGCTTTTTGCTCAACGTATGTTACAAGAAGCTGTTGATAATTTAATTGAAAATGGGAAAGATATTAATTCAATTGAGACGGATTCGAGAGGTAGGCCATTAAAATCCTTAGGGGAATTATTAAAAGGAAAAAAAGGTAGATTCCGTCAAAACTTATTAGGAAAACGTGTTGATTATTCAGGTCGTTCTGTAATTGTTGTAGGCCCTAAGTTAAAATTACATGAATGTGGATTACCTATTGAAATGGCAATTGAATTATTTCTTCCTTTCCTTATAAAAGAGATTTTAAAAAATAAATATGCATTAACAGTTCGAAGTGCAAAAATATATATAAAAAAACATAGAATAAAAATTACACAACTTTTACGTCAAGTTGTTAAAAGACAACCTATTTTATTAAACCGAGCACCTACTTTACATCGATTAGGGATTCAGGCTTTTTTACCTAAATTAGTCGAAGGAAAAGCTATTCTTCTCCATCCATTAGTTTGTTCGGCTTTTAATGCCGATTTTGATGGAGATCAAATGGCCGTACATGTTCCTATAACAAATGAAGCTAGAATAGAAGCTTGGAAATTAGTATTATCCAGAAATAATTTATTATCACCTGCCACAGGAGAACCGATTTTGTTACCTAGTCAAGATATGGTTTTAGGTTGTTATTATTTAACAATTGAAAATTTACAATCCTTAACTCAAAAAAAATTTAGAATTAATAGAAAAATTCTAAATCAAAGAAATTATATTTTTAGTGATTTTGAAAAAATTTTTATTGCTTATCAACGTAATCAAATTAATCTTCATACAAACATTTGGGTGATATTTAATAATACAATTGAATCAGATTCAATTTTACAAGAACCAACAGAAATTCAAGTATTGTTTAGTGGACAATATATAAAAGTTTATTCTGATTATTATCAGAAATTTAATAGAAATGGAAAAATATACAATCAGGTTGTAAGAACAACTCCAGGTCGCATTTTATTTAATTTAATGTTAAATAATTGTTTTAATTAACTCAATCAATTGTACATGCCAATAGAACAATAATACACTTTCAATTGTATACATACAATTGATTGAATGCGTTAATCTTTTTAATGAATTTTGAAATAAAATTTGGATAATTGTTTATTAAATTTTGTGTTCATACATATGTGTATTAAAACACGTACAATTGTATGAATCTATAATTAAAGAAGAGAGTTAGAAACTATTAAATAGTTTCTTAGCACACGTACAATTGTATTATTGTTTATTTTAAACACATACAATTGTACGTGTATGTTTAAATCTATTGAAGTTATTAATCTGAAACATTTATATAATGTACGTGTCCTTGACTCAACACACATCCAATTGAATGCTTATTAAATAAACAACTTTGCACATTGCAAATAATACGTTCAGTTTTATGTGTCCTCTCTCTGATAAAAATAATAAAAATAATTTATGGATAAGTATGTTTTATGTCAATTATTCTAAAACAGTTTTATAAACATGAACAAAAAAATCAATTTTTTTCTGATTTTACTGAACTACAACGTAACAGTTTTTTAAATTTTTTAAAAAATGGATTAATAGAAGAATTATCTAATCGTAATCCGATTAGAAATCATAAAAACAATATTGAATTCATTTTTTATCCAGAATATTATAAACTTAAACGACCTAAATGGAATGTGCGTGAATCCATTTTATTAGGAAAAAGTTATGTAGCAGAACTTTATGTTCCAGCGCAATTAATGGATAAAAATAATAAAAAAATTCAATTAAAATGGGTTCTTATTGGAAATTTACCTTTAATGACTAAACGTGGTTATTTTATAATAAATGGAGCTGCGCGTGTCATTATGAATCAAATCATAAGAGGACCCGGCATTTATTATTCGGAAGCAATTCATCAATATGATTCTTTTGAAAAAAAAAATATATTGATGAATCAATCTTTTTCTCGATATTATGCAGATTTTGTTTCACTTCGAGGTTATTGGCTGCGATTATCTGTAGATAAAGATCAGTTTTTTTGGGCAGAAATGAAAAAAACTCCCAAAATCCCTCTTTTGTGGTTTTTATTAGCTATAGGATTAAATGAGCGCTTACTGTTTCGATATATATCTAATCCAAAACGTTTATTACACAACTTACATAATTCATTAAAATCGAAAACACAATTAGCGCTGATAAAAAAATTACAAAAATTACAACATATACAATTGAACGTGTCAAATAATATTGAAAAAAAACAAAAGAACAAAACACATACAATTGAACGTGTTCAAAAAAATGATACACATACATTGTATCAATACAATTTTTTACCTGATTCTTCACTAATGGCTTGGGATTTAATAAGTAAAAAACTTGTAAAAAAAAAAAAAATGTCTATATTAAAATCGCAAGAACAAACTCGCAAATGGTTATTTCAAAGATTTATGAATCCACGAAGTTATGATATCGGAACTATAGGTCGATTAGCTTTAAATAAAAAATTTAATTTATCTATTTCAACAAAGAAACATGTTTTAACTCCCTATGATTTATTATTTGCTACTGATTATTTGATGAAAGTTGAAAAAGGTCTGAAGAATTTAGATGATATTGATCATTTACAAAATAGAAAACTTCGAACAGCTTCTGAAATTATCCAAATTCAAATTGGGATTGGATTAATTCGGTTAGAAAAATACATTAAAGATCGTTTAAATCAAATTAAAGTTTTTCCAAAAATAGAATCTTTAATTACAACAAAATCTTTAAATAGTGCATTAACTGAATTTTTTGGAACAAGCCCTCTTTCTCAGTTTATGGATCAAATCAACCCATTAGCAGAAATAACTCATAAAAGACGTTTAACATCATTAGGTCCAGGAGGAATTACAAAGGATAATGCTACAATGATTATTAGAGGGATTCACCCTACCCACTATGGACGTATTTGTCCTGTAGAAACTCCTGAAGGAAAAAACGCTGGATTAGTTAACTCTATTACAACTTATGCAAAAATTAATTCCAGTGGATTAATTGAAACACCTTTTTATAAAGTATATAAAGGACAAGTTATGAAAAATTTAGGGATATTTTTTTTATCTGCTGATGACGAAGAACAAATAAATACGGTTGCAGCTGATATTAATTTATCCGCATTTGGTTTTTTACCAAAAAATTACATCCCGGGACGAAAAAAAGATAATTTTATAAGATTTTCTCGTAATCAAGTTCATTATATGTCAATTTCACCCATCCAAATGATTTCAATTGCAACTTCTTTGGTTCCTTTTTTTGAACATGATGATGCAAATCGTGCTTTAATGGGAGCTAATATGCAACGACAAGCTGTTCCTCTTATTCGACCAAAACGACCAATTGTAGGAACAGGTGTTGAAATACGTTCAGTTGCAGATTCAGGCCATATTATTGAATCCCGCACTGGTGGTATTGTTAGTTATGTCAGTGCTAAAAAAATTATAGTTCATACTATTTTATAAATTAAAATAATTATAAAGAAAATCAATAAAAATTATAAATATTAAAAAATTTGATTTTTTTATTGATTTTCTTTATAATTATTTTAAATAATATCTTTAGGCCCATAACTCAGTTGGTAGAGTGATTGCCTTACAAGCAATAGGTCATCGGTTCGAGTCCGGTTGGGCCTAAATAAAAAATGAAAATTATATGAATATAATTTTGCTTTTAAGAAACACATAAAATGAATATTTTTATATACTTATTAGAAAAGTTAATTTATCGTAGTCTCAGTAGTTTAGTGGATTAGAACAATCGCCTTCTAAGCGATAAGTCGTGGGTTCGAATCCCCCCTGAGACAAAAAATTTATCATTCTGAAGAAGATTCATACAATGTACGTGTTTCAAAAAATAAAAAAAACTTGACTTATAAAATTGCTAAAAATTTAGATAATCTAAGTTATCGAATTTTAGGAATAGGATTTCCTTTTTTAACAATAGGTATATTATCTGGATCCGTTTGGGCAAATGAAGCTTGGGGATCTTATTGGAGTTGGGATCCAAAGGAAACTTGGGCTTTGCTAACTTGGTTAGTTTTTGCTGTTTATTTTCATTCACGCTTAATCAAAGGTTGGGAAGGAAAAAAACCAGCGATTCTGGCCACTTTTGGTTTTATTGTAGTATGGATATGTTTTATTGGAGTAAATTTACTAAAAAGCGGACTACATAGTTATGGATTTTTTAGTTAATTTTTTGGTTAGATACACGTTCAATTGAGACTAAAGACCTTAGTACTATTGTATAAGGAAGGCGGCTACGCCTTCTCCTTTATAATGTGTGTGTGGGTATGTGTAGAACAGAATATGTTGTTGGTCACTTGATTTGTTTGATTTTTGTTTTTTTTATTTAAAAAATCATATAATTCTTTCTAACAGGTTGAATCTTCTCCCATAGCAATGACAACAACAGACACCCACTTTAAAAGGAGAAGGCGTAGCCGCCGTCTCTTTATAATGTGTGTGTGTACACTCCTGGCCAAAGGTATGTGTACACAACCCCTTCAAATGTATGTGTACCTTTGAAAGCGGGATATGGTTTGAAGTTTTCGTTTTTTCAATTGTATGTGTTGTGTGTGTCATAAAATTGAATGAATCATACAACATTAGAGTACACATACATTAATTTGAAAGGAGTGTACGTGTATGCACGTTCAATTGTATGTGTTCGCTCTCTAGGTATGTGTGTATGAATATGTGTGGATGAGAAGATGTTCGGAGAAATTCCAATTTATCTAAGGAGAATTGAATCATGACAGCAATTTTAGAAAAATCTGAAGTAAAAGGCACTTGGGCTCGTTTTTGTGAGTGGGTTACTAGCACTGACAACCGTCTATACATTGGTTGGTTCGGATGCTTAATGATCCCTACTCTTTTAACTGCAACTTCTGTATTCATCATCGCATTCATCGCAGCTCCTCCTGTAGACATTAACTAATCGGTGTCCCTTATCCGTAAGGATATTGACAAAATCGGGTGAACTGCTGGAACCCGAAAGGCGATCAGCAGCCAAGCTTCAGTGGGCTTTCTAATTCAAAAAAATGATTAGAAAAAGGTTCTGAAGAAGGTTCAGAGACTAGAGAGTGAGTCCCAACAATAATATCTCATTAGCGCCCGACCCCTTCTTATTAAATTAAAGTTATATGAAGGGTGATGATATAGTCCACACATTTTCAAGTTTTAAAAATTTTTATGCCACGTTCAAATCAAAGAAATAAAAAGTCTCACGTATCTGTGGAAATAAAACCGTTAGATCCTGTAAAATCCAGTAAAGAACTGATAGAATCAATATCTGATGTAGATATCGCATGGATGGCTGGATTGCTCGAAGGCGAAGGTTCTTTTGGCTTGGATAAACGTTCAAAGCAACGCTATGAAAAATCAACCTCTCCTCCAGGTGCTTACGTCAAAATCTCTATGACAGATGAAGATGTCATCGAAAAAATGGCTAAATTGGTGAATAAAACTTATTATTCCCCAACCCGGTTAACGAAAAAAAACAAAAAAGTTTACATCCTTCATATTGGAGATCGGGAAAGTTTACTGGCACTATTACCTCGCCTTTTTCCTTATTTTGGAAAACGTCGTCAGGCTGAAGTTCAGGTCTGTATTGATGCTTTAGAAGACTGGAAAAAATGGCTTGCAGAGGGAGGACGTAGCAAAATGGCTAAATTAGGGGCTGAGGCTCGAAATCGAAAACTTGTGGTACCTAAGTCAAATGATATGGTACCGCCTAATATCTCTTAAGATATTTTGAAAATGTCAGCGATGGTATCCGTGAGCCAGTTTCTGGTTCTCTTCTATATGGTAACAACATCATTTCTGGTGCTGTTGTTCCTACATCTAACGCTATTGGTCTGCATTAGACCCAAACTCTGAAAAATTTGGCAGCACACAGAGTTTAAAGAAAGTGCCTCGTAAATTGTTTGAATAACAAACAATTAGGTAGTTCTCTAATAAAGAGCTACTTGTGGTGACATGACGAGCAAACTGGGTGAATTGCGGGAAAACTAAACTAACGTATATATGCAACCTCAACCAAAAAGATTTATTAAAAACATAAAAAAGAAACCGGTTATTCAACCTCAACAATCCGTGAATATTCGACCAAATTCGATTGTATCTGGAAATGAACTTAACACCATTTGGCAGAAAATGAATTCGGCCGGAAAAGGATTGAATCCTTATGAAAATTTTATCCAAAAACTAAAAAACGAAGAAAAAACAAAAAAAGATGACACCGGAAAAGTGTTCATTGGTATTGAAAAACACCACATTATACCACGATTTGACGGTGGAACTGATGACCCAAGTAACCTTGTGTTGGTTTCGATAAAAGAACATGTAATTGCTCACTGGCTTCGTTGGAAAGTTTTAGAGAAACCGCAAGATTACGCTGCTTTTTTATTTCGTATTGGCGACACCGAAGAAGCTATCGCACAAAGAAATTTAGCTATTAGGGCAGCTCGAGAACGATATAAAATAGAAGGACGTTTTATGCATGATTCTGAGTGGCAGCGATAAATGGGAAAAAGAGGTGGTGCTCGTGGTGGTTCAGCGAATACTGAAAAACAATATCAAGCTCGACAAAAAGTCGGTCTAGAATATGGACGAAAAACAGGAAGAAACAATCAAAGTAAGGATTTATCCGAATTTATCTCAAAATATTCGATTTGGGCTCACAGTGTAATAGCACAAACAACACCTCGTGTTAAGGATCGTGGTGAAGAGCTCTATTGTATAATTGAACCTAAACCAGCTTTTGTCGATATTGTTAATTCGTTAAACCAATTTGTTCCGGACGCTATTCGATCATCCTCTTCGTTTTATAAACTAGTTAATAATAAAAGAAATCAAATGTATGGTTGGAGAATTGTTAGTATGTTAACCCGCAGCGAAGTTAGGGAGGGCATTCAAAAGTTCTGTAATGAAAACCCAGAATTTGTTCTTCATTTTGAACAATCATTTCTGGTAAATGAAGATCTTGAATAGGTTCCCTAAAACGTTCAGAGACTAGTGCTTGAGTCCCAACAATAATAGCACACAAGCGCCCAGGATCTTTGTAAAAAAGTACAAAGATTGTGATATAGTCCGCTCCATTAGGAAACTTTTGGATAAAGTGTTCTACCCAATTTGGGAAGCTGCTACTCTAGACGAATGGCTTTACAACGGTGGTCCTTACCAACTAATCGTTTGCCACTTCTTCTTAGGTATTTGTTCTTATATGGGTTAATCTCATGGCCCGGCAAAAAGGTAACTTTTTGTATTAACTACCGACTCGACTTTGATTTTAGTTGGATAAGAACTGGAGTCAAAGGCTTATAAAATCCAAAAAAAATTATGTTATATCCATCCATTCCTTTTTATTACCGCCCAAATATTCTATTAGTACCAAATTCAATAGAAAAATCACTCTCATTCAACCAAGAATACATCCAAATTGTTGAAACCACAATAGACCAGGTGATTGATGTTTTTATGGCACAAAGATTGCCCGTTGAACCTTTTAAAATAGTTACCAAAAGAGATAGTAAAAGTGGAATGACAGGCAAAGCAGGCTTTTATTTGATTTTTAACCTTAAAAACAAAAAAGTCTATCTAGGTGAAACCATAAATTTGGTTACACGTAAAGCAACGTATATGCAAGGTATGAGAGAAGCTACAAAATTGAGTGCCGAGGAATCAGGCGGTGACACTTTATCACTTGATAAACAACTTCGAAAGTTCACTGTTGTTAAACAAGTACAGTTAAAAATCGCCGCTATCGAAGATTTGATTTTTGTGCCAGTGGTAATTTCAGACACTAATAGTCAATTTAGGTACTTTCCAACCAACGAAAAAGCAAAAATAAAGGACATAGATCGATTTTTATTAGAAATCGAAACCATGGTTTTAAAAAGATTAATCACTAGCGGACTTAACTTGTATAATCAGAAATTTGGGGGTCTTTTTGAAAAAAAAAATCAATTCGGCGGTTCACCAAATAGTGGCACTCCTTCCTTACACATGAAAATCGGAAATGTGGCTTTTGAGAGTGTTAGTTGCGCGGCTCAAAGTTTGGGTGTGACTCGGAAAACCATAAGAAATTATATAAATAAATACGCAAGCGTAGATTATTTAACCGAGGAACAATGGACGAATTGGATGGGTGAAAAAGTTTTGAACAGCCAAGAAGCAGAATTTATGGAAAAAAATCCAAATTTCCGCGCTCCTTATTACGGCAAATCTAAAAAAAAATTTAACAGCCATTCAGTTGTATGTGTACAATTGAATTGAATTTGGGTTTTGTAGGTAACGGTGAACCCTAAGGTTTTCGGTTTGACTAAAAACCAAAACTATGGCGATACCGTGGGAAGAATTAACATTGTAGAAATCAGGACTTTTATAGAGACATCAAACACGTACAATTGTATGAATGATGGCTAAAGTCAAAGTAACGTGTTCACACGTACAATTCTATGAAACCTTGTTAATTCCCTGTAACGACTGACTCGAAAGAGGAGAATCTTGGTTTTTATTTAAAGAATAAAAACAAGATTAATACGTCGGCACTCGTCAGATTTCAGCTTACTATGTTCAGACTAACTAAGGTAAGTGACGAGTTGAAGGTATAGTCTAAGCCCTTTTGAAAAATTGGGATTCACGCGTGAGTGGGAATTATCTTTCCGTCAAATCTAGGCGGCTGTATAGGGTGACTTGTACAGAAAATCGGGTGAATTGCTGGAACCCTTCTTGTTTATTACATTATTATGAAATACAACATCTATACTCAATTTATTGAGCATTTGCGTAGAAAACAGTACACTAAGGAAACAAAATTGGAAAAACATAGAATTTTGCCGCAACACGCAGGCGGAACCTACGAAGTTAATAATGTGGTTTTGTGTAGCTTTGAAGATCATCGTTTAGCTCATTTTTATCGATAGCTCGCCTATGAAGAAAAAGGCGATCTGATTGCTTGGCAACTTATGAGTGGTCAGGATGAGGAGGCTCGATACACTTTAGCTAGTTATGCTGGCAAAATTGGTGGTCAAGCTTATTCTAAAAAAAACAAAGCAGAATTGAAACTTTTTTACAGCGATGAGTGGCAACAGTTACATGGGTATAAAAGTGCTGGACAACGGAATGTGCAATCCGGACATCTAGCTAAGCTAAATGACGAAATTAGCAAAAGTCGTCCAGAACAGCGATCAGAAGCCGGGAAACTCGGCGCAAAAGCTAGGATCGCTAAACAACAAATAGAAAAGACTGCTCTTTTTGATGAAAAACACATCATTCAAAAAAGGGCCAATCTTGTGCGGTGGGGAATAAAGATCGACGGCATTCGCGTGCCTTTTAAGAAGCTCTCGTCCGATTTTGTTGACTATCATCTCATGTATGGAACCCAAAAAAGCTACAATACAAAAAAAATGTCTGAAACCGAAAAAGCTACAGAAAAATAAAGTGAAACTAGTGTACTGACCAATACCTTATAATGTATTTGTGTTCAACTAACAATGGGAATCAGCAGCGAAGCCAGGAAAGGGCGATTCTTTAGACGTATTTGTCTTCCTCTTTGAGAGGGAATTAGATGAGATTTCCTGGAACGTTCAGAGACTAGTGCTTGAGCCCCAACAATAATAGCACATTAGCGCCCGACATCTTTAAAATAGAAAAAAATTAAAGATGGTGATATAGTCCATCTCAGCAGTTGATCGCGTCAAACGATCAAACCGGTGGAAACACTACGCTGAGTTGTTAGGTATGCGTCCTTGGATCGCAGTAGCTTACTCAGCTCCTGTAGCTGCAGCAACTGCTGTATTCATCATCTACCCAATCGGACAAGGTTCTTTCTCAGATGGTATGCCTCTGGGTGAAATTTGCCCCTTTTACCTTTCTTAAAAGGTACTTATAGCTTTCATTTATCAAAAGATGTTCGCTATAAGTAGAAGCAATTCTAATCGAAAAACTTGCCTAAAAGGAGAATCTCCTGAATTTGACTAAAATTGAATATACATACACAAATTCAATAGTATTCTATATCAGGACAACTCCTTACTAACTCATAATTTCAAAACATATGAAACTAACTTCTAATTTCAACGTTCCAGGAAAAAAATAGAAAATTTCACAGCTTGAGACGAAAAATTTACCCAATACACCGGGCATATATGCCTGGCGTTGCAAAACCAATAATAAATACCTGATTGGTGAGACAAAAAATCTGAAAAATCGAATCCCTCGACATTTAACTTATCTAAAAACTGGTGAAGCTAATAAAGAATTCCTAAAAGACTTCAATGAAAATGAATTTGGACCTGAAAATTTCGAACTTATTATCTACAAAGAAGGATCATTTTGCCACGTACAATTGTATGAATATCGTAAAGAAATCGAAAAAACTCTAACTACTGAACTTAGTCTTCACGATCTTTGCTATAATAAAATATCGAGAAGAAGAACGAAGAGCTTCTTACAACGTAGGTCCTGGAAAGGTAGAAGTTCCTAAAACGACCAAGGGTAAAGCTCGACGTTGTAGAATTAATGGGATTGACTTTGATAGCCTTTCAGATGCTGCTTTAAGTCTTGGTGTTTCGGTTCAAATGATTTCCAAAAGTTTGTCTCAAAAACGAGAAGGGTATTATTATATCGACGAGCAGGGAAACCCAATACAATCTTAAAGGGTTCGGTTTGAAATTAGGTCTTGTTTCTTTTTTTTTCATTGAAATTAGGAAAATGTCTAACGACTATCCCGAAAGGGAGTAGACGCAAGCGCGTTGAAACGGCAAGGACCCCTTGATGGGTCGTGATATAGTCTGATCTTTACAGTGATGTAAAGCTGGTCAAAATCTAGAAAAAGACCGGAGATAAGCTAGCGACTTATCTTGAACACAAATGATTTCTGGAACTTTCAACTTCATGAAAACTTTACGTGACCTCCAATAGTGATATTGGTTGAATAATTGGGTGAATTGATGGGAGCCTGTTGAAGAAATTTGTATCAATCGAATGTACACATACTTTAAGATCGTGTATGTATCTCAAGATCAAAGTTACTTTGATATAGTATTTTCATTCCTTGACAATCTACATACAATAAATCAATCTATAATATTGTATAATATAATGTTGTAAGAGAGAGTAATTTTGTAACTAAAAAGGAGTATTTTAAAAATAAGTCAAAAAAATTAACAAAAACTGAGATCGAAAATTTAGCTTTAACTCGGAATCATGTGCTTATTACACCAAACTTCGAAGAAGTTTACAAAAGCGTGAAAAGTACCCTTACTTTTCAGTGCTTAACTTGCCAATCTACCTTTGAATGCACTGTGCATTCTTACAAAAATGCAAAAAAAACAGGCTGTCCTGAGTGTAAGAAAGTCAAAGTTTCTGAAACTCATAAAGGTAAAATTCTAAGTAAAGAAACACGCTCTTTGATTGGTGAAAAAGCTAGCCAAAGAACTGGCTCTTTAAAAAATAAGTTTGGTGAAAACCATCCTAGATTTAAAGGGGGGTATGGACGTGATAAAAAGACACGTAGTACTGCTGATTATTGCTGGATTAATGGTATTAAAAAGCTTTATAATCGTACGTGTGTTTTAACTGGTGCTAAAATAAATTTAGAGTGTCATCATTTAGACTCTTGGAATAATGCTATAGATAGGCGTTATGATTTAACAAACGGTGTGCTTATCGCATCCGAAATTCATGATGCTTTTCATAAAACATATGGCTACGGCAATAATACAGAAGCTCAATTCTCAGAGTTTTGTAAAAACTGTTATAATGTGGATTGGTTTGAAATGAAACAAAAAATTTTCAATTTCAATGAATCCCTTTAAATTCCAAAAAAAAAATATTGATACAATCATTTCTTTATGGTAATCATCAGCCAAGCTTAACCTAGGGTTCGCAGCTGAAATATTAGCTGCAATAAAAGGGTTAAGAAGGTTCAGAGACTAGGAGGTGAGTAACTCTAACAATAATCCTCCCACGAGTGCCCAACTTCTCATGAAAGTGAGAAGATGATATAGTCCGATACTCCTTGGAAACGAGGAGAGTATAGGATAAAGAGCCTATACATAACAAATGGATCGTTTTCCAAGCTGAGCATAAAATGTTGTGCTCATTAAACTAGGTGAATTGACTGGAAAGCTAAGGATATTGACATCATACATACATACACACGTTCGATAGTATGAATGAAAATCAAGAGTCAATATCTACGCCAATCAGCAGCCAAGCTAATCCGGAAGGATTAGAAGGTTCAGAGACTAGAGCATACGACTCAGGCCGGGTTATGGAGCTCCACGAGTGCCTAGGAAGAATTTCTATCCTTTGGGAGAATTCTTTATGATATAGTCCGATACTCCTTAGAAATGAGGAGAGTATGGGATAAAGAGCCCATACATAACATTATTCGAACATTTTAATGCACCCATTCCACATGCTAGGTGTTGCTGGTGTATTCGGTGGTTCATTATTCTCTGCAATGCATAAACTAACTAATAACTGTGCCATCTATTAGTGATAATAGATTGAAAACGGGGTGAATTATTTATAGGAACATTCTGAAGGTGGTTTGCAGCCTTCTCCTATATTTACGCAAATTTTAATTTGCGTACTGGAAGCCTAAACTAATAAATTTTCAAATACTATCATGAATGATAACAACGATTTTAAAAGCAAATGGGAAAAAAAGGAGTTTTGGTTTCAATTTTTTAAAAATGAAGAAAATCTACGTTATTTTGATTTTATTGAGAGTTGTAAAAATAAAGATTATTCTGAGACTACACAAATGCATCTGCATCATATCATTCCAAAATATATGTTAAAGAGTACTCCAGATGAAGTCTATTTTTGCGATAGCAATAAAAACCTCATTTTATTGCGCACGAAATTTTTGCTGAGATTTACCCTAAACATCAAAACAAAGGCGCCATTGATCTTTTAAAAGGGCAGTTGAATGAGGCGGCAAGAAAATGGAAACAAGCGGGTGCTTATGCAAGTCACGAACAACAGCGAAAAAATAAGACAGGTTTTTGGGATCCCGAAAAACAGGTTGAGCGTGCACGCAAATCCATGCTTCGTCCAGATGCTTTAGAAACTCGAAGTCAAGGCGGAAAAACGTCAGGTAGTCAACGATGGCTTGACCATATTATTACACACATACAATTGAACGTGTATTTGGCTTTATGAAAATAAAGAGATTTTATGTACAATAAATTGCCGAAGCGGCGGTCAAGTTCTTGAGGAACTAAAAAAGATTCCAAATATTCCAAAATATCCGAGCCGAGTGAGTGAATTAATTAAAGGAAAACGTCAGAGTTTAAATTCATGGTCTTGTAAACCAATCACTCCTAACAAAATCGTTGCCAACAAAATCAAAATCTTATAACAAAATTTATTAGCATGGTAATCAGTAGCGAAGCCAAGAAGGGAGTTAGACACATTCTTTAAAGGTATGTATCTTTCGGTTTCTTGGAACGTTCAGAGACTAGTGGTTGAGTCCCAACAATAAGACCACATTAGCGCCCCGGATCTTTGTAAAAAAGTACAAAGATTATGATATAGTCCGATCCCTTTCGAAAGAGAGGCAACCCTAAAGGGTTCATTAGTTACTTCATCTTTAATCCGTGAAACAACTGAAAACGTTTCTACAAACGCTGGTTACCGTTTCGGTCAAGAAGAAGAAACTTACAACATCGTAGCTGCGCATAAATAATAACTGTGCCGTAACTAATAAGTTACGAAAAACTGGGTGAATTGTCGGGAAACCTAAGCAAAAAGTTGGATATTATAGGTATCGATATATATGAATCAACACAATCTTTATGAATATTTTTAATTCATACAATTGTATGTGCCCCCTAACTCAAACGATGTGAATTTTCTAATCTTCGACCTTGCTGATTATGCGAATTTTACATCTCATAACGACTGGATTCTTTTATCTAAACAACGTTCTAACGATAAATATCTTGCCCTGGTAGTCAATGCTATTAAGAAAGCATCAAGTCTATCACACACACCAGGAAAAACGGAAATCCACCACATCATTCCTCGATCGGTTGGAGGGTTAGAAACTCCTTGGAATAAAATTCTTGTAACTACTGAAATGCATCAAGAATTGCACCGAATAAGATATGCTATCTATGGAAATCATAATGATGGCCTAGCAATTCGATTTCGAGATGGTGACCCAACACGTTACCCGGAACGGGCAAAACTTAGTCATCGTTCTCAAATAAAAAACGGTGTAGGTTTGGGTGACCGACGTCTTCAATCAGAAAAAGGAAAACTAGGTGGAAAAATTCAAACAGATCTTAAGGTCAAAAAGTATTTAGAAAAACAAAGTCAATCTATAATTCAGTTTCATTTAAGTGGTAGTCGTTGGGTAAATAAACTTGTAAATCCTCCTCTTGAAGTTATTTATCAACCTAAAGAAATTCAATTAACAGCGGATTTAAAAAGGAAGATGGAACAAGCTATTTTCTCTTCTCCGGCTCAAGAACATTTTCGTAGTTTTCTTGAAACTGATAGAGGAAACTTCACATCGGGTATAGCAAAAGTTATCAAAACTTTTATGGGTGAAACAATTAGTTCACCTCGTAAGAGGGCTTGGGGATGGGAAATCGTTGAACTTCTAAATGGGGAGCTCATTGATTTAGTTTAGAAAATCTAAACAAGAGCTCTTTCTAATCAAACTTTTTGTATGGCAATCCGCAGCGAAGCCAAGAAGGGCTAGATACATATTGTATGTGTATGTATATAGGTTTCTTGGAACGTTCAGAGACTAGTGCTTGAGTCCCAACAATAATAGCACATTAGCGCCCGGGTACTTCAAGGGGGGTTCATACTAGAAAATCATCTTAACTTGGCCCCTAAAACAGATGCAGCGGCTACGGGAATGACCATCCCACTGAGCACTGTTTTGCAGATTTCAAAATCTGTTTTGATAGTATATGATATAGTCCAACCTTTTACGAAAGTAGAAGATAAAAGTAGGGTTACTTTGGTCGTCTAATCTTCCAATATGCTTCATTCAACAACTCTCGTTCACTACACTTCTTCTTAGCTATTTGGCCAGTTGTTGGTATCTGGTTCACTGCTTTAGGTATCTCAACTATGGCTTTCAACTTAAACGGTTTCATCAAAAATGACTTGAGACCCTTATACGCGTAAGTGTATTAGCAAACTGGGTGAATTGTCGAGAAGCCTAAGGTAAAACAAAAAATCAAAACATCGATTCTGTCAAACTTTAAAATATTTCTTTCTCCATTAATTATGCAATTCAAAAACATCAAAACTCGGAAGGATTTAAGCATGTATTTAAACAAAGAAAGAAATTATTATACACAATTTCTTTTAAACAAAATGCAGCAGCAAAATCAAACATTAAAAAATCTTCAAAAACATCATATTATTCCCAAACATTGGGGGGGTCCGGATGAGTCTTGGAACATTATTTCACTCTCAGTGGAAGATCATGCTTACGCTCATAAACTTCTTTTTGAGAATTATAACAACTACTATGATTTCTGTGCTGCTTCTATGCTTCAAGGTAAAACTTCTGAAGGTTTGGAGGCTCTGAGAAAAGCCAATCAAAAAAAAATGCAAGAACTTGGAGTAGGTTTTTACAATTCTGACCTCCAGAGGGAGTTAGCCAAGCGTCCTAAAAAACAGCGTCAGTGTTATTCCCGTAATTCATATGTGAAAGCCGCTCTTGAAAGAGGTTTTATGTTACAAGACCAAAAAAATTCTCATATCGTGATCATTCAACCTTTTGAATGTAAGAGCTTAGTGGATGTCATTGACAAACTAATGAACCAGCCCCACATGATAGAGGAACGTGAAAACTGGCACCAACTTCAAAAAAAAGAAAAATCTTATTGGATCACGGGGTTAACTCGAACATTAACAGGACACATATGTAAAAAAATAGGCAAATGCGTTTTTTCTTTTAAGGGTTGGAGAGTTTTGGGGATTTTTATCGTGGACTTTGATGTTGAAATGGTGAATGAAAGTTTGATATTGATAGAATTTTTTTCCAATTTTAGTTAAATTTGTTTTACTATGGTAATTCGCAGCGAAGCCAAGGGTGGGCTGAGTGCCCTTGGAACGTTCAGAGACTAGAGCTTGAGTCCCAACAATAATAGCTCACTAGCGCCCGGCAGCTCTTTAAAATGGACACATCATTTTGAATGATCATCAAACCATTTTTTCTAAAGTAAAGAGCTGATGAAATAGTCCAAAGCCTTTTGAAAAAAAGGAACGACTTTGTCAACTTCAACCAATCAGTTATCGATAGCCAAGGACGTGTTATCAACACTTGGGCTGATGTAATCAACAGAGCTAACCTAGGTATGGAAGTTATGCACGAAAGAAACGCTCACAACTTCCCTCTAGATCTTGCGTAATATCTATACATTAGTTAAAGATTTAAATTACTCAAAAATTGCGTAATATCTATACATTAGTTAAAGATTTAAATTACTCAAAAATTTCTTAATATCAATGTAATTGGCGTTAGTATTTCTAACGCCCTTACGTTGATATTATTTTTATTTATTTTTATTTACCAATAGCGTGAAATCAGTTGTAAAAAATTTCTTTTTTAAATGAACATTTTCATACCATTAAATAAACTAAAAAAAAGAATATGAAACATTAAGTAATCTTCTCGCCCTCTCGTAGCATTGACAAGTCACTAAATGTGTGATATAATTAACAAATACATATGTCTGCCACCGTCTCTGCGGTTAATACCCGGTGACACACTCTGCAATTGTTTCTGGCCCCTCCACATTACCCTATTCTCTAATGTTCAATCAAGATGACATCCAATTTTATTATACTCATTCCGGGAACATTCAATATATTAATAGAGTAGAAAGCCTCAAACAGACTCTCCCATCGTTCACGGACATTTACACAGAAACGTTAGTATTTTGGGAGAATGTTCATAAAATCGAAGAACCCGAACTAGCGATTCAAACTCCCGTACATTAACCAAATGAATGTGTTTATACAGCTGACCTCCGTTGGCAACTAGAGTTGGTGCAAAGGGGTAGTGAACGTCTTTCATATATTCTGTTAGTTATTGAATGCGCCTCTGGTAGTATTCTTAACCACGCCTATTCTGAAAATGAGTTTACACCCTCTGATTTGATAAAACTCCTTAAAGCGACCATTCAAATATATGGCATTCCCTCAACAATATATGGAGATATAGCAGACCTTTGTTGTTCAACACTGTACAAAGAGCTCCTAACCGAATACACCATTTCAAAGGGGTTTATTGAAGGTTCTCATCATGTTAAATTCCATGTTGAGTTTTGGAAAGCTATAGGCATTGAACCCAATTCGATAGTTACATTAAACGCTTGGGAATCACTTGAAACTCCGAAACGAATGGACATGGTCAATCAAGCCATTCAGATATTCAATTATAACCATTCAACTATACATCAACATTACAAGAGTAGTCTAATAGACAAAGAACTTCGTTGTTTTACGGCGACTCAACTTAACTTACGGGGTGGCCATCATCCTGAGCTCATGCCCATTATTGAACAGTTTCACCTTTGGACCGTCGTTACGGCTCAAGGTTGTTATATTAATGCGTTAGTTGATAATATGTTGAATACATCAAATACAGTAGCACTCACACTCCTATCAAATGTAGCCGCAACCGATCTTAAAATGAAAGAGTATTTAGAAATGCAAACATCATTATTATTCAACCAAATTTCTGAAGGTTTCTTATTCATGGCCGATCAAATGAAGGTTCAAAAAGACCTCCTTTCACATCAAACTGAAATGATTGCGGAACAAAAGCGGCTCTTGTCAGAACGCGCAGCAACCATTGATCAGCTGCATTCTCAAGTTGACGAGATTCAAAGACACACTCAAATGTTGTTTGATAAAGAGGAAACTAAACAACTACTGCGTGACAAACGTCGCAATAGAAAAACTCAGAAATCACGTGATGCTTGTACGTTTGAAACATACTCAAAGGTTCTTCAATACGCAGATGGGCCGAATAAATTAATAGCCGCACGTGACCGTGTCGGTTTAACACTGTTATACATGACCGGGCTACGTATCGGTAATCTAAAGAATGTGTACTATCACCATTTAGAGTCTTTATTAACTGGTGAGGATCTGACGCTGACTTTAATAAAAACCCGCAATGGTCATGTAAATCAAACATTCCCTTGGCAAAGCACTTATGCGGCAATTGTAAAATTGGTTTCAAAAGACATTGAACTTCTGTTAAACACAAGAGACCCTAAAGAAGAGAGTCCATTTAATCAGTCCCGTGAATATATAACTCGCCGTTTAAACAAGCTACTTAAACGCGTTTCGATGGAAACGGGTAAACACTTCAGATCCCATTCATTTCGTATTAATTTAGGAACCAATGTTACTGCAAAACACGGCTTAGAGGTTGCCCAAAAAATACTAGGACATCAATCTATAAGCACTACCATGCGTTATAATCGCAACCGTTTACCCAAGAAACAAACTGCCAGAGTCATAAAGGACTCATTGGATGTTTGTTTCGTACAAGGGGATTCTGATTCTGAAATCTAAGCTTACCTTTTGTTATAATAATAAATAACCTGATTTCACTAATTAACGATTCCGGAGGTAGATTTAATAAAATAAATGACCATCCTCTGTTCATTCTATTAATTGTACACATATTATTAACAGTAAAGTCGCTGCCTACCTTATATGCGGTGAAACGGTTTAACCAGTAATGAACAGCTGTTCGGTTCGTAACGTTTTAATACAATTTGACAAAGACATGAGCAATACAATCTTTTGTTTGTATTGCTCATGTCTATTTATTTATTTTTATTACTAACATCTTTTAACAACAGATGCATTACATTTCCTGTTTTCTTTCCTAAATCATACGTAAATAGTACACATACAATTATACACAATGTGTACTATTGTATGTGTACTATTTATTAATAACCGTAATTGTATGAATCATAACTCCTCTAATTGCAACCATACAATAGTCTTAATCGTTAGAGATTTGGGTTTGAATGCGGTGAAATAATTGAATAGGCTTACCGAGATTTTTTATGATTGGTGGATTTAAGAGGTCACGAACTTAAGTGCGTTACCTATTTATTGTTTATAGGAGATGAACTTAAGTTTATTATGTTTTATACAACACAAATCAAACAATATTTCAATTTATGTTATGTTTTGTGTTATGTTATGTTTTATACCTTTTTCACTGAAAAAGTCTCCCGTTCTATTGTTTTTGTCAATTATAATGGGTAATTATTTTATGTTGGTTTTTGTTTGTATAAAACATAACATAAAGAGGTTTACACACGTTTAATGAATCTACATGAATACACATGCAATTTCAAAAGTAAGCGGAGTATATAAACTAAAGAGACTCGCTTAGCAGCATGCAAGGATGGGGTTACGAACTTAACAGCTGTTGTTTGTTTTTTATCAGAATTACTTGAACATTAGCGAAATCTAATTGAATAAGGTATAAAATGCTATGCTAGTTCTTTTTTGTCAAGTTAGGTAACGTCATTTTTGAGTGTATTTTTTTCAATATACTGTTCAGGCAAATGTTCAACATCTCAGTCAGCTATAACGGAAAGCCGGACTAATATAATACTTTTAAAATATATATATATAGAATATATATAATACGTCTTTCTTATTTTATAAAAGAACGTTTCTCGCCCCGGTCATAATAAACTTCCTTTCGAACCCAGCCACAACGTTTTCACCCGTTTCTCGATGTTTAGCTAACTGTCAAGGTTACCCTCATTGACGTACAATAAATTCGCAATCTATACATGTGTGGAACGCAATACATAACAATACAAGTTACCCACGGGGTGGATACGTTATTTATTTTATTTATGTTATTTACCATCTATTCATTGGATTGTCAAGTGAAGGGATGGAGTAGGTCGAAAGTAAAACTCGGCAGAATTTTTGCCGAGTTTTACTTTTTACTCACTACATACCCATCTATTATATTGTCAAGTTAGGTAAAATAAATTATTTTATTTATTTTATTCATCCTACATTTATTGTATTGTCAAGTTAAGGGATGGTGTAGGTACAATTTGGTATTATTTCATTGTCTGTTATAAGAATTCCGACCAAATGGGATTCGAACCCGTATCAGCTGCGTTAGGAATGCAGGGCTTTATCCATTAAGCTATTGGCCGTCGTCTCTTGCAGGCTTCAACAACAGTTTCTTGAAAGAAATATATATATTTCAACCCGGACGTATATATATATTTACTATTAAAGTATTATATATGTCATATGTATTGGTTAGGAATTTGGTCATGCTTGCGGTAATAAAAACATTTGGCTTCCCAATGTTCGACCCTGAATGGGTTTTACAAAGACTGTTGGTTCTTTATCAGAATTACTTGAACATTAGCGAAGTTAAATTATACAAGGTAGAAAATGCAACCTTATAGAATTTGACTTCGCTAATAATGTTTATGGGATGAAATTCTTGACAACGGGACAATAATTTCCCTACGAGTTGGACCCGTCCGTAACTGGCACGTTAGTCCCATCTTGGTTGTCAACCTCTTGTTTTTCAAGTTCTTTTTGAGTATACTTTTCAAGAAACTCCTCTCCAACGGTTAGCTCTAGTCGCGGAGGTATGCCCTTATACAAATGAGTATAAAAGGTTGAACATGCATTTTCAAGTTCCTTGCTAACCCATTGTATGTCGGGAAGCCAAAATTTCGAATTCCCGCAAGTTAGTCCACCACCAACGTAGAAATGTCTTTAAGAAGACCGAAGTATGTATTTATTTTCTATATGGGGAGAAAATAAAATAAATTTATTTTATTTATTTTATTTTCTTTTATCCCCATTCAGCTTGCATTCTCAACCCGGCAATGTCGGGAAGCCAAAACTTTTGGGAAGCCGACATTTTTGGGAAGCCGACATTTTTTTCACCCCGCAAGATAATCCGCCACCTACACAAATAACTTGAAGAAGACCTACTTATGTCTGTTTGTATGTATGGATAAATATAAATGAATATATCTATTTATTTATATGATTGACATGTCAAGGATAACAGGTAGGAAGCCGAAATTGTTTTATAACCGCAATCATTACCGAATCATAACCGGGTACACGTTGGTCCTGATATCGAGACAAGCAACAACATCCCTAGGGACTGAGGTGTCGAATGAGTGCTTGTACTTTAGGAGAACCTGGACAGTGGTGTTAACGTTGAACCACTGGTTAACACGTGGTTCATGGTTTAAAAATCATGCGTATTGCTGTCGGGCCAAGACACTGGATTTTACAGGAGGGAGATGAAGTTGTAAATACTTGGGTTCATAAAAAAAAATGCTATATAGGAAGACAACTAATATAATACTTTTTTATATTGAAAAAGTATTATATTAGTCGGGTTTCCTATAGATTTTATTTTGTTCAACATTTTCCTGTAACGTTTGTTTCAGCCTGCAATAGACGTATCTTGCGGGCTGAAACAAAATTTGGTTACAAACTCATCGTCTTGACATTTCAATATCACGTTGCTAAATCAAATCAATCAAATACATACTTGGGTGTTCTTAAAGCTGTTCGTAAATCGGAGGTGGTACAACTTGCGGGGTAAAAAAATTTCGGCTTCCCAACAATTTCGGCTTCCCAACAATTTTGGCTTCCCAACAATTTTGACTTTCCAACAACTGGTGCTTTCCCTCACATCACCATTGTTGTGACGTTCGTATCACCATTGTTGTGGCGTTCGTCCCTGAGATGTGTCCACAGAGTATGTTCACAGAAGAGTTAATTTTGTGACCTCCTGGGTTTGCAAATAAATAATCCTTATTTATACTCATTATATAAATTTTGTGATAATATTGATCAAAATAGAAAATCACAGGAATCTGCAAATAGTAAAGAAATGATAGAATTTTATGCAAGCTTTGATAAAGATAAAGAAATTGAAATAAATAAAGAAGACAGTGAAATGAATAAAGAAGACATTGAAATGAATAAAGAAGACATTGAAATTGATTTAGACGAAGTAAATGAAGAAGAACGATTTGATGTAAATCGCGAAATGCTACAAACAAATTATTTTGTAAAAAGATTTAAAAATATTTTATTTCCTATAGCCGCAAGTTTCTATACATCTGAAGGAAATAAAAATGTAAGCAAAACTTTTTCACTTACAAGTAATATATTTGATAAAAAAATACCATCAACAATAAACATTTTAAAAGAGTCGCAAATAATGATGCAAGAATTCCTAATTGAACTTATTAGTTTAGCAGAAGATTTATTAAAAAAACGTAACCCAACTAATTCTTTGTTTTATGGTGATGATAAAGTCATAATTTATATGCATAATTTATCTTCATTTGATGGTTTTTTTATTTTACAAACATTATTAAAAAGTAGAATATTAAATTATACTTTTAATTTAAATAAGAAATTAAAAGTAACTAGTTATGAAGGGTTAATTTATCGAATTAAAATAGGTAATTTGTGTTTTCAAGATTCTTACCGTGTTATTCCAATGAGCTTAAATAAACTAAGTTTTTTATTATTAAATAAACAAAAAAAAGACTTTGATGTCGAAAATATAAATAGTCAAAAACTACAACATATTTTTAAAAATAAAGAGATACTTGAAAAAATGCTAGAATATTGTTTGTATGATAGTATTTTATTATATGAATCAATGATTTTAATTCAAAAAACTTTTTGGGATGAATTAAAATTTGACATTACGAGTGAATCCACAATATCGAATACTGCTATTAATTTCTTTTTTTCTAAATATTATGAGTTTCCAACACAATATTATTGGCATACTACTACTAAAAAAGACGGTCTATCAGCAAAACTAAAATATGATAATAAACGAGTTACAGTATCGACTCATCATAACGCAATTTTTTATACTAAGCCTTTTTTAGACCAACAACTTAGAAGTGCTTATTTCGGAGGACGGACTGAATTGTACAAACCTCAAACTTCAAACGGCTATGTTTTTGATATCAACTCCTTATATGCTTTTGCTTTAATGTATGATATGCCCTATGGATCACCAATTTACGAAAATGAATACAAAAATTGGACAACAAATGAATTTGAATCATTTTTTGGTTTTTTAAAAATCATTTTTATAACACCACCAAATTACGATATATTACCAGTGCTTCCTCGAAGATATCCACCTCCAATTAGCCATAATGTTTATTGCTTAGGTATAGGTGAAGGTTGGTATTTTTCGGAAGAAATTAAATTAGCTAGACAAAAAGGATACAAATTAAAAATACTAGAATCCATCAAATTTACACCACATAAAGGATTCGAGAAGTTTGTAAGAGATTTTTTTAGTATACGCCAACAATATCCAAAAGGCCATCCTCTTAATTTACTAGCAAAACTTATTTTAAATTCAACGTACGGTAGGTTTGGAATTGCTTTAACAACTCATAAGCAAATGAAAACCTTTAACCAAATTAAATTAAAAGAAAAGAAAAATAAAAAAATAAATATTAATATATGATAACAAATGAAATAACAACAACATCAGTAGCAGGTGTCTCTCCGCTTATTAGCGTTCCTGTTCTGTGTTTAATTATTGGTCAAAAAATCTATTTTGCTAGGAATAAAAATCAATATCAAGTTGAACAACAACAAGTTGAACAACAACAAGTTGATGCTGATTTAAATAATTTAAATTCTATTCAAAGGTATCGTTCAAATTATGGGTTACAGCTGATCGAAATGGATATTTCGGAGTTTAATAAATTTCAAAAGTCTATTATTTATGAAAAGTCTTTAAAAAAAGAGATATTAACTGTAACATATCCTTTATTAGGAGGTACGTTTGGTATAACAAGTGCTCCAATTTTACCAACAACTCTTGGAGTAGCTTTGGTAGGATCTTGTTTTGTTATTTTAAAGAAATTGATTGAAAAAAAACTAAAAAAATATAATAATGAGCAAAGAATTGCTGCACTTATTAATAACGAATTATATCAACAAGATCTTACTGAACTAATTATAGTAGAAGATAATGATATAGCACTTCAAGAAATCAATCCAATTACACTTGATAAATATGAAAAAGATTATAACACGTACATTGTATGTATATTGCTTGTCAACTAAAAAATATGGGAAATTTAAACACACCTTATTTATCTAATGAAATTATGTATCAATATGTTAAAAATAATCCAATAATGCTTGAAGGATATTATGCTAATTGTATAGAAGAAACAAGAAAAGTTGCTGAAAATTTTATAAACGTTACTGATTCGCTATCAAGTCAAGGAAACTTGACTTCAAGTGAATTAGAAACTGTTAATGAAGCCGAAGCCGCTTTACATCAAACATTAAATAAAATTCTTTTTGAAATTCTTTCATTATCGAACACGAATACTACTCCTATTCAGCCTTTAGAAAAGGCTTCAAGTAGTGACGATCCGCCTTTAACATCGATTCGAGGAATAGAAATAGACCAACGAATAAAAGGTATTGAACGATTACGTAGTTTGCAGAATACTTTGTCTCTAGATGCACAAAATTTATCGGCTAGAAGCTCGTTTTTACATGGCTCATCGGCACCTAGTTCAACTTTTAAAATGCACTTTCCTAGTTTATTATATTCAAATACACAAACAACTAGTCTTTTAAATACAAAAATACTTGATACTATAGAGGTTGCTGATTTAAAAACTGAAGTTAGTGATATGTTATCAATAGTTAAAAACTCTTCACTTATTGATTTAAATGAAAATACAGACTTAGTAACAAACCCAGTTAATGATCCTTTAGAATTAGAATCTACTTTAAAATCAGAAATCGAAGCGCAACTTACTTATGTAAAAGAAGACATAGAGGAATTATATAAAATTAGTGAAACAAAAGTATTGCAATATCGTGATCTTGAAACTATGTTTTATCAACAATTAAAAATGCAAGCAACAACTTTAGGACAAAGTATTGAAGCTTTAAGTGAAACTTTAGCTGTCCAATCTCATGCAGTTCAAGATGAATTATTCAAACAATTAAATACAAAAATTAATAGTATTGAAAAAGTTTTGAGTAATTTTCAAAATGATATTAAGCAAGTGTTAAATAAGGAAGCAATTGATGCAAATGTCCGATTCACTCATATTGAAACTAATGTTAAAGAAATAGGAAACAAACTAAGTGATTTAAAACAAGAGGCAAATGCATTTATGCAACAGTTTAAATCATTACCATCTGATATAAAAAATATAAAAGAATTAAAAATTGAATATTATAAGCAATTTGAAAAAACAATACTAGATTTAAATAAATCTATGGTTATCATAAAAAAAGCAGTTTATCCTACTTTTTTTAGTCGTCTAAAAAAGCTGAGTTTAAATTTTGGTGTTTCATTCCTTATCGGTTCTACAATTAAAAATGGAGTAAATTTCTTATCTCATATTATGAATAAATCGCTAAATTCAACAATAAATAGATTAATGCTTCCACAAGCAACACCCATTGATCAATTAAGAAATGTATTGCTTGGAAATCCAAATAATAATTATCAATTTGACACGTACAATTAATTCTATGATCCCCAACTCGATGAAAAAGAAAATATCATTTCAATAAACATAACAAATAATTTAACGAACAAAAACAATGATAATTCAGATTCAAATGATAGATTTAATAAAAACATTTTTGGCGAAAATTTCAATCTCAATCCATTTGACCCAAATTTTAATTTGAATCAATTAATATTCATGCTATTAACATCTTTTTTTTCTGCTTGTTTTGGATTTTTTATTAATAAAAATTCTAAAATAATTTCAAATACAGATAATATTATTTCTGATAACGATAAATCCAAAGAAAAAATTCGCGTTTATAATCAAAAAACAAATGAAATTATTGAATCAAGTATAAATGATGATGAGCAAAAAAAAAATAAAAAAAAATGTAATTAACTCCCAGTTTTTACTGTAGAGCAATATGGGAATTTTGGTAACAATTTAGCAGATGTTTTTTAAAAAAAAAGTATAAGAGGACGTCGCCGCTCCTTTCAAAGGAAGGACACGTACAACACGCGTACACATACCTTTGAACACACGTACAATGCTCCTCCAAGCTGAGTGGTACACATACCTTTTAAAGGAGTGTGGGCCATCATCCGGTGGACTTGGTTAGGGTGTTAGTGGTACCGGTTCAGGGTATATTCGAGATGCTTGTTGAGAAGTTTATACTTACTTGATTACGAAGACATAATACAATTGAACGTGTCCTTGTCCACCTTAAATTGTATGTGGCAAAGGAAGGTCTTTAGTCTCCTTTGAAGAATCAATTGAATGTGTCTTCAAAGGAGACTAAAGACCTTCCTTTGAAAACAAGATTGTAAATAAATAAAAGCACCGCTGACATCGCTGTGTTTGACGGGGTTGTCTGTTCAAAATTTTTGAATTTGTCCGATGCGCTCATTAAAATTGTAATGAGCGCATCGGATACGTACACAAATTTTGAACGTGTGTGTCTATACATTAATTAGTACACACATTGATACATTTGTACGCGTGTGTACACACATACTATCTATTGAAGAATCGGCGATAATTAAAGTTTGTCAATAGTTTCAAATTCAAATTTAATTTCTTTCCAAACTTCACAAGCAGCAGCAAGTTCTGGAGACCATTTGCACGCTGCACGGATAACATCACCACCTTCTCTCGCTAAATCTCTACCTTCGTTACGAGCTTGAGTACAAGCTTCTAAAGCTACACGGTTAGCAGCAGCACCTGGAGCGTTACCCCATGGGTGACCTAATGTACCACCACCGAATTGTAGACAAGCATCATCACCGAAAATTTCAACAAGAGCAGGCATGTGCCATACGTGGATACCACCTGAAGCAACTGGCATAACACCTGGTAATGAAACCCAATCTTGTGTAAAGTAAATACCACGGCTACGATCTTTTTCAATATAATCGTCACGCATTAGGTCAACAAAACCTAAAGTTACTTCACGTTCACCTTCTAATTTACCTACTACAGTACCAGAGTGTAAGTGGTCACCACCAGACATACGTAGTGCTTTCGCTAGCACACGGAAGTGGATTCCGTGATTTCGCTGACGGTCAATAACTGCGTGCATAGCACGGTGAATGTGTAGAAGAAGTCCGTGGTCACGACAGTAATTTGAAAGGCTAGTGTTAGCAGTGAAACCTCCAGTTAAGTAGTCGTGCATAATAATAGGTACACCTAGTTCTTTTGCACATACTGCACGTTTAAGCATTTCTTCACAAGTTCCAGCAGTTGCATTTAAATAATGCCCTTTAATTTCACCTGTTTCTGATTGAGCTTTATAGATAGCCTCTGCTACAAATAGGAAACGGTCTCTCCAACGCATGAATGGTTGTGAGTTAACGTTTTCATCGTCTTTAGTAAAGTCTAGACCGCCACGTAAACATTCGTAAACAGCACGACCATAGTTTTTAGCAGAAAGACCTAGTTTAGGTTTAATTGTACAACCTAGTAAACCACGTCCATATTTGTTCAGTTTATCACGTTCAACTTGAATACCGTGTGGTGGACCTTGGAAAGTTTTAGCATAAGCAGCTGGAATACGTAAATCTTCTAAACGTAGTGCACGTAAAGCTTTGAATCCGAATACGTTTCCTACGATAGATGTAAATAGGTTTGTTACTGAACCTTCTTCAAACAAGTCTAGTGGGTATGCTACATATGCAATATACTGGTTTTCTTCACCTGGTACAGGCTCAATATCATAGCATCGACCTTTATAACGGTCTAAACTAGTTAAACCATCAGTCCATACTGTAGTCCATGTTCCTGTTGAAGACTCTGCCGCTACTGCAGCACCACACTCTTCTGGTGGAACACCAGGTTGTGGAGTCATACGGAAAGCTGCAAGAATATCAGTATCTTTAACAATGTAGTCTGGCGTATAATAAGTTAATCGATAATCTTTTACGCCGGCCTTAAACCCAGCACCTGCTCTAGTTTCTGTTTGTGGAGCCATTGGTCTTATTTTTAAAAACACAATAGACAATATTTTATCTTTCTCCTAATTCACTCATACAATCAACGTGTCAACCCGAGTATGATCTCTCCCCACGTTCAATTGTATGTGTACACCAATTCAATGGAGAAGGAGTAGCCGCTCCTTTGAAAGGAGCGGCTACTCCTTCTCCTTAGAATATCGTCCATCCACGTTAAATTTTATGTGTGTGTATGGACTATAAATATAATCTATCCGATAGGTTAGGCCCATCCGGCGCGGCGGATGTTGAGCGCAGCGAAATCCGTTACGTTACTATTCTACCATAGATTGATAAGTAGCAACAGTCGCCGGAGAATGTCGATTTAAATGGCGGAAAATCCAATATTTAAACAATACATCCAATAATACTGGAAAAGTACCTACCAATAAAAAAATAACATTTTCATTTTCAGGTAAGCCAAAATGAGCAAATATGAATTGAAAAATTACTTCCCATCCACGTGGAGAATGGAAACCTACAAGTAAATCTGTGAACAAAAGCATTAAAAACGATTTTTTACTATCATTTAAACTAAAGAAGGATTCAAATAGGAAAGCTGTCGTATTAACAATCGACATTTTCATATTAACAAATAAAAAACCAAGAGTTGCTAAGCCCATTAAATCTGCTAACAAATTTGTAATAGCTTCAATACTTTGTTGATTATAGTGTTTGGCTAATTCAGTCATTTTTTGTTCGAAGTTTTGCTCTGCTATTAAAGAGCTCCCTTGAGGGAGTGACGCATATCCTGGCATGACGCTGTGAACTTCAATACTTTGATTCTCTTCGCCCAAAGCTAATGGTTGAACTAAAGATTCAAAATACATTTTTTCTTCAAAATCTCGAATTTCTTCAAAAGCTCGCTCTTGTAATTCGAAATTTAGAAAAATTTCTGCTTGTTTTTGATTCCAAAAATATTCTGTCAACGGTCGAAATAAGTAATTTTTACTTAGAAAATTGATAAAAAGTGGAACTAATATTAAAATCCATAAAGATTTGAGAGTAGTTAATAATAAATATTTTGAAAAACGAAATTGTTTCACCAATGGATCACCGGTGCTACCTGATAATTGTTGATAAAACCGATCCATAATACGAATCATCGATCGAGGAATCAACCCAATTCTTTCCAATTCCATAAAGAGATTTGGTATTATATAAAAATTTTTTTCAAAAAACCAGTACACACATACAATTGTATTTATGGAGGAAGGCGGCTACGCCTCTCCTTTCCACAGACCTTTTAAGAATTAGTCACCCCGGCGCTAGGAAAAAGGTTCCACAAAGTACCCCTTGCAGGGCCTTTTTTCCTCTCGGTTATTTCACCACCAAGTTCGGGATGGGTTGGTGTGGTTCCAACCGAGCGTTGAGCACCAGAGTTGCAGCGAAGCTTAGCTTCGGTGAAACAGTCAATTAATGGCGAAAGTCATCCCACATTCAAGGCGGCTACGCCTTCTCCTTGATAATGTGTAAGTCGCTTTTAAAAAAGCAAATCCAAATCCAAATGATTGGGTCGTTAGTATGTCTCGGCTGAAACCATTGCTGGTCTTCCACCTAACACCTATTATCGGCTTGTCTAGCCGTGACCTCATACCTTTCGATAAACTATCTACTCAGAAGAGTACTCATCTTGAGGTGGGCTTCCTACTTAGACGCTATCAGCAGTTATCCACTCCGCACGTAGCTACCCAGCGTTTCCCGGGGGACCAAGAACTGGTATACCATAGGTGCGTCCTTCATAGGTCCTCTCGTACTATAGAAGGATCCTCTCAATACTCTAGCGCCTACACCGGATATGGACCGAACTGTCTTCATAATCATTCATGCTCTATTTTCAATTTTATAATAGAGTTTAGAAAGGGCTGTGTTTTTTTTGAAAACAAAGTTCTCCATTTCAAATCTTTAAAGAAAAGAAAAGAATAAACTTTCAGTGCTAATTCAAAAACCACATGCCAAAGTCCCTAATTACTTAGGGTATAGACTATACCATCATCTTTTCAAGAGAACTGCTTGTTCTTTTTATGTTTGATCTTGAAAAGAGTTGCCGTCTTATAATAAAACTTACATCTTTATAAAGATTTTCTTCACTGAAAAGGAGATCTTTACGTAATGGTAGTAATATTATCCTGCCGTTTCCGCCACCTAATCACGTTTTTGAGTTTAGATGGACTCGCTTGAATTCTTTCTTTTTCTTGGGAATCAAAACGAGTACAGAGTCGTTACGGGGTCAAGGATAGCATACTTCGTATACTAAGTTTTTTTATGTAATTTATAAGGAAAAAGATTGGGAATGAGATCCATTTTTGTAATGATGTTTCTAAATTTTTGATAGTCTTGAGCAGGAATTTTCAACGCCCACTGAGGTCTCCCAGCCTTAGAAACGCCTGAAGAAATGATTTGAGCGCTAATGCCAAACTTTGTGAAAAAAAGATTTTTGAGTATGAGTCTTTCTTGTGCAGTAAAAGCAGTGACTTCAAACTTAGCTTCTTTTGACCCAATAATTTTTGTCCCATCACCAGCGAACCAAACTGTCACAAAGGTTTCATTAAAAAAACATTGAATACTTTTCGGAAGTTTTTTTGTCGATTTTCTGTGACCATCTGCGTCTATAGAAACTTGATACCACATGTTCTCAAACCCGTGTAAAAGAGATCGAGTAAAAAACCGAAAAGAACGACTTTGACGGTGTGTTTTTGAGTGTGTCATGAGAACTTCTTTGATGGGTGTTGGTGTTCGGAGGATTTGAAATTTGTCATAGAGCCATTGAACATAAGCTTTTTGTTTCTCTCCTTGATGCACCGTAAGACATCCATTTCGAAGATAGCCGTCTGACATCAAATAACCGTGTATAATATCTCTTAACTCTTTGGAGATTTGGATCTTCGACTTTTCCCACTTTTTTTTGTTTTTATCCGAAACTGATGTCATTTTGGTGGTTTTTTTTCTTTTTTTTATATGATGAGAGCTCTGCAAATTACATTTAACTAAACAAATCCTGACTTCCCTAGGTATTGCCCTTTTTTAAGGGTTTCACCTATATGAGGCAAATTTTTCATGCAAGTTGCCTTGCAAGGTCGCGTACAGTTCACGACGTTCTGAACCCAGCTCACGTACCGCTTTAAAAGACGAACAGTCTTACTCTTAGGACGTACTACCGCCCTGAGCTGCGATGAGCCGACATCGAGGTGCCAAACCTTCCCGTCGATGTGAACTCTTGGGGAAGATCAGCCTGTTATCCCTAGAGTAACTTTTATCCGTTGAGCGACGGCCCTTCCACACGGAACCGTCGGATCACTAAGGCCCTGTTTCCAGCCTGCTCGACTTGTAGGTCTTGCAGTCAAGCTCCCTTATGCCTTTGCACTCATTGTCTGATTTCCGTCCAGACTGAGGGAACCTTTGCACATCTCCGTTACCTTTTGGGAGATTTCCGCCCCAGAAAAACTGCCCACCTGAAACTTTCAAGCGTCCTGGTTCAAGGATCGCCATTAGGATTCTAGCTCTCCCAGAGTGGTCTCTCAATGATGGCTACGACTTCCCCGAAAGGAAGTCCTCATCGCCTCCCACCTAGGCTGCGCAAGAAGAGCCCGAACCCCATTCCAGGATACAGTCAAGCTTCATAGGGTCTTTCTGTCCTGGTGTAGGTAGTCCGCATCTTCACGGACAAGTCTATTTCACCGAGTCTCTCTCCGAGACAGCGCTCAGATCGTTACACCTTTCGTGCAGGCCAGAACTTACCTGGCAAGGAATTTCGCTCAGTTTATCCTTTATTTTTCAATCGTTGAATCTCTCAAAAGATTCAACCCCACATACATATGTGGAAAGGCTGGACTCTATCTTAATTTCGAAGCCAAAGTTTTATTTTTCATTTTCATTTGGAGTTTGTTGGTTAAGCTGTGCTCTCAGATTTTCTAATTGTTCATCGACTTTTTTTCGTTTGAGCTTTTTAGGTTTCTCTTTTGCGCCTCGTTGACTTAATTCTTCACCTAAATCAACGATCTCTAGAAAGTTTTCTAAAGATTCTAGATGATAACCTTCGTTCATTTTCAAAGAAATTTTTCTAAAGGTAAGAAATTCCAATTTTTTCTTCGTTTTCAGTTGATGCTTTTCGAAGAAAGGAATAATATGTTGTGTTAGATGCTTAACATTTTTGACACGCCACATCCACCTTGTCGATGTACTATCTTTTCGATTGATGATCACTGACCCACAATCAAAATAATCTTTCAAAGCGTGCAGAATTTGAATATCTCTTTCATGTTGAACAACAGTAAATTCAGATTGCATTTGAATTTTCCATCGCATGCTATCAAGCATATGAACATCCAGATTAAAGCAAGCTTCACCATCACAGAAACCAACAATCCATTGCGGATTGAGATTGGTAGTCATAATTGTTGAATTTATAAAAAACTTTATTCTCGAGAATTCCAAGCGTATAGCCTCTGAGGGTTCAGATTCAGAATCAAAGAAAAAGAATCTGCCTTCCCTGCTGATTGTCCCCATGTCTAGCCAATTTTCACTGCTTCAATAGATGAGTGTAAAGAAATCTAATAGTAATTAATTTCTATTATTTAATTAAATTGCGTTGATGCACTATAGTCCGTCAACATAATTAGAGTGAAATAATGTCAACACACACATATTTTTGAAACGAGTATGGTCTAGCTGTTAGATCATAGATACTCGAGGAGTTTCCAGCAAATAGCTTGGTTTTACTAAGGCTAGAAATTAACCTTAGGATTGTCATAGTTACAACCGCCGTTCACCGGGGCTTCGGTCGTTAGCTTCAGGAAACCCCTAACCAACTTCCTTCACCTTCCGGCACTGGGCAGGTGTCGGCACCCATATATTGTCTTACGACTTTGCGGATACCTGTGTTTTTGGTAAACAGCCGCCAGAGCCTGGTCACTGCGACCCCTTCGCAGGGGCACCCCTTCTTCCGAAGTTACGGGGCCAGTTTGCCGAGTTCCTTAGAGAGAGTTCTCTCGCGCCCCTAGGTATTCTCTACCCACCTACCTGTGTCGGTTTCTGGTACAGGTGTTGAAGTATGAATCGAACGAGCTTTTCTTGGAAGTGTGACATCGCTGGCGAGGAATCCAATCAAAGATTCGATTCCTAACGGGATCGCGCCTCAGCTCAAAAGAGTTTTCATTCTCTTTCTCATAACCTTGGACGTTTCCACTGCAATCCATAAACAGTTCCAGCTTAGCCTTCTTCGTCCCTCGGGATCCTTAAACTTCAATCAGTTCAGGAATATTAACCTGATTTCCATCGACGACGCCTTTCGGCCTAATCTTAGGACCTGACTAACCCTTCATGGACGAGCCTAGTGAAGGAACCCTTAGGTTTTCGGGGCATTGGATTCTCACCAATGTTTTCGTTACTCAAGCCGACATTCTCACTTCCGTTTCGTCCACAATGACTTTCGTCATGGCTTCACCCGATAACGGAACGCTCCCCTACCGATAGATTGATTCTATCTCACAGCTTCGGCAGGCCGCTTAGTCCCGGTCATTATCGGCGCAAGAACGCTTGTACCAGTGAGCTGTTACGCACTCTTTCAAGGGTTGCTGCTTCTAAGCAAACCTCCTGGTTGTTTGAGCATCCCCACATCCTTTTCCACTTAGCGGCCATTCAGGGGCCTTAGCTGGTGATCTGGGCTGTTTCCCTCTTGAATGTCAAACTTATCTCCGACATTCTCACTGGTTCACGGAAAGCTTTACCTTTGATTCTGAGTTTGCCATGACTTGGTACCGCTTTCGCAGCCCGCACCAAAACAGTCGCTTTACCCAAAGGTAGCCCATCGTTACCGCTGTGCCTCAACACATTTCGGGGAGATCCAGCTAGCTCCAAGTTCGATTGGAATTTCTCCTACTAACCGCAACTCATCCGCCGATTTTTCAACATCGGTCGGTCCGGCCTTCCACTTGGTTTTACCCAAGCTTCATCCTGGTCACGGTTAGATCACCTGGGTTCGGGTCCATAAGAAGTGACAAATGCCCTATTCAGACTTGCTTTCGCTCTGGCTCCGGATGTCATTCCTTAACCACGCCACTTCCTATAAGTCGCCGGCTCATTCTTCAACAGGCACGCGGTCAGAAATTATTTTCCTCCCACTGCTTGTCAGCGGACGGTTTCATGTTCTTTTTCACTCCCCTGCAGGGGTTCTTTTACCCATTCCCTCACGGTACTTTTCGCTATCGGTCACTCAAGAGTATTTAGCCTTACGAGGTGGTCCTCGCTGATTCACACGGGATTCCACGTGTCCCATGCTACTCGGGATTAGACATTGATCATTGATACATTGTATGAATAAGGCTACTGGACTTTCACCATCTATGGTGCAGGATTCAGCTGCTTCGTCTCATCTTCAATTGTATGTGTCAATTGTACGTGTGTTCAACACTCGCCGTGTTCGTCCTCCCACGACACCAATTTTAGGACTCTATTGAGTACCAAATAATTGGTTTAGGCTGTTCCCGTTTCGCTCGCCGCTACTAAGGGAATCGCGTTTGCTTTCTTTTCCTCCGGCTATTGAGATGTTTCAGTTCACCGGGTTCCCTCTTCTTTTATATGAATTGAAAAAAGAAGTCTATAAGGTTGCCCTATTCGGGAATCTCCGGATCAAAGCTCGTTTCCAGCTCCCCGGAGCGTTTCGTCGGTTACTACGCCCTTCTTCGGCCCTGAGTGCCTAGGTCTCCACCGTCCGCTTTAGTTCATTGGATTTTTGGATAGTTCTACATCATACAATTGTACGTGTGTTTCACTATCAAACACACACACCTTAAAAAGGTAGAATCTCGTTTCGGAGAGAAGCTCCAATTTATCAACATTAACCCACAATCATCAAACACACATACACACACAATTGTATGAATTCATACAACACACACAATTGTACCTGTAAAATGTACGTGTTTACTTTTTTATTAAATTAACGAATGGCAAAAGTTGGAGAATATGGGATTCGAACCCATGACATTTGCCGTGCAAAAGCAACGCTCTACCAACTGAGCTAACCCCCCCTATATACAGTGGTACACATACCCACATACCTTTGAAGAATCAAAAGAATTCCGCTGCGCTCCTATACACGTTCAATTGATTCTTCAAAGGTGACTCAAGACCTTCAATTGTATCAATCAAAAGAGCGCAAGCTTACTCATACACACGAGTACACACATACAATTGAACGTGTACTAGTGAATGTCTAGAGTCTCTATCCTGAGTCGCTATTCGCTCCTCCTTCATTCTAGTCAATCGTTTTGATTTTTCTAGAGGGTAGACTAGACTGGATTTGAACCAGCGACCTCACCGTTATCAGCGGTGTGCTCTAACCAACTGAGCTACTAGTCTCAAATTCAATACTACACACGCGTACATTGTATGTGTGTATGTGTACTATTGAACGTGCGTACACACATACAATGTACGTGGGACACATAAATCATTTAAGGAGAAGGCGTAGCCGCCTTCAACCATTCAATAGTACACATACCTTTTAAAGGATTCATACAATTGTATGTGTATTTTAAAATTCAATTCAAATATTTGAAAATTGAAGGAGGTTTTCCATCCGCACCTTCCAGTACGGATACCTTGTTACGACTTAATAGAAGTCACAAGCCGCGCTGTAGACGTTGACATCCTTGTGGGTTAGTCTGAACGGCTTCGAGCGAAGCTCACTCCCTCCATTTGACGGGCGGTGTGTACAAGGCCAGGGAACGTATTCACCGCCACATAGCTGATTGGCGATTACTAGAGATTCCGGCTTCATGTGTTCGAGTTGCAGAACACAATTCGAATTGAGGCCGAGTTTTAGAGATTAGCGTGCCCTTACGGGGTAGCGTCTCGCTGTCTCGACCATTGTATTACGTGTGTAGCCCAGGATATAAGGGGCATGCTGACTTGACGTCATCCTCTCCTTCCTCCGATTTACATCGGCAGTTTTTCCAGAGTTCCCTTTCGGGCAACTGAAAACAAGGGTTACGCTCGTTCAAGGACTTAACCTGACAATTCGCATCACGAGCTGACGACAGCCGTGCACCACCTCTGTCCAAGTTCCCTTTCGGGCACAGACCCATCTCTGGACCTTTCTTGGCAGTTCAATCCCTGGTAAGGTTCTCCGCGTAGCATCAAATTAAACCACATAATCCACCTCTTGTGCTGGCCCCCGTCAATTCCTTTGAGTTTCACTGTTGCCAGCATACTCCCCAGGCGGGAGACTTAACGCGTTAGCTACAGCACTGTTTTTTGACAGCACTTAGTCTCCATCGTTTACGGCTAGGACTACAAGGGTATCTAATCCTTTTTGCTCCCCTAGCTGTCGTCCCTCAGTGTCAGTCATGGCCCAGCTGAATGATTTCTCCATCGGTGTTCTCAACAATATCTACACATTTCACTGTTACGCTGTTGATTCCTTCAGCCCCCACCTGACTCGAGTTTCCGAGTTTCCACTGCCTGCCCAAGGTTAAGCCCTGATCTTTGACAGTGGACTTCGTGAAACCACCTACGAACGCTTTACGCCCAATCATTCCGAATAAACCTCGCACCCCATGTATTACCGCGGCTGCTGGCACATAGTTAGCCGGTGCTTATTCCTCAGATACCGTCAGTGTTCTTCTCTGAGAAAAGGAGTTTACACTTTTTTCTTAATTCTTGACAATGACAATAGAGTGAATAGTTAAGATTCACTATGAGGAGTCAAGAGGAACCTTGCAGATTCCAGATTAAGCGTTTAGGCTCTTTATCCTAAACCCCCATGATTTCTCATAGGACAGACTATGTCATCACTAACTTTTTCTTAAGCTAGTGTCCGGCGCTCGTGGTTGGGTTATTGGTTTGACGCTCCTCACCAACTAGTCGTTGAACGTTCTTAATTACTTTTATGCGTTTCATTAAGCTTCGCTGCAAATTAGCATAGAATTTGAACAAATTCTTTAGCTTTCTTGTCAATTCACCGGATTTTTTCCCAAAACTCTGACGGATTCTTAGACTTTATAATAAATAGTTACATAATTGTCTTTGGTCCTCGTCAACGTTTTGTTCTGTGGGCTGTAAACCTCTTACTTATATAAGTCAACCCACAGGTCTTCTTTTTCCTCCACGCGGTATTGCTCCGTCAGGCTTTCGCCCATTGCGGAAAATTCCTCACTGCTGCCTCCCGTAGGAGTCTGGGCCGTGTCTCAGTCCCAGTGTGGCTGATCATCCTCTCAAACCAGCTACTGATCGTCGCCTTGGGAGGCCATTACCCCACCAACTAGCTAATCAGCCGCAAGCCCCTCTCTAGGCGGTTAAATACCTTTTCACTTCTCAGCATATGGGGTATTAGCACCAGTTTCCCGGGATGGTATCCCCCTCCTAAAGGTAGGTTCTTACGTGTTACTCACCCGTCCGCCACTCCAAAAAAAATTGTCGTTTGACTTGCATGTGTTAGGCACACCGCCAGGTTTCATTCTGAGCCAGGATCAAACTCTCCATTATGATCTTTATTTCTACTTTAATTTCAACAGATTCATACAACTGTACGTGTGTTTTGAAAAGACACACACAATGTACGTGTTGGAATGATTTTTATTGGCACACATGGGGATTATTATAAAACAATATGAAAAACAAAATCAAACATTTGTTTAAGGAGTCTTAGTCTTTCTTTTTTTTTATATTCTTCAAAATTTTCTTGCTTTATATTCGTTCACAGCATCGCACCACTATAATATACTTCTCGCTACGTCATTCAATAGTACACCATTCATACATTTCTACTCGTGTGTGTGTGTACTATTGAACGTATATTATTTGAAAAATCAGAAAATAGAACTACGTTCCTGTTTTTTAGACACGTTCAATTGTACACATACGATTGATTGTTTTACACCCGTTCAAATGTATGTGTACCCGTGTTGTGTGTGTGGTATAATTACTTTTACTAATCAAAGCAATTTTAAGCCACATACAATACAATTGAACGTGTGTGCGCTTCGCATAATTTAATAAGCCAACGATGACACGTACATTGTAGTATTGTTTTCTTTATAAGGTATGTGTGTACGTGTCAAAACAAAAATAGAATCTCGAGCATAAAAAATACAAAACACCCATTCAGTTGTATGTGTACAATTGAACGTGTTGAACTAAGGTCTTTAGTCTACCCTGAACCGTTCCTGGAGCTCCGCAGTTCAGAGAAGCGGAGGGACACGTACACACATACAATGTACGTGTCACTCCGCTGGATCAAGGAGCGACGAAGGAGGGAATGCTGAGGAATTGGAACGGAGTGAAACTCAGAGACATGTTCATTGTACACATACACACATCCAACACATACAATTGAACGTGTACAATCCATAATTCCGCATTCCGCTGAGCTCCATTAAACAAAATCTTAACTTTACAGAATTTGTTGAAAAATTCAAACACACATACCTTTAGATAAAAAAATAAAATAATGGCTAAAATCAGTTTAATTCAAAGAGAATTCAAACGTCAACGTTTAGTTTTGAAATATGAAAAAAAACGTACTTTCTTAAAAAGAGAAATTCAACGAACTCCTTTTTTAAAACAGAAATTACAATTTCACAGAATTTTACAACAACTTCCTCGAAATAGTGCATCTGTGAGACTCCATAATCGATGTCTTGTAACCGGACGTTCTCGAGGTTATTATCGAGATTTTGGTTTATCAAGACATGTGTTACGCGAAATGGCACATCAAGGATTCTTACCAGGGGTCATCAAATCGAGTTGGTAAGTTCAATTGTACACGTTCAATTGTATGTGTTATAAGGATTATCAGAAATACTTGAGTACACATACAATTGACGTCAAGTGCGTACACACATACACGTTCTATTGTATGTGTTGTATTAATGCCCTCAGTCGGATTTGAACCGACACACCGGCTGGCGTCGACTTTTGAAGTCGATATGTCTACCGTTCCATCATAAGGGCTTCGATCTATACATACAATTTTATGTGTACACGTTCAATTGTGTGTGTGTATGTTACTAATACACGTACAATTGAACGTGTGTATACTAATCATATAGTACGTGAGTTCAAAACTTCAATTTATTCATACAATTGTACGTGTTGATTTATTAAAGATTTAAGCTTTTGTACCAAAAATTTTTCTGAAATAGGTCGAACTTTTGAATCTTTAAAATCAGATAATGTTTGACATTGCTTAAATTTCAATATATAAAATTGATTTGTTAATTTTTCAAATATAAAATATAAAATATAAAATATAAAATATAAAATATAAAATATAAAATATAAAATATAAAATATAAAATATAAAATATAAAATATAAAATATAAAATATAAAATAAACTAGTTTTGATAAAAATATCTTTTACAAATATAAAAAATAAATTTGGATTTTGTAATTATGTATTACAATTTATGTTTTAAGTAGGACTTATAAAACTAACTCATACAAACGTGTACAATGTACGTATACATGTTCCATTGTATGTATTTAATTAAAGATATTATTTAAACTTTTATTATAATAACATAATTTAAATAAAAAGGCCAATAATAAAAATTCTGACGCCTTCAGTAAATTTTTAATTTTTAGAATTCATTTTTATGACAATTAAAGCTCCAGAAAGTGAAGCAAAAAGAGTTAAAATTACAGTTGATCGAAATCCAGTTGAAACAAGTTTTGAAAAATGGGCAAAACCTGGACATTTTTCTCGCAGTTTAGCAAAAGGTCCTAATACTACAACATGGATTTGGAATTTACACGCAGACGCGCATGACTTTGATAGTCACACTACAGATTTACAAGATATTTCTCGTAAAATTTTTAGTGCTCATTTTGGACAATTAGCAGTAATTTTAATTTGGCTTAGTGGTATGTATTTTCACGGTGCACGTTTTTCTAACTATGAGGCATGGTTAGGTGATCCAACACATATTAAACCAAGTGCTCAAGTTGTTTGGCCAATCGTTGGTCAAGAAATTTTAAACGGAGACGTTGGAGGCGGTTTCCAAGGTGTTCAAATAACATCTGGCTTATTCCAAATGTGGCGAGCGAGCGGGATTACAACTGAGTTAGAATTATATTCTACAGCCATCGGAGGACTTGTTTTATCAGCAGCTTTGTTTTTTGCTGGTTGGTTTCATTATCATAAAGCAGCTCCTAAATTAGAATGGTTCCAAAACGTTGAATCAATGTTAAATCACCATTTAGGTGGACTTATAGGATTAGGTAGTTTAGGCTGGGCAGGTCACCAAATTCATGTATCATTACCAATTAATAAATTATTAGATGCTGGCGTAGATCCTAAAGAAATTCCATTACCACATGATTTTATTTTAAATAAGCAATTTATTGTGGACCTTTATCCAAGTTTTGGTAAAGGATTAGAACCATTTTTCACACTAAATTGGTCAGAATATTCTGATTTTCTGACTTTTAAAGGTGGATTAAATCCAGTAACTGGTGGTCTTTGGTTAACTGATACAGCACATCACCATGTTGCAATTGCTGTTCTGTTTTTAATTGCTGGACATATGTACCGAACATCGTGGGGTATTGGTCATAGTATCAAAGAAATTTTAGAAGCACATAAAGATCCATTAACTGGCGAAGGGCATAAAGGTCTTTACGAAATTTTAACAACTTCTTGGCATGCACAATTAGCTATTAATTTAGCATTATTTGGTTCATTATCAATTATTGTAGCACATCATATGTATAGTATGCCACCATATCCTTACCTCGCTACAGATTATGGTACACAATTATCTTTATTTACACACCATGTTTGGATTGGTGGTTTTTGTATTGTTGGAGCAGGTGCACATGGAGCAATTTTTTTAGTACGTGATTATGATCCTGCTAGTAATTATAATAATCTTTTAGATCGTGTTTTACGTCACAGAGATGCTATCATATCCCACTTAAATTGGGTTTGTATTTTCCTAGGTTTCCACTCTTTTGGTCTTTATATTCATAATGATACAATGAGTGCATTAGGTCGTCCGTCAGACATGTTTTCAGATACAGCTATTCAATTACAACCTTTTTTTGCACAATGGATTCAAAAAACACATTTCTTAGCTCCTCAATTAACTGCACCAAACGCTTTAGCTGCGACAAGTCAAACTTGGGGTGGTGATTTTGTTGCCGTTGGTGGAAAAGTTGCTATGATGCCTATTTCATTAGGAACAGCCGATTTCTTAGTTCACCATATTCATGCATTTACAATTCATGTAACAGTTTTAATTCTTTTAAAAGGTGTATTATTCGCTCGTAGTTCTCGATTAATTCCAGATAAAGCAAATCTAGGATTCCGATTCCCTTGTGATGGACCTGGTCGTGGAGGTACTTGTCAAGTATCAGCTTGGGACCATGTTTTCTTAGGACTTTTCTGGATGTATAACTCTTTATCAATTGTTATTTTCCATTTTTCTTGGAAAATGCAGTCTGATGTTTGGGGTACTGTTACTTCTAACGGGATTTCTCATATAACTGGTGGTAACTTTGCTCAAAGTGCAAATACTATTAATGGATGGTTACGTGACTTCTTATGGAGTCAAAGTTCACAAGTAATCCAATCTTATGGTACCGCCGCTTCCGCTTATGGATTAATTTTCTTAGGAGCACATTTTGTTTGGGCTTTCTCTTTAATGTTCTTATTTTCAGGCCGTGGTTATTGGCAAGAACTTATTGAATCAATTTTATGGGCTCACTCTAAATTAAAAGTAGCTCCTACAATTCAGCCGCGTGCTTTAAGTATTACTCAAGGGCGTGCTGTTGGTGTAGCGCATTATTTACTAGGAGGTATAGCTACAACGTGGTCGTTCTTTTTAGCACGTATAACAAGTGTTGGATAATATCAACTATATACGTAAAATTGAACATGTCCAAATTTTATTAACTTTTTTTAATAAATATAGTTAATAAAATTTGAACAATAATGATTAACTTTTTTAGTTTTTATGAACAATTTAAAATTGTTCATAAAAACTAAAAAAGTTAATCATTATTGTTCTTTTATGGTTATGGATTAGGTATTTTACATTTTTCTTTTCTATTGCATAGGCACGAAAAAAAAATATAAAATACCTTACTACTAAAAGAATTGATACAATTCTATATGTAGTCCCAGGTTGATCAATCTTTGTTCTCTTTAAACTTTCAAAGGTTTCATTTGTTAATTTGTTTATCAATAATATAAATCATTAAAAACAAGAGGACCTATTAATTGACAATCTCCTTTTATAAAAAAAGGTCTTTTGAAACTTTAAACAAAAAAAAACCAAAAGTTTTTTACAAATAAATTAATACACGTTCAATTCTATGTGTTGTTTGTTTGTGCTGTTTTTAATTATCTTAGTTTAATCATGTGGATCTATTTATTGTACATGTACATTATACACTTACAATTGTATGAATCAAAATAAATAAAAATTTTTTTCTATTGTAATATCAAAATATCTTTATTTAGTTAGTTAGTAGTTTAAAATGCCTATATATAATTGAAAAAGAAAAGGCTCCGCCTTTTCTTTTTCGATTATATAATAATATGCATTTTATTAAGATTGTAATTTAGCCCCTTTCGTAATAGCTTCATCAATCGTACCCACTAAATAAAAAGCTTGTTCAGGAAGACTATCAAGTTCACCGCTTAAGATTTTATTAAATCCATCTATTGTTTCAGCAAGAGAACAATATTTACCAGGTGAACCTGTAAAAACTTCGGCTACAAAGAAAGGTTGTGATAAGAAACGTTCAATTTTTCTAGCACGAGCTACAATTAAACGGTCTTCTTCTGATAATTCATCAAGACCTAAAATAGCAATAATATCTTGAAGTTCTTTATAACGTTGTAACGTTTCTTTTACTTTTTGTGCACAATTATAATGAGCATCACCAACAATCCAAGGTTGTAACATTGTACTTGTTGAAGCTAATGGATCTACCGCTGGGTAAATACCTTTTGCAGCAAGCCCTCGAGATAATACAGTTGTTGCATCTAAATGACTAAATGTTGTAGCAGGGGCAGGGTCTGTTAAATCATCTGCCGGTACATAAACTGCTTGAATAGAAGTAATTGATCCATCTTTTGTTGAAGTAATACGTTCTTGTAAAGAACCCATTTCTGTCGCAAGAGTAGGTTGATAACCTACGGCAGATGGCATACGTCCTAATAACGCAGATACTTCTGAACCCGCTTGAACAAATCGGAATATATTATCAATAAATAATAATACGTCTTGTTTATTAATATCACGGAAATATTCAGCCATTGTTAATGCTGTTAAACCTACACGCATACGAGCCCCAGGTGGTTCATTCATTTGTCCATAAACTAAAGCTACTTTAGATTCACCTAAATTATCTTCTACGATAACTTTAGATTCTTTCATTTCCATGTAAAGATCATTTCCTTCACGAGTACGTTCGCCAACACCAGCAAAAACAGAAACACCACCATGAGCTTTTGCAATATTGTTGATTAATTCCATAATTAAAACTGTTTTACCAACGCCCGCACCACCGAATAAACCAATTTTACCACCACGTCGATATGGTGCTAAAAGATCAACAACTTTAATACCTGATTCAAAAATTGATAAACGAGTATCTAAATCTGTAAAAGCTGGCGCTGGTCTGTGAATTGGAAGTTTTTCTTCTGTTTGAACTGGTCCCATATTATCAACCGGTTCTCCTAAAACATTAAAAATTCGACCTAAGGTGTCCTTTCCTACCGGAACTAGTAATGGATTTCCTGTATCTACTACTTCCATTCCTCGCATTAAACCTTCTGTTGGATTCATAGCAACAGCTCGAATACAACGATCGCCTAATAATTGTTGAACTTCACAAGTTACAGACATATCTTGCCCAGCTGTATTTTTCCCTTTAATTACAAGAGCATTATAAATATTAGGAACATTTCCTGTTGGAAAAATAATATCAACAACAGGGCCGATAATTTGTACTATTGATCCAATATTTTTTGTACTTGTCGAAATAGGCATAGATTGTATTAAGTTAAAAAATTATATTCTTTCTTTTTTTAATAAAATTTATCTTTTTCTATTAATTCATACACATACAATTGTATGAATATAAATAATCAATTCATTTTTTATATTTTGATTTATAAAAGATAAATTCAAATGATTATAAATCAATATTTATACAATTGTTTTAAGAAATTAAAAATAATATAAAAAAAATAATAGAAAGAATCTGATATTTAAAAATGTTTAACTTTATAAAGATTTGCAATTAAAAACTCAAACAGATTGAATTTGTAAATGATAATCTATCATTAAAAACATTTTTAATTGAAAATAAATATAGTATTTTTAATATTGAATAATTATTTAGTAAAAAAAAAGCAAACTTTTTTTTTAATGACGCTATTTATATCTCAAGTAATATTCTCTAACTCTTATTTTTAAGTTTTTATGGAAATTCAAAATAATCTTTAATCTTAGTATAAAAATATTTATTTATATTTGTCAATTAAAAAAGTAATTTTTTATTTGTCTTTGAATAATTCTTTTTTTTTGTGAACGATTTCGGACAAATACCTTTAACTAATAACCTAATTTAGGATATAATAAAACCCAGTTAAATTACCAATTAAAGAAAATTTACCTACCTAGTATTGAACGTGTCTAATGTCTTTGTCCCTTTGCTTAAACTTCTAAATAATTTTTCAAATATACATACAATTGTATGTGTTAAGAATACAAACTTTAATTTTTTAATAATTTTGACAAAAAAAGAAAGATAAATTAATATTATTTTGAGTTTTAAAATGGGGTGTCGCCAAGCGGTAAGGCATCGGATTTTGATTCCGATATTCAGAGGTTCGAACCCTCTCACCCCAGAAAAATAAAAAAATTGTTCATTACGACTAGAAACTACAAGATATTGGTTACGAGATCAACTATTCATAGGATTGAACGTGTCTATATTAATATTATTTATATGATTTTATTAAACTCTAAATCCCAGCGTTTTTTAAATATGGAGAATCTTTAAAAGAAAAACCACTATAATTATAATTTGCCCTATAAAGAAAGGTCCAACAAAGATTGGGGATGTATAATACACGAGCAATTTTTATAGCGATTTTATAAATAAAATCTTCTATACTATAATCTATTACTAAAAAGTTATGGCAGTACCAAAAAAACGTACTTCAAAAACAAAAAAAAATATAAGAAAAAATGCATGGAAACGTAAAATATTGAATAAAGTAAATAAAGCATTTACTCTAGCAAAAATGATTTATAAAGAAGAAGAAAAACAAAAGAATGACTTTGATTAGTTTTAAAATTACATACGTATAATTAAACGTGTCTTTTTCCTGAAACTAAAATAAATTCTAGAAAAGTGCAATAAAAATTGCACTTTTCTCCACTACAAACAAATACATAAAAACACATACAATTGAAGGAAACGTGTGTATAATTTCTTAATAAATAATAGCCTACTATCGGAATCGAACCGATAACTTTCGGTTTACAAAACCGATACTCTACCGATTGAGTTAAGCAGGCAAAAAAACTTACTCTCAAAAAATTATAGATAAGTTTTTTTTTTTAGTCAATATTTTTAAAAATGATTTTATTGACATCTAAAATTATCTAGAATAAAAGATATTTAATAACTTTACTTTAATAGCGAAAAATAAAAAGATTTGATAAATTAATGTTATGCCACGATCTCAAAGGAATGACAATTTTATTGATAAAACCTTTACAGTAGTTGCTGATATTTTATTAAAAATATTACCTACATCTCAGCGTGAAAAAAGAGCATTTGCTTATTATCGAGATGGTATGTCAGCTCAATCTGAAGGTGAATATGCAGAAGCATTACAAAATTATTATGAAGCTATGCGTTTAGAGGTAGATGCTTATGATAGAAGTTATATTCTTTATAATATTGGATTAATTCATACAAGTAACGGAGAACATGCTAGAGCATTAGAATATTATTATCAAGCATTAGAAAGAAATCCTTCCTTACCAAGTGCTTTAAATAATATTGCTGTAATTTACCATTATCGTGGTGAACAAGCGATAGAAAAAGGTCAAGCAGAGATTTCTCAAATTCTTTTTGATAAAGCAGCAGATTACTGGAAAGAAGCTATTCGTTTAGCACCAACAAATTATATTGAAGCACAAAACTGGTTAAAAATGACTGGCCGTTTTTAATCATAAGATAGTAAATAAGTTGAATAAAACTTAATTATCCTCCTAATAAAAAATAGAAGATTGCTCGTTATAATATAGAAAATATATAATATAACGAGTAATCTTTATCTTTATCTTTATCTTTATCTTTATCTTTATCTTTATCTTTATCTTTATCTTTATCTTTATCTTTATCTTTATCTTTATCTTTATCTTTATCTTTATCTTTATCTTTATCTTTATCTTTATCTTTATCTTTATACCCCCAGGGGAATTCGAATCCCCGTTTCCTCCGTGAAAGAGAGATGTCCTAGGCCTCTAGACGATGGGGGCCTTAATGAAATTATTTAATAATATATTAAAACATATTTGAAAAAAAGTCAAAAAATAATAATTATTTTTTATCCAATTTCATGAGATACTTTAAATTTTATGTGTTTAGTTTATTTTTAGATATTAATTATAAAATAATAAAATTGCTTTGTCAATTTTATTATTTTATAATTAATATCTAAAAATAAACTATTTTTTTTATAAAAATTACCCGAACACGTACAATTGTATAAATGATGTACAATTGAAATAAAGGAGAGGTGGCTGAGTGGTCGAAAGCGACGGATTGCTAATCCGTTGTACGAAAATTTTCGTACCGAGGGTTCGAATCCCTCTTTCTCCGAAAAATATGTATTTTAATAACAAGATTATATATAATTTTTGATATTCATTATATACCGCCCTTATTTTTAGGGTTTGCTGATAGCAGATATATTTAAAGTTGAATATGGACGGAAATTTAGGCACACGTTCAATTGTATGTGTCTGATCCTATTAAAAATATTTGTAAATTTAGTTCAATAAAATAAAAAAATTAGAAAGAATGTCAAAACAATTACGTCAATCAACAAAAAAAACAAAAAGAAGACTATATAGAGGTGTAATTCATATTCAAACAAGCTATAATAATACTATAATTACTGTTACTAATATTAAAGGAGATGTTATGTGCTGGAGTTCTGCTGGATCTTCTGGATTAAAAGGAAAAAGAAAATCAACAGCATACGCAGCTAAATTAGCAGCAGCTAATGCAGCTAGAAAAGCAATAAGAGATTTTTCATTACGTGAAGCAAAAGTTTTAATAACGGGCCCTGGTCCTGCACGTGAAACCGCAATTCATGAAATTTACAAAGCTGGTATAAAACTGACGGTAATTCGAGAAAAAAGCACAGTTCCGCATAATGGATGTAGACCACCAAAAAGAAGACGTATTTAACTAAAATTGAACATGCACTACATTATGTACTTTAAATTCTATGTGTAAATGATAAATGTTTTCGAAAATAATTGAAATGCTAAATGCGAGCAAACTTTTTAATCATCTCATAAAAAAATATTAATAAATATAAACAATTATACACGTTAAATTCTATGTGTATTATAAGATACGTTCAATTGTATGGGTGTTTTGAAGTCAAAACACCCATACAATTGTATGCGTATCTAATGATGATTAAAACTTAAAAATTATTAATTATTTTATGAAAGTTCGAGCTTCTGTAAAAAAAATTTGTACAAATTGTCGCTTAATTCGACGAAGACGACAAATTTTAGTAATTTGTACAAATCCTAAACATAAACAAAGACAAGGTTAATTCAGTTTTTTAGAATGGAAAATTTAAATCTTTTAAATAATAATAAAACAAAATTAATCAAAAATTATTCATACAATTGTATTATTTTTAAAAATAATGCAATTGTATGAATAATTTTTGATTAATTTTGTTTTATTAAGTTAATCTTTAGTAAGAATATAAGAAAGTCTCATTTTGACTTAAAAGAAAACATAAAAAAAAATAATAAAAAAAGGACGTAAATATAAAAAAGTTAAAATATTTTAAATATAAATTGTTTTTGAGCTTTTTAAACATCAATATTCAATCTTGTTTTCTTAATATGTTTTTAAGAATTAGCAGCAAGAAAAAAAGGCATTTAACAAGATTCGGAATAATATAAGAATTGGATATAGATAAATAAATAAATTAGCCAACGAAATTTCATTTTACATTTGCATTTAGTATAGATCGAATCCCATATTTAGACTATCATGCCACTTAAATAAAAGTTGGAGAAATATATCCTATAAAAAATAGTTTAAAAGGAACGAGATGTCTTTTTAGATTGAGTTTTTTTTTGATTCATACAATTGGAGGTGTTATCTAAATAATTCAGTCTAAAATAAGGATAATTTGTATTGAAAAATTACCGTTATTTTATGATGTCAATATCAATGAAGTTTTTTTCTAGTTCAATACAATATGTTGAAAGCGAATCAAAATAGAGATGCATATAATTGAATGTGTGTTACAGACAAAGATGGAACGGTAGAAGCTGAATGAAATTTAAATTTCATGTGCAGTTTTGAAAGAAAGACTAATTGGTAATTAGCCGATTCTAACCAGTAACAAAAAAACCAGACTTAAGTGATCCTGTTCTAAAAATGAAATTAGCTAAAGGCATGGGACATAACTATTATGGTGAACCAGCTTGGCCTAATGATTTACTTTATATTTTCCCTGTTTGTATTTTAGGTACATTCGCATGTGTTATTGGATTAGCTGTATTAGATCCAGCAGCTATTGGTGAGCCAGCTAATCCTTTTGCAACTCCATTAGAAATTTTACCTGAATGGTATTTTTACCCTGTTTTTCAAATTTTACGTACTGTACCTAATAAATTACTTGGTGTATTACTTATGACAGCAGTTCCATTAGGTCTTTTAACAGTACCTTTTATTGAAAATATCAATAAATTTCAAAATCCATACCGACGTCCAATTGCTACAACATTCTTTTTATTAGGAACATTAGTAGCAACTTGGTTAGGAATTGGGGCGACTTTTCCAATTGATATTTCATTAACTTTTGGATTATTTTAATTATTTCATTCATAAAATTGTGCGTGTACTTACAATTTACTAAATTGACTTTGTTATAATATATACACATACAATTGTATGAATAGTATGCTCGATCATTCTATTTAATGATCCTTTGACAAACGAAATAAAGAAAAAGAAGCAAAAAAACGTGTAATTAAATCATTAATTTTTCAATATATATATATAATTTTTAAAAATATTTAGTATATGGGTGCGACTCGTTTAAATTAAAAATTACAAAAAAATATATATTTTCTTTGGATATTACCATATTATTTTTATTTGAAACATGATAATATCCAAAGAAAATATATGTAAGTTAGATTAATTGCACCTAAGAGGAATTGAACCCCTAACCCTCTGGTTCGAAGCCAGGAACTCTATCCAATTGAGCTATAGGTGCAAAAAACAATACACATACAATTGTATGTATCTATTTATAAATAAATTTGATAAATGTTTAGACCCTTTTATTGTTTATTTTTTTTTATTTTTATAAATTTTATGTAAACTTTGTGTTTTACATTTAGTAAACAATTTCTTTAGAATAATTTTTTTTTATAAATTATTCTAAAGAAATTGTTTAATACAATAAAATAATACAGAATTAAATAAGTTTAACTCCTTTTAAAAGACCTAAATATAAAACTAAAGTAAAAACAAGTGCACCTGTAATAAGTGCAAGATAACTAATAATTGTTAACATAAATGTTATGATTTTTTTTTTAACCTTATTAAATTAATTTAGAAAATTAAGATATAGTAACAGTAGTTAAAGGTTCATTAAAAATGTCATTTTTAATGAACCTTTAACTACTGTTACTATATCTTAATTTTCTATTATAAGGTTTTAATTTATTAATAAATTAAAAATATTAATAAGCTAATCCCATACTACGAGTACTTTCAGCATTTGTATAAACACGAACACTTAAAAAATCAGTAGGACATGCTGATTCACAACGTTTACAACCAACACATTCTTCTATTCGAGGAGCTGATGCCATTTGCCCGGCTTTACATCCATCCCATGGTACCATTTCAAGAACGTCTAGTGGACAAGCTCTAACACATTGAGTACAACCAATACAAGTATGGGAAGATAGATTGAATTTTTTTTTGTTATAAAAAAAAGGTAAATCCCCTTAAGAACTGAACGTGCTAATTACTAAGCATTCAGCTCAAACCAGTATAATTAATTATATTAATTATACTGGTTTGCTCAAATCAGCTTTCTAAAAGACTCGGAATTCACCAATGACTATCAAATTTTAATCAAAAATATAATACTTATTTGAAATATTTTTTATGATAATTATCAGATAGTCTTAGCTTTTTGAGCATCCCTTTTTTTAGAATTCATACAATTGTATGTGGATTTTCTAAAAAATTGATTTGTTCTACATGATCTTTTTATCAAATAGGAACCCTAGTATACTCCGATTCATATTAATATAAGCATAAAGAATTTTATGGAATCTCTATGTTTTGAAATATCTGTTGTTTTACCAAACAGTTAAAAATAACGAAGCCTTATCCTAAGTTTATAATTTTTTATTCCGTTCTAATATTCTGTTTCTAACAATATTTTTATTCTTTTCTTTTATTGATAAAGCTCTAAAATTTACAGAAAAATTATTCAATTTAAAATTAGAATGGTATTTTATCTGAAAAGTCTTTTATCAATTAAGAGAACACATTCAATGAATATTGAATTTTTTAAAAAAATATTATTTTTCTCTTATCATGTAGTTGGATACCTAAACTTAAAAATTCAAATTATTTACATATTCATTTTTTTTTAGTTTGGTTACAAAACTAACCTTGAACGTTATACATTCAGCCAGCTTCTCTATGAATTCTAAATAATTTACTAATAAGTCTATTTATATGAATTATTAAATAATTTATATAATATAGAATTTAAAATTTAAATACCTAACATTTTTTACAATGATTACTTAATCCTCATGTTCTTCGAATGGATCTCTCAAACGTTTTGATGGGGGACCAAAACCAATATAAATGGAATAAATGGTTATACTTAATAAAAAAAACCATAAAAAAAGCGTGAAAAAAAACGCTGGACTTTCCATAAAAAATTCTTTTTATTTATAAAAAATCAATCTAATCTTTTTATTTATAATCATTATTATAATAGAAAAATTTAGAGAGAAAACTTTATATTTGAATCCACGTACATTGTATGAATCCATTTGTATTTGTATGTGTTATTTGAATTTTATTCATAGTTTATTTTTTTTTTTTATAAAATCCTATTTTATAACCTGTTTTAAAATTATTTATTCAATTTTTTCAGAATAGCTTTCAATTTTTTGAAAGTACATAATAAAAAATCAATTAATTAAATTCGTAAATAATTTAATTATTTAGTAGTTTTTTGCTTTTATTAAAATATATTATCCTTTAATTGATTAAAAAATGTTTTAAAAATAAAAATAAGACACATGCAATGGTATGAATCTTACAAATAAAATTCAAATAATAAAATACAATGATTTTATTTGTAAAATTAGAGATAAAATAGTCGATCGAAAATTCGTGATGAATTTTAATTAATTAATGACACACATTAAATTGTATGTGTTAGTTCTTATTTGTAATTTTACTGCTTATTCTATTTAACATTAATTTTAATTATAATCTTAATTAATTTAGAAAAATTTATGTGTTAATTTTTCTATTGTACACGTTCATTGTATGTGTGTTTATAATTTAACAAAAAACAGGTCGCACACGAATCGCACCATAAATTTTAACAATATGTGACATAATAAATGTTTTATTTTGATATTTTAATATAAAAAAAGATTGATAATTTATTCTTTTTAGTCTAAAGTTATAAAAAGTTTATATATTGTTATAATTAAAAATGAAAAAAAAGATAAAATTAAAGTATTAATTAAATACCCATCCTAGGATGGGTATTTAATTAATATTTTAATTTTATTTAGCTAATGTTTCCCAACTCATTGTTACATCATCTAAAAGAATAGAACTATTATAAATTTCTAAAATGATTAATAAAAAAACTGCAAAAAGTCCAATAAAAACTCCCATTAATACTGTTGTTCCCCAACCAGGTAATACTTTACCAGATTCAGAATTTAATGGTTTTAATAATCGACCTAAATTCGTTTGAATTCCTGGTGGTAAATCAGTCCCTGAACTAGGAGATATCGATGATTTTACTTTCGATGTTGCCATATAATTTTTTTTTTATGTTTTTTTTACTTTATGTAACACATACAATTGTATGAATCAAAATATTTAAAATTCAAAATAAATAAAATAAACTATCAACTAAAACAATTTGATTTTTAATTTATTGTTCAAATCAAAAATTTTTGATTTGAACAATAAATTAAATTTTCTATTTTATTTTTTTACTATTTTTTATTGTACTGAACTTCATAATAAATTTAATAATCTTTGGATGAAGTTCAGTGCGATCTTGAATTTCAATTGAGTTTAGCGAACAATGCGAGGAGGTTCTCTAAAGAAAATAGCAAAGAAAATAATACCTAAAGTTCCAATTAATAAAAAAGTGTAAACTAAAGCTTCCATAAAATGTTATTATTGACTAATATTTTATTTATTTTAAAAAATTTGTATACATTATTATATTCAAATTTTTATTACTATTTTTATTATAAATTCTATATTAATAATATAGAATTTATAATAAAAATAGTAATAAAAATTTATTTGCTTGAAAAAAAACCAAGCCCAACTAGAATAAAAAAGCTTTCAGATAATAAATTAAAATAGTTAAAGTGATAAAAGCTTAAAATTTTTCTATATCCCAATACACGTTCATTGTATGTGTACCTCTACTTAGATAATTAAACAGCTCCACGGAAAGAACTAGGATCACCAACTTTTTGGAATTTACCGAATTCTACTTGATCAGTAATATCTTCATCAATACCAGCAAAACGATCACGAGCTAGAGTACGTGCACCATGCCAAATATGTCCAAAGAAAAACAGTAAAGCAAATGTAACATGACCAAATGTAAACCAACCACGAGGGCTACTACGGAAAACACCATCTGATTGTAAAGTTGCACGATCAAATTCAAAAATTTCTCCTAATTGAGCACGTCTTGCATATTTTTTGACAGTAGCTGGATCACTAAAAGTTACACCATCTAATTCACCACCATAAAAAGTAACAGATACCCCTACTTGTTCAATACTATATTTTGATTCTGCACGACGGAATGGAACGTCTGCTCGAACAATACCATCTTTATCTAGTAGTAATACAGGGAATGTTTCAAAGAAAGTAGGCATACGACGAACATAAAGTTCACGACCTTCTTGGTCTTTAAATACTGCATGACCTAACCAACCTACAGCAATACCATCACCACTATTCATAGCACCTGAACGGAATAAACCACCTTTAGCTGGATTATTTCCAATATAATCATAGAAGGATAATTTTTCAGGGATTTGTGACCAAGCTTCTGAAAGAGAACTTCCAGCAGCAATAGTTGATTGTACTCGTTTTTCAATTTCTTGTTGGAAGAATCCTTGATCCCATTGATAACGTGTAGGTCCAAATAATTCAATAGGTGTTGCCGCTGATCCATACCACATTGTTCCAGCAACTACAAAAGCTGCCCAGAAAACAGCAGCAATACTACTTGATAGTACGCTTTCAATACTACCCATAGATAAACCTAAATAAAGACGTAAAGAAGGACGAACACATAGATGAAATAAACCTGCTAAAATCCCTAGAACACCTGCAGCAATATGATGAGCAGCTATACCGCCTGGATTAAATGGATCAAAACCATCAGCACCCCAAGATGGTGCTACTGGTTGAACACTTCCAGTAATTCCATAAGGATCTGATACCCAAATACCAGGTCCGTATAAACCTGTAATATGAAACGCTCCAAAGCTAAAACAAAGAAGTCCAGCTAAGAAAAGGTGAATACCAAAAATTTTAGGTAAATCAAGAGCAGGTTTTTTTTCTCGCGGATCACGGAAAAGGTCTAAATCCCAGTAAATCCAATGCCAAATTGCAGCTAAAAATAATAAACCAGAAAGTATAATATGAGCAGCTGCTACTGTTTCATATGTCCATTGGAAACCGGTGTTTCCAATAGTTTCTCCACTAATTGTCCAACCACCCCAAGATTGAGTTACACCTAAACGAGTCATAAATGGAAGAACAAACGTTCCCTGACGCCACATTGGATTTAATACTGATGAAAGTAGAAGACCACCCCCATTTTTTCAATGGAAGACAGAAATCCCTTCCCGAACCGTACGTGCATCTATTAAATGCATACGGCTCTCACTCCAATTTTCTACTATATAATATTATCATAAATGGCTTACCTTAATTTACTGTTTAATATAAGTTAAAAAACTTGACTAAAAGGTAGGTTATCCTACGTGAAAATCCTTCATGTTAGTAAATTGTAGATTATTATATAGCTTTCCCTATATCAATGGACATTTAATAAATACTCTCGATTTATATTTCAATATATAGAGTTATTGGACTAGCTTCCCTCGCTACCAGAAGGTTATGGAGCTGCGAAGCCTCTTCTGACATAGGATTTCGTGAATTTACCTTCTGGCCAACCCGGTACGTTGGAGGTTAATTCCGTCTATTCCCTTAGTCAGCGTTGTGGTTTTAAAGTTATATACGTAATGTGCAACGACGTCCTCGTCCGATCTATTTTAGCCAGATGTATGGCATTCCTTGACCTTGCTAGTCTAGCTGATACCAGACCCTATATCTAGCTACAAAGGTATCTTGGCGCTTGTGTCCAAGAGCGCATCCTAAAACGCAGGTAAGATCTGAGGTTCAGGCAATTCGGCTTTACACCTTTACACATGTATCTCGCGGGGTATTTCAACTCCGCTTTACTGGCATGCTATGGTCCCCAGTCGATTTCCCGACTTAAGTAAGCCAGTTGATTTACAGGATATGACTAGAATCCTGACCAATATTGTTAAATTTGGCGACGTATCTAACCTATTCCACCCGCACGATCTGATGGATCAAATACAGCAAGTTCATATAAGGCCATCGCACCAGCCCATCCAGATACAAGAGAAGTGTGCATTAAATGAACAGCAATTAAACGCCCAGGGTCATTTAATACAACAGTATGTACACGATACCAAGGTAATCCCATAAATATGTTAAGTTTTATTTCTTTTTACTTTATAATTTATTGTATTCTAACAAAGGCACACATACAAACGTCTACCAATGATAAGCCAATTTTAAAACAATATCCATATAATGAATGTACGTGTATTGCTAATTATTGAGGTAATTTCATTGATACACGTACATTCATTATATGGATATTGTAATATTAAGTCTAGTTTATTTTTATAAACTTCATTTAAACTTTTAAATTCTTGAAATAAAAAATATTCAATTGAATTAAAAATCAAATAATGTATATTCAAATTTTTATTTTTATAAAAATTATTATATCCAAAATAAAAAAAATTTTCAAAAATCCTCCAATAATAAATAATTGCTTTTTTTTTATAAACTACAAAAAAGAAAAAACTGTTTCATTTTAATTATTATAATTTAAAGTTCTTTATATTTGTATCTCTCCAGATAGGATTTGAACCTATGACCAATCGGTTAACAGCCGACCGCTCTACCGCTGAGCTACTGAAGAATTTATAATAAATGATATTTTATTTTATTTATAGTTTGATGTCAACACATACAATTGAGACACGTGTCTCAATTGTATGTGTTGACATCAAACTATAAATAATCAAATATTTCAATTAAAAACTATAAAAAATCAAAGATTATAATTTTTAAATAAAATATAGATTTTTAATTCTAGAAAAACATTTTTTAATTTCTTGAATAATATTCAACAATAAGTCTTTCTAACACAGAAATTCCGACTGTTTTTCTTGACGGTAAATTAATAACAGTTCCTATTGGTATTATTAAATTTTTGTTATTTTTTTTAGCTATATTTGTTGGAATAATTGAAATTTGAATTCTTTTTAATTCCAAATGTGGAGGAATATCTAAAGGTGGTGTTAATTGTTTTTTCAAAATTTTAGTCAAAATTTGTTTCCATTTTTTTATTAAAGTCTCATCGGAACGAAGTTTAGCAAACAATCGATTATAAATAATTCGTTGTCGATAACTTGATTGTGTTTTGTTTGCAGTAGAAATCGGAAGTTGTGATAAAACTTCTTGAAGCAATGAATATAGTGAATTTGTATTTTTAAATAATTTTTTTGAAGTCTTTATTTTATTTAAATGTTTTTTTATTGTTTTATCAATTATTGATTTTTTATTTTTTGAAGAAGAATCAAGTTCTTGTAAAATGGATTGTTTCTTTCTTAATAAACGTTGAATATATTGAAGTTGAATAATTAAGTAAGATTTAATAATTTTTTGATAAATTTTTTCATATTGTAGATTACTTAATGATTGACCTTTTTGCAATGTTTTTAATCGATGTAAACGATTGATAGCTAACTGATTTGCAATTTTTAATTTATTATATTCAGTTTGACTTATATTTTCATTAATTTTTAAATTCGTTAAATAAGATAAATCAAATAAATGATCATAATTTATTTCAGCTGTTTCGATCGTAGAAAGCCAGTAAACTATTTGCTTTTTATAATTTAATAATGATTCTATAGATATTTTTAATAATTTTAAATCTTTTTTTGTTTGAACGTTTAAATTATTTACTTTTTTAGAAAGAATTTCTTTTGATGATTGAGTGATAATATCATTTGTTTGATTTTCGTTTGTTTTTAAATAATCATGATCAATAATTTGTTTTTCAATTGTACTATAAGTATTATTTGAAATTATTGCTTGTTTACGTAATTCTTTTAAAATATTTTTTGTCCAAATATTTGGTAATGATGTTAATAGTTTTGAAGTTTGTTGGTTTTGTCTTCTCTTATATTCTGATTTAATAAATTTATTGGAAATTGTCCATTGGAAATTATAACGATTAGTGCTAAATAATTTAGCAATTTGAACTTTTTTTCTAATCGTTTTTTCAATTTTTTGTAAAAGTTCATTATATTGTAAAGTCGTTAATAAATTTTGTTGATAAAATTCTTTGATAGCAACTAGTGCCCATCTACCCTGATTTAAAGAAATTATTTTTTTAAATTTATTATTTAAATATTCTTGTTGCTCTTTTTTATTTGTAGAAGATTGGGTAGCAACCTTTGTTTCATATAGATATTCAATATATTGTTTAAATTTTTGAACTATTTTTTGTTCTCGTACTTTTTGAACTATTTTTTGTTGTATTTTTAACAATATTTGATTATATTGAACATCTGTTAGAATTTCTTGTTTTTTTAATATAATTAAACGACTAATAAATTGTTCATATTTTAATATTTGTTGAATTTGTGTTTGAATCAAATTATATTGATTATTACTAATTAAATTAAGAAGTTTTAAATAATTAAATTTATCAAGAACTAATATGATTTTTGGATAAATTGCTTTAAATTCATAACCATTATTTAAAGAATTTCCTTTTAATTTCAAAAGAACATTTTGTAATTTAGCGATGAATTTTTTTCTATAAAAAATATTTTTTATTTTTCCATAGAGTTTTGGTGATATTAAATTAACTTTTATTAAATATTTTAAACTATCTAAATCAGGATAAATTAATATTTGAGATAAAAGTGTTTTTAAAACGACATTTTTAATTTGTTTGTATATTTTTTTAGAAGACATTAAAGATTGGTTTTTAAAAACATTTAATTTATTTGAAATAAAACTTATTTCTTTTCTTAGATATTTTTGTAATTCTTCCATTGCTTCTGATTTTTTCAATAAATTTACTTCAAATTTTAAATATTTACTTATTAACACAGAATTTGAATAATTAGAAATTATTAAAATATTTTCTAATTGATTCAACAACCCTTGTATTTGTTTATTTGTTTTAAATTTTGTATTTTTTACAGAAAGTAAACCATAATATTTTAGTTTTTGAATTCTTACTAAATTTAAAATTAGGTCATTTTTCTTTTGAGTATTTAATAATATTTTATATTTATAAGATTTTTGGAGGGATTTTGAAATATTATTAATTTTTAAATTTAATAATGTAAAATCAGGATTAATAGATAATAATTTTAAATTAGGCAACTCTTTTTGATCACCATAGTAATGAGATGTCAAATTTTGATAGATTTTAAAAGCATATTTCTTCGAATAAAAATTATTAAGTCTTGATAACTGAAGACTTACCTGTAATTTTTTAAAAGAATTGTCGAATGTTTCATACAATTGAACGTGTGCTAACGATTCTGCAGAATTAAGAGCACATAAACACATATAATTGTATGAATTATTGAGACGTTCGACTGGAGTATAATGATTTTCTATTAATAGTAATCTTGTATTAGACATTTTTACTAAAATAGAACAATTTTGATTAAAATTATCATAAATAACATTTTTTATTTTAAATAAAAAGTTTTTTATTAAAACAAATTTAAATGTTTGTAATAGATTTTTTTGATGTTTTGTTTTTCTATTTTGAATAAGTGAAACTGCTTTTTTTTTGTTTTGATTATATGATTTTCCTATATTTTGATTAGTTAATGTTCCATAGAATTTACGTGTTTGAGATATTATTTTAGTTTTTGTTTTATTTTTTAAATCTTTTAAATACTTTGTATTTTTGTCAATTTGTTTTAAAATATTTAAAATTTGAGTGAATTGTAATTCTTTTTTAAAATAGTTTGAAAGTAAATAATTACAGTCAGAATTTTCTTTATCTGAAAATTCACCTTTGGAGATATTTAAAACAAAATACATTAATTTTTGTAATTTTTGTAAACAAATTTCTTGTAATAAATCTATTTTTTTTATAGAAGTATTAACATTTATTTTTTTCATATTATTGTAATTAAATTTAGACACGTTCAATTGGATGTGTTTCTTTTTATCTGAAAAAAAAGACACGTTCAATTGGATGTTAATTAATTTTTGTATTTTAAATTGTAAATTTTTAATAAGATTTTGTGTTATAGTTTCATATTTACGATAATTTATAAAACCGTATTTTAAACGTTCTTGTAGTTTAATAGAACGTTTTGAGAAATTCTTCATAGTATTAAGAATATGAGGTAATTTATTTACAATTTGATCTTTTTGTTGATTCGTTAAAATACCATTTTCTATTAATTTATCAAATTTTGATATATAAATAATATATTGAAATTCATTTTGAAATTTTTGGTTTAATTGAACTCTTATTTTATTGATAAATTCTTGATTTTTATTTTGTTTAAGTTCATAACGCTCTTTCAGAATAATAAAATTTGTTAAAAATTTAAAGAATTGTACTTTAGAATAAAAAATGTAACTTGAATGGATAAATTGATATTCAATTAATTGTTCTAATTTTGATAAATTTATTTCATTTGATAAATTAAAAATTAATTTTTTTGTTAACGGTTGTTCTTTTAATTTATTTAATAGTTTTTGATATTTTGGAATAGTTAACAAATTTTGCTGTTTCAAAATACTTAGTTTTGATAATAATTTAGTCAATAAATCATTCTTTAAATAAGGTTTTTCTTTAAAATCTTGTTGGATTTCATCATTTAATAAATATTGTTTATTTATTTTTTTAAAATATTTCAAATGATAATAAATAAATAGATTTATTAATTTTATTGTTCGATTAACAAATTTTGTCGTTTTGTAATAAGTTGCATCCATACTCTTATTTAGATCATTTATTTGAAGAATTTCATTGGTCATTTTCGCAATAAGTGTTTGGAATTGTATTTTTTTCGAAAGATCAAAAATTTTTAAATCTGTTAATATTTGTAATTTATTATTAAAATACAAAGTGAATTTTTCAATAATTTCAGTTATTCGTTGATTTGATTGGTTTTGATTATATTGTTGAAAATATAATTTTTTATTTATTTTATTTTGTACGTTGATATTAATTGGATAATGAACTTTATTGTTTAATTTTATATAATTAATAGATAGATTTAATCTTATTAATAAATTTATAAAAGATTGAATTCGTTTTTGTCTATAAATATTATTAACTTTTAAAAATAATGCTGATTCTAAACTTAATGCATTATTTGTTAATTGATTTGTATTTTGTTTTAATTTTAAAAGAATAGAAATTAGTAATTTCGAATTTGGTTTTGTTATTAATTGTTGTTTTTGTAAGCAATTTATTCCTTTTTTCAACTTCATAATCGAAATATTATCAACCCATTTTAAAATATTCATTGATAATTTCATAATCACATTAGAAGAAAATTTTTGGTAATATTTTTTATGTTTAATACTATTAAATTTGAAAATATTATTATAGATATTTTTATAATTTTGTTTATTTTTATGGAATGATGAATCATTTGATTTATACAATGTATGTGGATCAAATATATTAATCTTTCTCAATCGATTGAAATAACGATTATTTTTAATGGATTGATTTAAAAATAATTTTTCTTTATTTATTAATAAATAAAGAAGTTGATAATATTTTTGATCCATTTGAATAAAACTAAATTTGAAAAATTCATAATCACTATGTCGACCATTATTAACATTATTTTTAATTTTCTTTATAAAATTAGTAATATTATTTTTTCCTAATTTCAAATAATTATTATATCCAAGTAAAACTTTATTTTTGTTTAAAATAAGTTGTTTAATAATAAATTGTTTTGTTTGATTACGTAAAATGTCATATTCATTTTTTGTGATATTGTTATCTTGATATAATGCACGAATTTTATTAAAAATAACAATATAGTTTGACCAACTAGTAGTCATTTGAATGATTTTTTGTTTAATTATTTTTTTATTCAGTTGAGTTGGATAAAAACTGATGTGTGTTTCATCTAACTTTTTAAAAATTTGCATTTCTTTTATATTAAATAATTGAGAAATATAATTTGTCAAGTATTTTCCATTATTATCCATATTAAAAATAGGAATCATTTTAATAAAATGATTTTCATATTTTTTCAAAATAGATAAAAATGCTGTTTTTTGTTTGATTTGTTGTTTAATTATTTGTTGTTTAATTTTGCTCAAAATTGTTTGAAAACTAAATGAAGGTAAATTCTTATTTGAATTTTCAAAATAATTAAGTTTTGTTAAATAAATAGTTTTTTTAGTATTAATAAAGTGATCATTTATTATTTTTTTCTTTAAATTCTTCGATATTGTTTTCGTTACTAAAAGATTTTTTTCAAAAGTAATTAATTTTGAAAGAATATTTACTTTATTTTCTGTTAAATTTATAATTTCATTTTTGTTAAAATTTATAATTAAACAAAAATTTGAAATTTCTTGTAATTTTTTGATATAGTTCAATTGTTGACCAAATAACTTTTCAAAGGTTTTTTCATTAAAGATAAAATTCTTTATTTTATTTAATAAAAATTGATAGTTATATTGATTAAATAATTCTTTATTTTTTATTAGTTTTGATAAAATATTTGTATATTTTTTATAATTTTCTTGGCTTAAATAATAATCAATCTGAACTAACATTTGTTGGTTTTGATCATTAGAAATGAAATTAAGGTTTTTCAATTTATTTAAAAAATTTATTAATATAAATCTTTTAAAATAAAACTGAATTTTTCTATGATTTAATTTTTGTAAAATTTGTTTTTTTAATAAATTTTCTTTAATTATATTTTCAGTTTCTTTAAATAAATAAAGTTTAGAATAATCCGATAAATATGTAAATATTTTTGTTTTTTTCAAAAAATTAATAAATATTTGCAATTCAAATCTCAATTTAAACAGTTGTTTTTTTAGTAAATTTTGTCTGTTATTAAAAGAATTTTGATAAATTGAAAAATTCTTTATAAATCTTTGGTTATTTAAATAATTATTGAAATTTTTAAAAATCTCAATTTTACATGGCATATTTGAATTCAATATTTTTTTATTACAAATTAATAATTGATAAAAATGTAATTCTGTTTTAATATTATTTAATTCTAAAATTTTACAAAATTGATTGATTCTAGTAATATTATTAAATGATAATTTTTCAAATTTTTGTAGATTGATTTGATTTGTTATCTTTGTTTGAAAATGTTTTAAAATTTTAAATTCTTGATCTTTATAATACTCAATAATCGAATTTGATTGAATATTAAAACTAGAATATAATTTCTGATTTTTCAATAATAAAATAAGAGATTTTTGTAATAAAATTAAAAGACTCATAGATTCTTTAATATCATTAATAAAGTTTTGAAAAAATTTATTATTAATTAATGTTTTTTCTTTCCACTCAGAGATTAAAGAAAATGTTTTAGAAAAAAATAAAAAAGTCTTTGTTGAAAAAATATTATTTTTATTAAAAAAATCTCTTTGTTGACCTAATATCATTTCACAAAATTGTTGTAAAAATTGTTTTTTGAAAGAAGTACCTTGTTTAGAAAAATCAACTTGTTTAAAATGAATTTTTGAAAATAAATAGACAGCTTTCCAAAAATAATTAATATTTAAATTTTTTTGAATGACTGTTTGAGATAGTAAATTTTTTAAAATTTTTTGTTTTAAATTTTTTTTATTTACATTTGCCGATGATTTTAGAATTTGGAATTTACTTTTCGCACCATTAATTTCAAATTTGTCTTTTCGAAGACACCAAGAAACAAAAGATAGTTTTTTTTCTATAAATAAATTGTATGTCTTTAATTTATAAAGGTAATATTTTCTCAATTTGAGAGAATTTTCCGATCCAATTTGATCAAGTAATAGGGAATTGTAGTTCTTTTTTGAGAAAATCAAATCGGTATTGATAATATCATCCTCTCTTTTTGAATTGTTTAAATTGATTTTATTTAATTTTGAGGATTCATACAATTGTATGTGTTTAAAAGAATTATCAATTGAAATGAAATTTTTTGTTTCAATCTGTTGTTTTTGTTGTAAATTAGCCAAATTATTTATATTTGTTGGGTTTTGTTCAACCGGTTTTAAAATCATTTTTACATAAAAAATATGATTAATTCCAATAAAACGTCTATTTTTACGGGAATATAAATATTTCTCTCTAAATAAAATTGGATTTGTATCTCGAGTTTTGTTTAATAAAAATGGACTTAATTGACGTTTTCTATTCAAAAAAGACTTAGCATTTTTTCCATAACTTGCTGCTTCAATTCGAACTAAAATATTATCAGAAGAATTTTGTCTAAAATTTTGATTATTTTTATTCAACTTATTTCTCAAAATATTAGCGCCACCCATTAGAAGAATAGCAGCGGATGATTTATTAAAATTTTTGGTTCCTTTTATATCGTTATTTTGTTGAATTTTTTTTCTTCCAAAATATTGAATCGCGTCTATGGAATTAATGAGTTTTGAATATCTCATTTTTATATTAAATGGTTTTGTTGGGTAACCATAAAATTTATTTTCTTTTTTCAAATAAATACAAATATTTATAGATTTACCTAAATAATTTTTAATATTACCGAATAATGGTTGAACTATTACTAAGTTTCGTCCTAAAAAACCAATACCTTGTCCTTCTAAAGCACCAGCTCTTTGTATTCGTAATGATATTATTGTATTCGGTTTGCAATTTTTCTGATTATTTATATCTTTATTATTATTAAATAGTTTCGGATTATTTAATAAACCTTTTTTTCCAAATTTTAAAATTTTTAAAAGGTTTTTAAAACGAGATTTTTCCAAATCTAAATCTGTTAAAAAGTTATTTAATAATTGAATTGATCTGGTTTTGGGAGCTGGGGTTATAATATCTTTAGGCTTACAAGAATAACTAGGAATACTAACTTTTTTATTATTAACATAAATATGTCCATGAGTGATAAGTTGACGAGCGGCACGGATTGTTGGTGCCATATGAAGACGAAAAACAGTATTATCTAATCGCATTTCTAAAAGTCTTAAAAGTACACGACCTGTAGAACCTTTTATTTTACGTGCTTGGCGAACATAATTTACTAGTTGTTTTTCTGTTATACCATAATGATAACGAATACGTTGTTTTAATTTTAATCTAATTAAAAAATCATATTCATTTGATTCATAAGGCTTTTTTTTAAAAGATTTTGAACGACCGTGTTGACCAGGAGGTAATACTTTTCGAATGCCTCGACGAGCATCTGGATTTAACAGTCTTGTAGATGGTTTTTTACGAGTTAAACCTACTAAATAACCTAATCGACGTACAATTCTTAAACGTGGTCCTAAATATCGTGACATAACATATAAAATTTAAATTTTTTTTTCAAATAGAAAAAAAACTAATACGACCAAATAACCTTCCATTATTATTTATTATTATTTTTTTTTTATTGTAAAATTGATTCCCTTTTGTTTTCTTTTATTTAAATTATTAATATACCAAAGTAGTGCTAAAATAGCCAAAGTCCAAAAAGACTGATTTTTTGGTAATTTTGACGTTTTTTTATTTTTTTCATAGTTTTGACATAAATTGATATTTATTTTTTTTAGATAGGGGAGTATGTTACTTAAATTTATTTAATCTTTTGTCAAAAGATTAAATAAATTTAAGTAGTCATTGTAATTCTTGAGTTTTTTTACCAAACAGAACATAATAATTCACCGCCTATTCTGCGAAAACGTGCTTCGCGATCTGTCATAATACCTTTTGAAGTTGATAGTATAACAATTCCAGCACCTCCTAAAATACGCGGTAGTTCTTTATTATTAGCATAAATACGTAAACCAGGCTTACTTATTCTACGAAGATTTGTTATACAAGATGTTTTTTGTCTACCTTGTTTACCTTGCAATAATTTTATTTGATTTTTTAAAGCAGACTGTGCTTTTTTATCTTTTATAGTTGTTAATTTATAATATTGAGTTTTATATTTTGTATAATATTTCAAAAAAATTTGAATTTCTTTCAAATTAGATTCTTGTGAAACATCAGTATTTTGAGTTATCTTTTTCAGATTTTTTTTTGAAACAATTTCATAAGAATTAATTAACCCTTCTTTTTCTAAAATTTCAACAATTTGAATCGTCATTCGTGTGTATGTAATTAAAACAGTACGTTTTTTTACTAAACAAGCATTTCGTATACGAGTAAGCATGTCACTAATTGTATCATTAACCATAAATTTTTCAATATGAATATTTTGTTTAAATTTTTTATTATTCGTTGATGAGGTATAATAATAAAATCAAAAAAGGTAATTTCAAATTTATGCTTTTGAAACTTTTATTGATTTTTCATAAAAAAATATAATAAACTAAATTTTATTTTTTAATTCTTGAATGGTAATCCAAATTCTTTTAGCAAAATTAATCCTTCTTCAATTTTTGTTGAAGTTGTGACAATGGAGATATCCATTCCACAAATTTGATCTATTTTATCATATTCCATTTCCGGAAACATTAATTGTTCTTCTAAACCAAGACTATAACTTCCAAATTTATCAAAACTTTTAGGATTAATTCCTTGAAAATCTCTAATTCGCGGAAGAGCTAAATTTATCATTCTATCTAGAAAACCGTACATACGTTCACCGCGAAGAGTAACGGTCACACCAACTGGAACATTTTTACGTAATTTAAAAGTTGCTATTGCTTTTTTTGAACGAGTTATTACACCTTTTTGCCCAGCAATTAAATTAAGTTCTTTAAAAGAAGATTCAAGTATTTTATTGCTTTGCGATGCTTCTCCAATGCCTCGATTTATTACAATTTTTTTTATACGAGGAACTTGGTGAATATTTTTATATTTAAATTTTTCCATTAATTTTGGAACAATTGTTTCCATATATAATTGTTTTAAACGCTGTTTCATTCCATGTGATTAAATAATTTATAATTCATTTAAAGCATTACACACATACAATTGAACGTGTATTGGGATATAGAATTACTTTAGACATATACAATTGAACATGCGTACAATTGTATAAATCATTTAAAATCTATAGATTATTCTACCTTTACTTAAATCATAAGGACTCAATTCAACTGTAACTTTATCTCCAACAGAAACGCGAATTCTATTTTTTCTAATTTTCCCAGCTAAATGGGCAATCACATAAACACCATTTTCAAGTTTAACTCGAAATTTATCATTTGATAAATTTTGGATTATTTCTCCTTTAACTGGAATAAGATTTATTTTTTTACTCATAAATTTAATCATTGAGTTGAATTTGAAAGTATCAAATTTTAATGAAATAAAATACGATGGATACACATAAAACTGAACGTGTATTAAAGGTCTATAAATAACACATACAACTGAATATATCTATTTTTATTTTTTGCCTAATTCAATATATTTTTAATTGTTAATGTAAAAAGGAATGACTTGAACACATATAATTGAATGTATACTTACTAATTGATTAATAAAACAATAAAATCAAAAATTTTTGATTTTATTGTTTTATTAAAATTTTAATAAATTTGTTATAGTGGACCTGAAATTCCTTGTTTTCTAATCATTAAAAAATGCATTAACATAAAAACAGCTGTTAATAAAGGAAGAACAAATGTATGTAAACTATAAAAACGCGTTAAAGTCCCCTGACCTACCGCAGAACCTCCACGTAATAATTCAACAACTGTTGGTCCAATAACTGGAATACAATCTGGTACACCAGTTACAATTTTCACCGCCCAATAACCAATTTGGTCATATGGTAATGAATATCCTGTTACACCAAAAGAAACAGTACATACAGCCATTAATACACCAGTTACCCATGTTAATTCTCTAGGTTTTTTAAATCCTCCTGTTAAGTAAACACGACAAACATGAAGGATCATCATAAGTACCATCATACTAGCAGACCAACGGTGAATAGAACGAATTAACCAACCGAAATTAACATCTGTCATAATATATTGAACTGAGGCAAAAGCTTCAGCTACTGTAGGACGATAGTAAAATGTCATAGCAAATCCAGTTGCTACTTGAACTAAAAAGCATGTAAATGTAATTCCACCAAGACAATAAAAAATATTTACATGAGGAGGAACATATTTACTTGAAATATCATCTGCAATTGCTTGAATTTCTAAACGTTCTTCAAACCAATCGTATATTTTACTCATATTATAAATTTAATTTTAATACTATCTAATATCGCTATTAATTTAAAGTTTAGATTTTAGTTTCAAAGTTTTTTATAAAAAATTGATTATTCATTACACGTTTAATTGTATGTGTATTAATGAAAAAATACAATTAAACGTGTATGAATTTAATAATACTAGTTTTAACATTAATAACATCAAAGAAACATAGACAATTGAACGTGTTGACTTATCTCTAGAAAATATTGTAAACAAAATAAAAGAATTCGTCAAATATAAAAACATTGAAACAAAGTTAAACAAATTCAAACAAAATTATCGAACACAAAAATTGTATGTGCTGTCCAAATTGCAATCAAATTCATATAATGTACTTGTTTTTTTTTATCAAAATATTTAGCGGGTAACGCGATTCGAACGCGCGACATCCTCCTTGGCAAGGAGATATTCTACCCCTGAACTATACCCGCTTTTTATATTAAATAATTTTTATTAAAAATATTAATATGAAAAATCAAAATTGTCAACAAGTCGAGTTGGATGTGTTGATAAAACATCTAATGAAATTGTATAAGAATAAAATTTATGTTAAATTTTATTCTTATACAATTTTTTAAATTTATGTTAAATTTTATTAATAATAAACTCTTACTTAACCAAATTTACCTGATGTTGAAGCAATTAAAAACGCCGCATAAGTAAAAACATAACCTACAGAGAAATGTACAAGACCTACTAATCGTGCTTGTACAATCGAAAGAGCAACTGGTTTATCTTTCCAATAAACCAAATTGGCTAACGGAGTTTTTTCATGAGACCAAACTAATGTTTCAATTAATTCTTGCCAATAACCACGCCAAGAAATTAAAAACATAAATCCTGTCGCATAAACTAAATGACCAAATAAAAACATCCAAGCCCATACTGATAAACTATTCATTCCAAATGGGTTATATCCATTAATTAATTGAGAAGAATTTAACCACAAATAGTCACGTAGCCAACCCATTAAATAGGTAGATGATTCGTCAAATTGTGCTACATTTCCTTGCCATAAAGAAAGGTGTTTCCAATGCCAATAGAAAGTTACCCAACCAATTGTATTTAAACTCCAGAAAATACTTAAATAAAAAGCATCATAAGCTGAAATATCACAAGTACCTCCACGACCAGGACCATCACAAGGGAAACTGTATCCAAAATCTTTCTTATCTGGCATTAATTTCGATCCACGTGCATCTAAAGCACCTTTTACTAAAATTAATGTAGTAGTATGTAATCCTAATGCAATAGCGTGGTGAACTAAGAAATCACCAGGTCCAATATTTAAAAATAGTGAATTATTATTATTATTAATCGCTTCAAGCCAACCAGGTAACCAAAGAGTTTTACCTGCTGAAAAAGCAATACTTTGTGAAGAAGATAATAATAAATCAAAACCATATAAAGCTTTACCGTGAGCAGCTTGAATCCATTGGGCAAACACAGGTTCAATTAAAATTTGTTTTTCAGGCGTACCAAAAGCTTGCACAACATCATTATGAACATAAAGTCCTAATGTATGGAATCCTAAAAATAACGAAACCCAACTTAAATGTGAAATAATTGCTTCTTTATGATCTAACATACGAGCTAATACATTTCCTTTATTTTGTTCAGGATCATAATCACGAATAAAGAAAATAGCACCATGTGCAAATGCACCACATATAATAAAACTAGCAATATATTGATGATGTGTATATAACGCTGCTTGAGTTGTAAAATCATTAGCTAAAAAAGCATAAGGTGGTAATGAATACATGTGTTGTGCAACTAGTGAAGTAATTGTTCCTACTGATGCTAATGCTAATCCTAATTGGAAATGTAATGAATTATTTATTGTATTAAATAATCCACGATGTCCTTCCCCAAGTCCACCACCTGGCGGTATATGTGTATCTAAAATATCCGAAAAACGGTGTCCAATTCCAAAATTTGTACGATACATATGACCAGCCAAAACAAAAAGAATAGCAATAGCTAAATGGTGGTGTGCCATATCAGTTAACCATAAACTTTGAGTTTGTGGGTGAAAACCTCCAATAAATGTTAAAATAGCCTCACCACTACCTGTTGAAGTTCCAAAAAGATGACTTGATGTATCTGGATTTTGAGCATAAGCTGCCCAATTCCCAGTCCAAAAAGGTGTTAAACCTTGTGGATGTGGGAGTTGAGTTAAAAAATTATCCCATCCAACATGTTGACCACGTGATTCAGGAATTGCTACATGTACTAAATGCCCAGTCCAAGCAAAAGAGCTTACTCCAAATAATCCAGATAAATGATGATTAAGTCGAGATTCAGCATCTTTAAACCATGATAATGAAGGGCGGAAATTTTGTTGTAAATGAAGCCAACCAGCAAATAAGAATAAACCAGCTAAAATCGATAAGAACAATGAACCATTGTATAATTCTTGATTTGTTCTAATACCAATTGTATACCACCATTGATAAACTCCTGATGTTGCTATATTCACAGGGCCTGTAGCACCACCACGAGTATAAGCTTCTACTGCAGATTGACCAAAATGTGGATCCCAAATTGCATGAGCAATTGGTCTAACATGTAAAGGGTCTTGAACCCATTGTTCAAAATTACCTTGCCAAGCTACATGAAATAAATTACCAGAAGTCCATAAAAAAATAATTGCTAATTGCCCAAAATGAGATGCAAATATTTTTTGATATAATAGTTCTTCTGTCATACCGTCATGACTTTCAAAGTCATGGGCAGTAGCAATTCCAAACCAAATACGACGTGTTGTAGGATCTTGTGCGAGACCTTGACTAAATTGTGGGAACAATTTTGTTGCCATAGAGTAAAAAATACCTCCTATTTTTTTTTGTTTTACAGCAAAATCGTATTGTGCTTTTTCTTATATTCATACAATTGTGTATGTCAATCGTTTATTATTTTATACACATTCAAATTGTATGAATTTATTATGAAGAGATAAAAATACAAGTACTAATGCACTTGCTACACATGTTAAATTATATGTGTTTTATTTGATTATATAATTTCTATTTTATTTATATTTTTTCTTTAGTCAAATTGTGTACACGTATAATTGTACAAGTACCATTGCATTATTGTAAAACAATACTAAGAATTTTTTTAGAGTCACATATACAATTTAACGTGTATATTGATTATTTAGGCGAACGACGGGGTTCGAACCCGCGAATAATGGAGTCACAGTCCACTGCCTTACCACTTGGCTACATCCGCCATCTATTATATTGATTAATATATAAATTTTAACTAGTTTTATTATTATATTAAAATTTTCAATTTTAATTAAGATTTATAGTTTTTAATTTTATTACATTTTGAATTCATACAATGTACGATTGTTCCAAGAACAATAATACAATTGAACGTGTTACTAATAAAATATTAAAGAGTTTCTTCTAAGTTTGTAAGTTTATTAAATTAATTTGCATAAAAAATAAAGATAAATTAAAATTAAGGTATCAAATACATTTCATACTATAGACACGTTCAATTGTATGTGTAGATTGATAACAAATAAAAACTTTTAATGTTTATTAATTAATGTAATAAAATACAAACAACGCCTTTAGTTCAGTTGGTAGAACGTAGGTTTCCAAAACCTGATGTCGTGGGTTCAAGTCCTACAGGGCGTGTAATCTATTTTGAATAAAATTTGTATGGATTTTTTGTACTCATACAAATTTTATTCAAAATAAAGTGTTTAGCTTGTTTCAAATAAATCTTCTATATGACCTAAATAACCTGTTCCTGCTGGAATAATATTTCCAACAATTATATTTTCTTTAAGTCCTTTTAAAAAATCACGTTTTTTAAAAAAAGCCGACTGACTTAAAATTCTTGTTGTATATTGAAAACTAGCCGCAGATAAAAAACTATCAGTTTGTAAGGAAGCTTTACTTATTCCTAATATTAAAGGTTTATATTTCACATGTTTGATTTTAGATAATTTAGAATTCCATAATTCAACAACATCCAAATCAAAATGCTCACCTATTAAAAAACCGGATTGACCAGAATCTATAATTTCAACTTTTTTAGTCATTTGTTTAACTATAACTTCTAAATGTTTATCAGAAATATTAACACCTTGCGATCGGTAAATTCTTTGAATTGAATTAACTATTATCATTTGAACAAGTTCTATACTTCTACGAACAGCTAATTTTAAAGTTAATTTATTTTTATATGTTTGGAAAATAATCTCTAAAATATTGGTTAAATTATCATATTCGAGTTTCCCAGCAAAAGTTAATCTAGCCTCAAATAATTGCTCAATTTTTGGAATTCCTTGAACAATATCACCTGTTTTTAGTTGTTGATAAGGTAAACTCAGAACTGGTTTATTTTGTTCGATAAAATCACTATTATATGAATGGAATATACAATGTGGGGAGAAAAAAATGGGTTGCCCTTTCCGTAATGTTAATTTATGTTGATTTAAATGAATTATTTGACCAGAATGATTCACTACACAGACAATTGAACGTTTATAATTTTTTTGTATTTTTGTTGTTTTTTTATTTTTTATAATACTCACACAATTGAACGTGTTGTTATTAATGTTAGAATTTCTAAAAAAGGTATTTAATAAATCACCTTGGAATAGAAATAATCCTAACTTTATTTTTATTGATTGATTACTAAATTGACAATTATTATGGATTTTTTGAAGAATTTTGAAAATTAAAAAAATTTGTTTTGATGATTTTATTTGAAAAGTTTTTAAACCACGTATATGTTTTTGATTTTTAAAAACATTGAATTTTTTTAAAAATGCTAATTCATTATTTAAATATATTTCGTTTTTAAATTTTAAACATATTTGATCTGATTTTGTTAAGAAAATAGAACGATCATATTTTTGGAGAAATTCGTTAAATTCAAATTTGTTTTTATCTCCTGATTTCAGAGGATAGTGAAAAGGCGGATGATTTTTTTTATTTTTTAATGAATATAAAATCTCACCTTCCATATTACTAAAAATTTCTGTTAGCGCTATTGGATTATTAGTAACTGATGAATTTTCTAGTGATAGTAATAAGAATGTTTTTGTAGGAGCTAAAAATATATTTTTTTGATATCCTAAATTTATTTTTTTAGTTGTCGACCAATTAATACATGGTTGACGTAATAGCATCTCGATGCTATTAAAAATATTAATAAAATTTATTGAATCTTCATACAATAGTACGTGTCGTGATTTTTTCACTTTGATTATATTTAAATTGAGTAGTTTATTTTTTAATATTAAATAATTGAAAAATTCCATTGATTTTTTTCTTTTATCCAATTTTAAATTTGATAAATTATAATTTGGATAATAATTCCAAAAAATATGAGATGATTGAAAAGAAAAATCAAATGTTATAGGAATAGAAAAACCTAAGAAATGTCGAAAAGTATTTAAAGATTTTTGAGATTTAAATATCTTATAATTTTTATTTATAAGATTAAAGCTATTGCTCTTTGTTAGTATTTGATTTATTTCGGAGTACTGTTGAATATGGTTAGATGGGAAATTACGATAATTGATATAATTGTAAGTATATGTGCGCATTTTTCTATTAATATCATAACTTATTTTAATATTATTTTCTTTATTGAATGTTTTCGAAATTTTATTAAAAGGAATACCTAAATATTGTTCAAAAGTTGTTTCTAAATTAGGAAATTTGAAAATTAACTTCTGTGATATTTTTTGTTTATTTAAAAAAATTGAATTATATTGGGATTTCCAAATTAAACCATTATTATTCCTCAAACTTTTAGATTTATATTGTTTTTCAGACATTTTAAATAATTTTTTTTTCGATAAACATAATAAATTTGTATCTGAGATGTATGATAAATTTTGATAATTATTTATAATGAATTCTTGTCCTTCTACAAAAAGAAAAATATTGTCAATCTTATTTGTTGTTTTTTTTAAACAAAAAAACATATTTGATTTTTTCATTTTTAAAAACCTTGATTTTTTATTTATAAGCCAGCCATTTTTTTTAATTTTTTTTGAATTAGATGTTTTGATATTTTTAAAATTTTCATTATATCTAATAAAATTAGAGAAGGAATGAAAAAAAGGTAAAAAAAGTAAGGGATTCATGCAATTGTACGTGTCTTTGAAAAATTTTTTTACCAATTCTATCATTTTCAAAAATGTAAAATTGAACCAAATTAAATTTCTTTCACAGAATCTATAAGAAACGGGTATTGATTTGAAATAATTAATATAATTCTGATTATATAATTTTAAATTTTTTTTTAACAATTGAGTTATTGAATGCAAAGAATAGTTCGACAAGAAATCCGAATCCACGTTTATCGTGTGTGTTTTTTTTATTGGTTTACAAATCCAACCAGGTTGACTCGTTAGAAGAAATTCTTTTTTATTTTTATATAATTGCCAGTTTTTATTTAAAAAAATTGAAGATTTTTCAGATAAATAAAATAAATTTTTATCTGGATAATATTTCTGCTGAATATATTTAAATTTGGAAAAATCTCTTTTTGGATTTTTTTTATTTAATTGGAAGATACCATAGTAATTATTATATTTCAATGGAATATAGTTACCTTGTCTATTGTTTTTGAATAATTGAAAATAAGTATGAAATAAATTATGAAATAAATTAAAAATAAATGTATTAATTTTTTGTAAATAATTATTTGTTGATACAATACACATACAATTGTATGAATCTATTTTTTTAAAATTTAAGTAATTTTTTAACGTTAATAATTTTAATGTTCTTTTTAATTTTAATTTTCTATTAGAAATAAACTTTTTTTTAGTAAAAAAAACAGATTTATGAAAGAAAGATAAATTATTTGAATTCCATAATTCATACAATGTACGTGTTTCAAGTATTTTATAAAAAGGATTTATACAATGTAGGTGTTGTTGTGGATGAAAAAAGAGAAAAGAAAGTTGTTTTTTTGAAATTGTTGAATATTCTTTTGGAATCAATAAAAAACGACTATATAAAAATAATATTTCATTTGCAATCTTCGAAATATTATTTTTATATAGTCGTTTTTTATTCAATGTCTTTATTTTTTTGTTTTCCGTTTGTTGCGATGAATTCAATTTGTCTGAAAAATCTAAAACAGTTGGCTGCATTTTCTCGTGAGAGATAATTAAATTTTTATTAATAAATTTTGCAAATTCTAATCTTTTTAAAAAGATCTGATTGAAAATTCTTTTTTTTCTTAATGATCTGTCTGTTTGCTTTTTTAACCATTTAAAACTGACGGATTGAAAATAAGCATTTATAACAAGATTATTTAAAGAATGCATTTTGATTAGATACATTTTTAAAAGGGAATGAGTTTTTTGATTATTTATTAACGAAATTTTTTTATTGACAAAAATCGAATTTTTTTTTCTTGATGGTTTTCTTATTAAAAAATTGTTAAAAATGTAAATAGTATGCAAGGATCTAGTATTCATAGTGATTTGAATTTTTTTATATTTTATTAATAAAATTGGAACACATTTTTTATAATATATTGAATTGAGTATAGTATTATTATTTAATATATCTTTTTCAATGTTTTTTTGTTTGTAATTATTATTTTTGAATAATAATTTTTGTGTTTTTTTATTAAAAAGATAATTATAGAATTTTCTCAACTGGTTTAATAATATTTGTAAATAAAAAATTTTTTTCATATTTTTATTACACTTTTTTTGATTATCTAGACCGTTTTTTTTGTTTTCTATTTGATTTATAAATTTTTGTATATTAAATTTGTCATTCATACAATTGTACGTGTCCAAATTAAGTTTAATTAAAGTATTAATAGGACTTTTTTTATAAATATTGAATTCATACAATTTTACGTATGTTAAATAAGATAAAAAATTATTATTTAATTGGTTAATACATAACAATCGATGTTTAATAATACAATTGTATGTGTCAGAGACTTGATTGATTTCCTTTTTATAAATATTTTCTAATTCGTTTATTGATTGTTTTTGAAAAGATGGAGCAAAACGGAATTGATTTTTAATAATATAATAAGTAAAACTTGAATGCAATTTTTTTAAATTTTTAATATTTTGCATTTCTTTTGATTTATTAAAATTGTTTTTAAAAACGTATTCTTTAAAAATCTTATGTTTATTGACAATATTTGACCAATTTAAATAAAAAAATTCATTAGAAATATATTTATAAGAATTCATAAAATTGTGTGTGTCATCTATATAATTTGTTGGACTCTTACTAAAACTAATAAAAATATTGGAAAATTTGTTAAAAAAAGAAAATGAAATAAAATCATTCTTCTTTAGAAAAAAGTCTTTTTTATGTGTTTTATCAAAATTGAAATCAAAAAAAATTTTTTTTGTTAAAAAATTAGTACTTAAGGTTGTAAAAAAACTATTACATCGAACTTGACACATAGAATTGAACTTGTCATTATTATTTTTACAAAGCATAATTAATTGTAATTTATAATAAAATTTTTTTTTTAATAAAAAATTACCATGATTAAATATTTTATTAAAAAAATTGAGCGGATGAAACGAAATGTATGTTTTTAAATAACGTTTTTTCTTGTGGTTTATAAAATAATTTCGTTTATTAAAATTATCAATTCCAGAATTATAAACCAATTTGAATTTAGTTACGTTAACACGTTCAATTGTATGGGTATTCGTTTTTTTAATTATTTGATATTTTTTAATATGATTAGAAATTAATCTAAAAAATTTATTCGATTCATATTTCCCTATTTTTTGAAATAATTTATTCTTAATTAATTGTTTTTTTAAATCATAAATTTTTTGATTCAGATATTCGTACGTATTCTTCATATTTACACGAATTTGTTTTTTTTTTGATGCTATTATTGTAGGTTTTAGTAATAGGGATAGATTATCAAAGTATTTTTTATTATTGATATAATGAAATTGAGACAATTGTTGTTTTTCACATTGAATAAAAGGACGAAAATAAAAAAAAATCAAAGAATAATTAGTATTTAAATATTTATTTATTTTTTCATTATTAAAGTGATTTAAAAAGCATGATGTATGTGGAAAATATCTAGTTTCCGAAGAATAAGAATTCATACAATTGTATGTATAAAATTGATTACTCAATCCCTTTTTTTTTTTTAATGTTAAAGAATGATATTTCAATTTAACATTTTTTTCCTGTTTTTTTCTTATTTGATTTTTTTTTGAAATTTCTTTTTGTAAATTCTTTTTAAATACAAAAATTTCAGATAATTGTATTAAACCAGAACCAATTTGATTTTCTTGATTAAAAAACCATTCAAAAAACCTATTAGATAATTTCTGATAAAAAAATCTTGGTGATGTTATTAAAGAATTTTCTTTATTAACAAAATCAGTAGATTCTAAACTAATAGGAATAAAAAATTTGTGGTCAAAAATAAAATGCTTAAGAGAATTTTTTTTTAAATAATTGAAATTTACTACAATCTCTTTATTTTGCTTTATGCTATTCTTAATATTTCTTAATGAACGATTTTTCAAATTATTTTGGAAAAATATAAAATAACCAAATTTTTTATAGCGAATTTTATCAATCGTTAAAAAAAGTAATAAATTTTGTGAATAGATATTAATTAACCTATTTTCTTTAGATAAATCCATATTGAAATTACTCTTAAAAGTTTTAATAGATTTATTTAAATTTAAAAAAGTAGATATTTCTGATAATTTTTGCCACTTTTTTAACCATTTCATTTGAATTTGATTAGAATTATTTATACACGTATAATTGTAGGAATTCTTAATAAATTTTTGATAAAAAATATGTTTTTGCTTAAAATTCAATCTTACATTTTCTAAATTATTTATCCATAAAATTTGACTAAGAATACTTGAATTGGTTAAAAAATCACCTTTAATAGGGAAAAAATTATTTTTTTGTTGGAAAGTGTATTGCAATTTCAAATTATCTATAGAATGAAAAGGTAATTGATAAATTTTACCAGAAAGAATCCAAATATAACCCCATTCGAGAGATTGATACATTATATCCCTCATTTCTGTTACTTTTTTTAAAATTTTAAAATTTGTACTTTTGATTTCACCTTCTAAATCAGAATAAATTTTATATTCTATTAAGTCACTACTATTTTTCAAACTAGGTGAAAATGAACATAATTGAGCTATTAATTGATTTTTGGATACAGTCTCCATATTTCTTATAAATAATATAGTATAAGGTGGAATTGTATAATATTTTTGATTATTCAAATTAGAACAACTTTGAATAATCAATTGACTATCTATCCGAGTTAAGAAAGCAATTTTTCCTTGAGGTGTACGAATCATATTACCAGGTATATAAATATTATACTTTATAATTCCATCAAATGGTGCTATTAATTGATCTAATAGTTCACCAGCAAAAACACCTCCTGTATGGAAAGTTCGCATAGTTAATTGGGTCCCGGGCTCACCTATTGATTGTGCTGCAATAATACCAACAGTTTCTCCAACCCCGACTAATCTACCTTCTGCTAAACTCCAACCATAACAAAGTTGACAAATAAATTGAGTTGTTTTACATGTTAATGGGGATCTAATAATAACTGTTTTGACTATCGATGCTATAATTTCTGATAAATGGTCTGATATTTCTTGATTTTTTTTTGCTATTAATAAATCCCCAGATTTCACATCTTTAGCTAAAACACGGCCTAATAGACGTTGTCGTAACGAAAATAATAATTTATTTCCTTGTTTCATTTCGCTTATTATAATACCCCTATGGGTTCCGCAATCAAAATTTGAAATAATTACATGTTGTGCAACATCAACTAAACGTCGTGTTAGATATCCAGCATTTGCTGTACGCAAGGCAGTATCAACAACACCTTTTCTTGCTCCATAACAAGAAATGACATATTCTGTTAAAGTTAAACCTTCACGAAAATTACTTTGAATAGGAAAATCTAAAATTTGTCCTTGTGGATTAGCCATTAAACCACGCATTCCAACCAATTGACGAACTTGGGAAACATTACCCCGAGCTCCAGAAAATGCCATCATATATAAAGGATTAAAGATATTTGTCGTTTTAAAATGATAAATCATATCATCTTTCATTTTTTCACTAGTGATGTGCCATGTTTCAATAATTTGTTGAAAACGTTCCAAATTGGTTATTTGAGCATTTTTATATTGTAACATAGCTGTTCTGGTAGTTAGCTCGGCTTCTATTAATAATTTAGATTTTGTTGGTGGAATTATTAAATCATCAATACTTAAAGATAATCCTGCTTTAGTCGCATATTTAAAACCAAGATATTTTAAAATTTCTAAAACTTTAATTGTTTTATTTTGTCCGTAATTTTTTAAACACCAAAAAATAAAATTTTTTAGTCGATTTTTATCAAAAGTTTGATTCCAATAGTAATTTAATTTAACGTTTTTAAAATTTTTTTTTAAAGTTTTTGTAATGATTATTTGAGTATTTTTTTTTTCTATTTGATTAATTATGAAATCGTTTTTGTTATTTAACTTATTCCTATTTTTTATTTGAATCATAAAAAATAATATTTTCATTAATTTTTTATATTATATTAATAATAAGTGACTTTATAATAATAGGGTTTAATTTATACAAACCACTTTCAATTTTTTTTATATTATTCATACAATTGTATGTGTCTTAGTATCTTTTTTAATAAAAATGTTAAAATATTAATAAAAAATAAAGTGATAAATAAATTAAAGAATTAACCTAAATATAAAAACCTATAAATCGAAAAGCAAAATTTATAGGTTTTTATATAAAAAAATTAAATTAAATTTTTTGAAGCAATATATGAATAAAGTTCATGAAAAATTTGCGGATCACATATACTTAATTGTGATAAAATTTTACGATTTAAAATAATACCTGACTTTTTTAACATATAAACAAATTGACTATAATTTAATCCATTTAATCGAACTGCGGAATTCAAACGAGAAATCCAAAGTTTTCGAAAATTCCTTTTTTTATTATGTCTATTTTCATATGCCGATCTTAATGATTTCATATAACGCTGATTGGCTGTTCGAAATAAAACTGAAGCAGCTCCTCGAAATCCTTTATTCATATTTAAAATTTTCTGACGTCTCTTACGAGCAATAATACCTCTTTTTACACGAGTCATAGTTATTTTTTAAAATTCAAAAAATTATTATATAAACAATCATACACTGTACGTGTTTATATTCATACAATCAATTTATGTAGTTTCTGCGTAGACACATCCAATAAACGTGTTGTATAAATATAAACACGTACATTGGATGTGTTACGAATTAATCAAAGTTATCGTCGGCTTTGTGGACCCGTTGCTAATCCACCATCATCATCAGATAATTGTTGAATTTTTTTTGAAATTCCTTCAATTTGTGCTGCGTCATCAGCTAACCAATCTTTTTCAAATTCATCTAAAATACACTCAGAATTATAACGTGTTACTATTTCATCCGCTAAACCATAATCAATGGCTTCTTGTGGTGTCATAAAATAATCACGATCTAAATCCTTTAAAATTTCATGAAAAGAACGTTTTGAACAAAGTGCATAGATCGTTGCTGCTTGTCGACGAACACGCATTAATTCATGTGTATCTACTACGACATCTGAAGCTTGTCCTTGAATTCCTCCCTCAGGTTGATGAATCATAACATGACCACCTTCAGAAACATACCTATGTCCAATATTTCCTCCAGCTAATACTAAACTACTAGCAGAAAATGCAGTTCCTAAACAAACTGTAACAGTTCCTGCTTTAACAAATTGTAAAGCGTCATATACTGTAATACCACTATGAACTGACCCGCCTGTTGAATTAATAAATACAAAAACTCGTTTTTGTTCTTGCATTCTTTCTTGTGATTCTGCAAAAATTAAATCTTCTGCTTCTTCGCGTTTTCTTTTTTTTTCTAATATTGTCGATGTTTTTAACATGTTAATGTCTAACCCTGCTTTTAAATAGGTATATGGTCGTCCAAACAATTGTTTTGTACGTTTATCTTTGGAATAATTTCTCTTAATATCTTCTTTAAAACATCTTCTATCGATAAGTTCTGAATATTGGTTTGTATTATTTGTAAATTTTAAAAAATTCAAATAATATAACAATGTTTTATAGATTAAATTTTTTTGAGTAAACATTGACTTACTTAAAAATAATTCTGAAATCATATCAGTTTTCAAATTTTGATTAATTTTTTCAATAGGATCTTGTAACTGTTGGTTTTGTAATAAAAGTTGTATTTTTTCTTTTGACGGATCTACCCAACGTGATTTATCATAATAATAACCATTACTAACTTTGTCACCGAGAGCGTATATCATTGTTGCCCATTGTTCAAAAAAATTAGAATATTGTTTTAAAATATTACTATAACCATAAGTTTTAAATTGATTTATTAAATGCATTTCATTTGAAGATATATTTAGGTTATTTAATTCTTTATTCGAATCAAATAATGAGTTTTCCTTAATTTTGCTTGGTTTAGTAAAATTATTATAAAAAAACAAATTTGAATTAGATTGATTTGAAATCCATGAAGAATCGGAAAAAGAGTGTTCATAATAATCATTCCAACTATCCTGAACGTTTTTGTTATTATAAATATTCATATAATAATCACTTTGGATATCAGCTTCTAAATCCCAAATAGTTTCATAATCCATTAAATCTTGATATGTTAATTGATATGATAAATTTTTTGTGGTTTCATTTTTATTTAATAAATCATTAGATTCTGTGGTTTGTTCAAAAATATCTCCGACTTGTATTCCTTTTTTTTCTAATTCTTTTCGTTTATCCTCAAAATGAATATAAATCATCATTCCAGCTATTTGATTACATAATTCTTGATCTAATTCTGACATTACAAAAATAAGGCGACGTCGGAAGATTAAATGATATAAATCAATCCATTGTAGTGGTAATTCATCATCCCAATAATAAAGAACTTTTGGAACACCTACTGGCATATTTAATATTTAATTTTTTTTTTTCAATCCAATTAGGAATTTTTAAAAATGAACTGTTTTTTTTTATAAACAGCGGAATTCTCTACGGATTTATAAGTAAGACACATACAATTGTATGAATCATAAAATAAAATTCATATTATCTATTTTGCTATGCTCTTCTTGTTACTTATAAAAAATTTTAAGATAAAACAAAAAAAATAAAAAAAAAATAGATAGAAACTGTTCCAAGAAATAATTATTTCATGAAACAGTTTCTATCTATTTTAATCAAAAAAGTCAATTTCTTATTCGATTTTTCTTTCCGTCACGTCAATTTCCATTAAAATTAGTTATTGAAATTCATAATATTAGATATAAAATCATTCATAAAATTGTATAATTATTTCTTTAAAAATCAAAATTAATATGTGAACCTTAAAAGGCGGAAAATTATTTAGTTATTTTTTTTTTTATAAAGATTTTTAATTAGATAAAATAAGATAGACACGTTTATGTGTGTCTATTTTTTTATTAATTTTATTTTATTCGATTATTGTGATAATTGTTTAACCTGTTCTAATGCGTTAAAACGATCGGTAATTAATGGAGTTTCTTGTCGATCTTCTGTAAAATATTCATTTGGTCGCGGAGTACCAAAAATATCATACGCTAAACCAGTACTTACAAAAAGCCAACCAGCGATAAATAAAGAAGGAATAGTAATACTGTGAATAACCCAATAACGAATACTACTCAAAATATCTGAAAAAGGACGTTCATTTGGTTTACCAGACATGATAAATTGTTACGTTACAAAGAATAACGATATTAATTTTTTTACAATTTGTGTGTGAAATTTCATTTATCCACATACAATTGAATATAACGTGTTACACATACAATTTATGCATACAATGTACGTGTATTACATTTATTTTAGATAGAAGTTTTTATTATCATTAATTAGAGACACGTTCAATTATATGCGTTACATTTAATATATTATATAACGAACCTAATAAATTTCAAAACTTTTTAATTCATTCTAGATTTTTTTTTTATTGATGTTTTTACATTTGATTGTTCAGTAAACAGTTTTGAAATTTTAAAATGTTTTTTTAATCTTTCTCGCATATTATATAAAATTAAACCAGTTCTAATTGCTTTTGAATAATAATATAAAATAAATTTTATTGAAGAAGCAGAATCATCGTTTGCTGGAATTATATAATCAGCTAATCTTGGATCACAATCAGTATCGATAATACTAAAATTTGTTATTCCTAATTTTTGGCATTCAAGAGCTGCACTAATATCACGTTTTTGGGATGTCATAATAATTATTTCTGGAAATTTTTGAATCAGAGCAATACCTTTTAAATATTTTTCTAAACGAAGTCTTTCCTTTTGTCGTGCTGCTGATTGTTTTTTAGGTAAATTTTTAAATATTTTGGATTTTTGTTCTTTTTCAAGAGTATGTAATTTGATAATTAATTTTTTTATTGTTTTCCAGTTTGTTAACATTCCACCTAACCAACGAATATTAACAAAAAAAGATCTTGTTTTAATAGCAGCGGTTCCTATAAAACGAGATGATGGTATTGTTGTTCCTACAAATAAAATGTTTTTTTGTTTATACGATAATTGAGCCAATGTCCATAAACATTTTTTTAAGTAATATTTTGTTTGTATTAAATTAATAAGGTTTTTATTATTTGACTCGGTTTTTATGAAACGTTTCATTTCAGGATGACATTTTACAATATTATGACCATAATGCATGCCTCGTTTCAACATTTTTTTATAAAGTTCTATTTTATTTGCATTATTATCAAATTTTAATATTTTTTCTATTATAATATTACTTAAATCATTAATCATTTTTTTACGTAATCTTGTTATTATTTTCGATGATTTCAGAAAAGTAGAATTATTTAGTTTTTTATTAATGGTATTCATATTTTTTATATAACATTCAATTTTATTTCCATGGTTTTTTTTATTATTATTAATTTGTTTTATTTTTTTTCCATTCTTTATATATATGTTCAATTTTATGTGTGTTGGTTATGTGTCTTTTTTATTATATTTTATTTTTTTAGTTTTATGATTATTTCTGGAAATCAATGTCAATTTAAAATCCAAACAATTAATAACAAATATTTTTTATTAATTAATAAAAAGTATTCATACAATCTTATGTGTTCCATCTCCAATTCATTAAGTTATAATCTTTTTTTTTATATAGATAATTTCGATTTACCTGTTTCTTTGTCTTGTAGACAAATTGTTAAAAAGAATTTAAGAAATATTTACGGACAATTTTATATAGGTCCTTTTTTTATAGGTCAAGGATTAACTATTGCAAATGCATTACGACGAACTCTTTTGTCTGAATTGTCAAGTTTAGCCGTAACATCGATTCAAATTCAAGACGTTGTTCATCAATATCAAACAATTCAAGGTTTACAAGAATCGGTTTTTGATTTATTACTTAATATGAAAGATATTGTTTTAAAATCAAAAACCACTATTCCAGTACCTCAGATAGGTTATCTTCAAGTTCAAGGCCCGTGTATTATTAAAGCAAAAGATTTATTGCTTCCTCCTTTTATTCAATGTGTTGATCCTGAACAATATATTGCTACATTATCAGAAGATGGTATTTTAAATATGAAATTTGTTATCCGACAAGGAAAACATTCCTTAACTCATGTAACTCCCGGTTATGATTCGTTTACTCAAAAATACGATCAACATTCATATAATAGTACGTGTGATACTAATGTTCATTCGAATAAAAATAGAAATTCTTTAAGTTTATTAAATACATATTCTAAACATTTAATAATAGATGCTTCTTTTAATCCGGTTATTAAAGTTAATTATATTATTGAAGTATTAGATTTTGATCAACTTTTTTTTGAAAAGGATAGTGTAAAATTGGAATCAAATGATTCTAATAATTTCTATTGTAATGAAGAAAAAACTTTAATAAAAAAAGAGATAATTATTTTAGAAATATGGACAAATGGTAGTATTTCTCCAATAACAGCATTAAAAGTTAGTATTCAAAAATTAATTAGTGTTTTTTTAAAAATTCAAAAATCAAAAATATTAAATATACAATTAATTGATTCGGAAATTTTCTATAGAGATATATTTGAAAAATTAACAAATCAATTTTATATATTGAAATTTAAGCAATGTCAAACATTATCTGATTTTAAAGATTCAAAAGTTCGACCTATTTCAGAAAAATTTTTGGTACAAAAGCTTAAATCTTTAATAAATCAACACGTACAATTGTATGAATAAATTGAAGTTTTGAACTCACGTACTATATGATTAGTATACACACGTTCAATTGTACGTGTATTAGTAACATACACACACACAATTGAACGTGTACACATAAAATTGTATGTATAGATCGAAGCCCTTATGATGGAACGGTAGACATATCGACTTCAAAAGTCGACGCCAGCCGGTGTGTCGGTTCAAATCCGACTGAGGGCATTAATACAACACATACAATAGAACGTGTATGTGTGTACGCACTTGACGTCAATTGTATGTGTACTCAAGTATTTCTGATAATCCTTATAACACATACAATTGAACGTGTACAATTGAACTTACCAACTCGATTTGATGACCCCTGGTAAGAATCCTTGATGTGCCATTTCGCGTAACACATGTCTTGATAAACCAAAATCTCGATAATAACCTCGAGAACGTCCGGTTACAAGACATCGATTATGGAGTCTCACAGATGCACTATTTCGAGGAAGTTGTTGTAAAATTCTGTGAAATTGTAATTTCTGTTTTAAAAAAGGAGTTCGTTGAATTTCTCTTTTTAAGAAAGTACGTTTTTTTTCATATTTCAAAACTAAACGTTGACGTTTGAATTCTCTTTGAATTAAACTGATTTTAGCCATTATTTTATTTTTTTATCTAAAGGTATGTGTGTTTGAATTTTTCAACAAATTCTGTAAAGTTAAGATTTTGTTTAATGGAGCTCAGCGGAATGCGGAATTATGGATTGTACACGTTCAATTGTATGTGTTGGATGTGTGTATGTGTACAATGAACATGTCTCTGAGTTTCACTCCGTTCCAATTCCTCAGCATTCCCTCCTTCGTCGCTCCTTGATCCAGCGGAGTGACACGTACATTGTATGTGTGTACGTGTCCCTCCGCTTCTCTGAACTGCGGAGCTCCAGGAACGGTTCAGGGTAGACTAAAGACCTTAGTTCAACACGTTCAATTGTACACATACAACTGAATGGGTGTTTTGTATTTTTTATGCTCGAGATTCTATTTTTGTTTTGACACGTACACACATACCTTATAAAGAAAACAATACTACAATGTACGTGTCATCGTTGGCTTATTAAATTATGCGAAGCGCACACACGTTCAATTGTATTGTATGTGGCTTAAAATTGCTTTGATTAGTAAAAGTAATTATACCACACACACAACACGGGTACACATACATTTGAACGGGTGTAAAACAATCAATCGTATGTGTACAATTGAACGTGTCTAAAAAACAGGAACGTAGTTCTATTTTCTGATTTTTCAAATAATATACGTTCAATAGTACACACACACACGAGTAGAAATGTATGAATGGTGTACTATTGAATGACGTAGCGAGAAGTATATTATAGTGGTGCGATGCTGTGAACGAATATAAAGCAAGAAAATTTTGAAGAATATAAAAAAAAAGAAAGACTAAGACTCCTTAAACAAATGTTTGATTTTGTTTTTCATATTGTTTTATAATAATCCCCATGTGTGCCAATAAAAATCATTCCAACACGTACATTGTGTGTGTCTTTTCAAAACACACGTACAGTTGTATGAATCTGTTGAAATTAAAGTAGAAATAAAGATCATAATGGAGAGTTTGATCCTGGCTCAGAATGAAACCTGGCGGTGTGCCTAACACATGCAAGTCAAACGACAATTTTTTTTGGAGTGGCGGACGGGTGAGTAACACGTAAGAACCTACCTTTAGGAGGGGGATACCATCCCGGGAAACTGGTGCTAATACCCCATATGCTGAGAAGTGAAAAGGTATTTAACCGCCTAGAGAGGGGCTTGCGGCTGATTAGCTAGTTGGTGGGGTAATGGCCTCCCAAGGCGACGATCAGTAGCTGGTTTGAGAGGATGATCAGCCACACTGGGACTGAGACACGGCCCAGACTCCTACGGGAGGCAGCAGTGAGGAATTTTCCGCAATGGGCGAAAGCCTGACGGAGCAATACCGCGTGGAGGAAAAAGAAGACCTGTGGGTTGACTTATATAAGTAAGAGGTTTACAGCCCACAGAACAAAACGTTGACGAGGACCAAAGACAATTATGTAACTATTTATTATAAAGTCTAAGAATCCGTCAGAGTTTTGGGAAAAAATCCGGTGAATTGACAAGAAAGCTAAAGAATTTGTTCAAATTCTATGCTAATTTGCAGCGAAGCTTAATGAAACGCATAAAAGTAATTAAGAACGTTCAACGACTAGTTGGTGAGGAGCGTCAAACCAATAACCCAACCACGAGCGCCGGACACTAGCTTAAGAAAAAGTTAGTGATGACATAGTCTGTCCTATGAGAAATCATGGGGGTTTAGGATAAAGAGCCTAAACGCTTAATCTGGAATCTGCAAGGTTCCTCTTGACTCCTCATAGTGAATCTTAACTATTCACTCTATTGTCATTGTCAAGAATTAAGAAAAAAGTGTAAACTCCTTTTCTCAGAGAAGAACACTGACGGTATCTGAGGAATAAGCACCGGCTAACTATGTGCCAGCAGCCGCGGTAATACATGGGGTGCGAGGTTTATTCGGAATGATTGGGCGTAAAGCGTTCGTAGGTGGTTTCACGAAGTCCACTGTCAAAGATCAGGGCTTAACCTTGGGCAGGCAGTGGAAACTCGGAAACTCGAGTCAGGTGGGGGCTGAAGGAATCAACAGCGTAACAGTGAAATGTGTAGATATTGTTGAGAACACCGATGGAGAAATCATTCAGCTGGGCCATGACTGACACTGAGGGACGACAGCTAGGGGAGCAAAAAGGATTAGATACCCTTGTAGTCCTAGCCGTAAACGATGGAGACTAAGTGCTGTCAAAAAACAGTGCTGTAGCTAACGCGTTAAGTCTCCCGCCTGGGGAGTATGCTGGCAACAGTGAAACTCAAAGGAATTGACGGGGGCCAGCACAAGAGGTGGATTATGTGGTTTAATTTGATGCTACGCGGAGAACCTTACCAGGGATTGAACTGCCAAGAAAGGTCCAGAGATGGGTCTGTGCCCGAAAGGGAACTTGGACAGAGGTGGTGCACGGCTGTCGTCAGCTCGTGATGCGAATTGTCAGGTTAAGTCCTTGAACGAGCGTAACCCTTGTTTTCAGTTGCCCGAAAGGGAACTCTGGAAAAACTGCCGATGTAAATCGGAGGAAGGAGAGGATGACGTCAAGTCAGCATGCCCCTTATATCCTGGGCTACACACGTAATACAATGGTCGAGACAGCGAGACGCTACCCCGTAAGGGCACGCTAATCTCTAAAACTCGGCCTCAATTCGAATTGTGTTCTGCAACTCGAACACATGAAGCCGGAATCTCTAGTAATCGCCAATCAGCTATGTGGCGGTGAATACGTTCCCTGGCCTTGTACACACCGCCCGTCAAATGGAGGGAGTGAGCTTCGCTCGAAGCCGTTCAGACTAACCCACAAGGATGTCAACGTCTACAGCGCGGCTTGTGACTTCTATTAAGTCGTAACAAGGTATCCGTACTGGAAGGTGCGGATGGAAAACCTCCTTCAATTTTCAAATATTTGAATTGAATTTTAAAATACACATACAATTGTATGAATCCTTTAAAAGGTATGTGTACTATTGAATGGTTGAAGGCGGCTACGCCTTCTCCTTAAATGATTTATGTGTCCCACGTACATTGTATGTGTGTACGCACGTTCAATAGTACACATACACACATACAATGTACGCGTGTGTAGTATTGAATTTGAGACTAGTAGCTCAGTTGGTTAGAGCACACCGCTGATAACGGTGAGGTCGCTGGTTCAAATCCAGTCTAGTCTACCCTCTAGAAAAATCAAAACGATTGACTAGAATGAAGGAGGAGCGAATAGCGACTCAGGATAGAGACTCTAGACATTCACTAGTACACGTTCAATTGTATGTGTGTACTCGTGTGTATGAGTAAGCTTGCGCTCTTTTGATTGATACAATTGAAGGTCTTGAGTCACCTTTGAAGAATCAATTGAACGTGTATAGGAGCGCAGCGGAATTCTTTTGATTCTTCAAAGGTATGTGGGTATGTGTACCACTGTATATAGGGGGGGTTAGCTCAGTTGGTAGAGCGTTGCTTTTGCACGGCAAATGTCATGGGTTCGAATCCCATATTCTCCAACTTTTGCCATTCGTTAATTTAATAAAAAAGTAAACACGTACATTTTACAGGTACAATTGTGTGTGTTGTATGAATTCATACAATTGTGTGTGTATGTGTGTTTGATGATTGTGGGTTAATGTTGATAAATTGGAGCTTCTCTCCGAAACGAGATTCTACCTTTTTAAGGTGTGTGTGTTTGATAGTGAAACACACGTACAATTGTATGATGTAGAACTATCCAAAAATCCAATGAACTAAAGCGGACGGTGGAGACCTAGGCACTCAGGGCCGAAGAAGGGCGTAGTAACCGACGAAACGCTCCGGGGAGCTGGAAACGAGCTTTGATCCGGAGATTCCCGAATAGGGCAACCTTATAGACTTCTTTTTTCAATTCATATAAAAGAAGAGGGAACCCGGTGAACTGAAACATCTCAATAGCCGGAGGAAAAGAAAGCAAACGCGATTCCCTTAGTAGCGGCGAGCGAAACGGGAACAGCCTAAACCAATTATTTGGTACTCAATAGAGTCCTAAAATTGGTGTCGTGGGAGGACGAACACGGCGAGTGTTGAACACACGTACAATTGACACATACAATTGAAGATGAGACGAAGCAGCTGAATCCTGCACCATAGATGGTGAAAGTCCAGTAGCCTTATTCATACAATGTATCAATGATCAATGTCTAATCCCGAGTAGCATGGGACACGTGGAATCCCGTGTGAATCAGCGAGGACCACCTCGTAAGGCTAAATACTCTTGAGTGACCGATAGCGAAAAGTACCGTGAGGGAATGGGTAAAAGAACCCCTGCAGGGGAGTGAAAAAGAACATGAAACCGTCCGCTGACAAGCAGTGGGAGGAAAATAATTTCTGACCGCGTGCCTGTTGAAGAATGAGCCGGCGACTTATAGGAAGTGGCGTGGTTAAGGAATGACATCCGGAGCCAGAGCGAAAGCAAGTCTGAATAGGGCATTTGTCACTTCTTATGGACCCGAACCCAGGTGATCTAACCGTGACCAGGATGAAGCTTGGGTAAAACCAAGTGGAAGGCCGGACCGACCGATGTTGAAAAATCGGCGGATGAGTTGCGGTTAGTAGGAGAAATTCCAATCGAACTTGGAGCTAGCTGGATCTCCCCGAAATGTGTTGAGGCACAGCGGTAACGATGGGCTACCTTTGGGTAAAGCGACTGTTTTGGTGCGGGCTGCGAAAGCGGTACCAAGTCATGGCAAACTCAGAATCAAAGGTAAAGCTTTCCGTGAACCAGTGAGAATGTCGGAGATAAGTTTGACATTCAAGAGGGAAACAGCCCAGATCACCAGCTAAGGCCCCTGAATGGCCGCTAAGTGGAAAAGGATGTGGGGATGCTCAAACAACCAGGAGGTTTGCTTAGAAGCAGCAACCCTTGAAAGAGTGCGTAACAGCTCACTGGTACAAGCGTTCTTGCGCCGATAATGACCGGGACTAAGCGGCCTGCCGAAGCTGTGAGATAGAATCAATCTATCGGTAGGGGAGCGTTCCGTTATCGGGTGAAGCCATGACGAAAGTCATTGTGGACGAAACGGAAGTGAGAATGTCGGCTTGAGTAACGAAAACATTGGTGAGAATCCAATGCCCCGAAAACCTAAGGGTTCCTTCACTAGGCTCGTCCATGAAGGGTTAGTCAGGTCCTAAGATTAGGCCGAAAGGCGTCGTCGATGGAAATCAGGTTAATATTCCTGAACTGATTGAAGTTTAAGGATCCCGAGGGACGAAGAAGGCTAAGCTGGAACTGTTTATGGATTGCAGTGGAAACGTCCAAGGTTATGAGAAAGAGAATGAAAACTCTTTTGAGCTGAGGCGCGATCCCGTTAGGAATCGAATCTTTGATTGGATTCCTCGCCAGCGATGTCACACTTCCAAGAAAAGCTCGTTCGATTCATACTTCAACACCTGTACCAGAAACCGACACAGGTAGGTGGGTAGAGAATACCTAGGGGCGCGAGAGAACTCTCTCTAAGGAACTCGGCAAACTGGCCCCGTAACTTCGGAAGAAGGGGTGCCCCTGCGAAGGGGTCGCAGTGACCAGGCTCTGGCGGCTGTTTACCAAAAACACAGGTATCCGCAAAGTCGTAAGACAATATATGGGTGCCGACACCTGCCCAGTGCCGGAAGGTGAAGGAAGTTGGTTAGGGGTTTCCTGAAGCTAACGACCGAAGCCCCGGTGAACGGCGGTTGTAACTATGACAATCCTAAGGTTAATTTCTAGCCTTAGTAAAACCAAGCTATTTGCTGGAAACTCCTCGAGTATCTATGATCTAACAGCTAGACCATACTCGTTTCAAAAATATGTGTGTGTTGACATTATTTCACTCTAATTATGTTGACGGACTATAGTGCATCAACGCAATTTAATTAAATAATAGAAATTAATTACTATTAGATTTCTTTACACTCATCTATTGAAGCAGTGAAAATTGGCTAGACATGGGGACAATCAGCAGGGAAGGCAGATTCTTTTTCTTTGATTCTGAATCTGAACCCTCAGAGGCTATACGCTTGGAATTCTCGAGAATAAAGTTTTTTATAAATTCAACAATTATGACTACCAATCTCAATCCGCAATGGATTGTTGGTTTCTGTGATGGTGAAGCTTGCTTTAATCTGGATGTTCATATGCTTGATAGCATGCGATGGAAAATTCAAATGCAATCTGAATTTACTGTTGTTCAACATGAAAGAGATATTCAAATTCTGCACGCTTTGAAAGATTATTTTGATTGTGGGTCAGTGATCATCAATCGAAAAGATAGTACATCGACAAGGTGGATGTGGCGTGTCAAAAATGTTAAGCATCTAACACAACATATTATTCCTTTCTTCGAAAAGCATCAACTGAAAACGAAGAAAAAATTGGAATTTCTTACCTTTAGAAAAATTTCTTTGAAAATGAACGAAGGTTATCATCTAGAATCTTTAGAAAACTTTCTAGAGATCGTTGATTTAGGTGAAGAATTAAGTCAACGAGGCGCAAAAGAGAAACCTAAAAAGCTCAAACGAAAAAAAGTCGATGAACAATTAGAAAATCTGAGAGCACAGCTTAACCAACAAACTCCAAATGAAAATGAAAAATAAAACTTTGGCTTCGAAATTAAGATAGAGTCCAGCCTTTCCACATATGTATGTGGGGTTGAATCTTTTGAGAGATTCAACGATTGAAAAATAAAGGATAAACTGAGCGAAATTCCTTGCCAGGTAAGTTCTGGCCTGCACGAAAGGTGTAACGATCTGAGCGCTGTCTCGGAGAGAGACTCGGTGAAATAGACTTGTCCGTGAAGATGCGGACTACCTACACCAGGACAGAAAGACCCTATGAAGCTTGACTGTATCCTGGAATGGGGTTCGGGCTCTTCTTGCGCAGCCTAGGTGGGAGGCGATGAGGACTTCCTTTCGGGGAAGTCGTAGCCATCATTGAGAGACCACTCTGGGAGAGCTAGAATCCTAATGGCGATCCTTGAACCAGGACGCTTGAAAGTTTCAGGTGGGCAGTTTTTCTGGGGCGGAAATCTCCCAAAAGGTAACGGAGATGTGCAAAGGTTCCCTCAGTCTGGACGGAAATCAGACAATGAGTGCAAAGGCATAAGGGAGCTTGACTGCAAGACCTACAAGTCGAGCAGGCTGGAAACAGGGCCTTAGTGATCCGACGGTTCCGTGTGGAAGGGCCGTCGCTCAACGGATAAAAGTTACTCTAGGGATAACAGGCTGATCTTCCCCAAGAGTTCACATCGACGGGAAGGTTTGGCACCTCGATGTCGGCTCATCGCAGCTCAGGGCGGTAGTACGTCCTAAGAGTAAGACTGTTCGTCTTTTAAAGCGGTACGTGAGCTGGGTTCAGAACGTCGTGAACTGTACGCGACCTTGCAAGGCAACTTGCATGAAAAATTTGCCTCATATAGGTGAAACCCTTAAAAAAGGGCAATACCTAGGGAAGTCAGGATTTGTTTAGTTAAATGTAATTTGCAGAGCTCTCATCATATAAAAAAAAGAAAAAAAACCACCAAAATGACATCAGTTTCGGATAAAAACAAAAAAAAGTGGGAAAAGTCGAAGATCCAAATCTCCAAAGAGTTAAGAGATATTATACACGGTTATTTGATGTCAGACGGCTATCTTCGAAATGGATGTCTTACGGTGCATCAAGGAGAGAAACAAAAAGCTTATGTTCAATGGCTCTATGACAAATTTCAAATCCTCCGAACACCAACACCCATCAAAGAAGTTCTCATGACACACTCAAAAACACACCGTCAAAGTCGTTCTTTTCGGTTTTTTACTCGATCTCTTTTACACGGGTTTGAGAACATGTGGTATCAAGTTTCTATAGACGCAGATGGTCACAGAAAATCGACAAAAAAACTTCCGAAAAGTATTCAATGTTTTTTTAATGAAACCTTTGTGACAGTTTGGTTCGCTGGTGATGGGACAAAAATTATTGGGTCAAAAGAAGCTAAGTTTGAAGTCACTGCTTTTACTGCACAAGAAAGACTCATACTCAAAAATCTTTTTTTCACAAAGTTTGGCATTAGCGCTCAAATCATTTCTTCAGGCGTTTCTAAGGCTGGGAGACCTCAGTGGGCGTTGAAAATTCCTGCTCAAGACTATCAAAAATTTAGAAACATCATTACAAAAATGGATCTCATTCCCAATCTTTTTCCTTATAAATTACATAAAAAAACTTAGTATACGAAGTATGCTATCCTTGACCCCGTAACGACTCTGTACTCGTTTTGATTCCCAAGAAAAAGAAAGAATTCAAGCGAGTCCATCTAAACTCAAAAACGTGATTAGGTGGCGGAAACGGCAGGATAATATTACTACCATTACGTAAAGATCTCCTTTTCAGTGAAGAAAATCTTTATAAAGATGTAAGTTTTATTATAAGACGGCAACTCTTTTCAAGATCAAACATAAAAAGAACAAGCAGTTCTCTTGAAAAGATGATGGTATAGTCTATACCCTAAGTAATTAGGGACTTTGGCATGTGGTTTTTGAATTAGCACTGAAAGTTTATTCTTTTCTTTTCTTTAAAGATTTGAAATGGAGAACTTTGTTTTCAAAAAAAACACAGCCCTTTCTAAACTCTATTATAAAATTGAAAATAGAGCATGAATGATTATGAAGACAGTTCGGTCCATATCCGGTGTAGGCGCTAGAGTATTGAGAGGATCCTTCTATAGTACGAGAGGACCTATGAAGGACGCACCTATGGTATACCAGTTCTTGGTCCCCCGGGAAACGCTGGGTAGCTACGTGCGGAGTGGATAACTGCTGATAGCGTCTAAGTAGGAAGCCCACCTCAAGATGAGTACTCTTCTGAGTAGATAGTTTATCGAAAGGTATGAGGTCACGGCTAGACAAGCCGATAATAGGTGTTAGGTGGAAGACCAGCAATGGTTTCAGCCGAGACATACTAACGACCCAATCATTTGGATTTGGATTTGCTTTTTTAAAAGCGACTTACACATTATCAAGGAGAAGGCGTAGCCGCCTTGAATGTGGGATGACTTTCGCCATTAATTGACTGTTTCACCGAAGCTAAGCTTCGCTGCAACTCTGGTGCTCAACGCTCGGTTGGAACCACACCAACCCATCCCGAACTTGGTGGTGAAATAACCGAGAGGAAAAAAGGCCCTGCAAGGGGTACTTTGTGGAACCTTTTTCCTAGCGCCGGGGTGACTAATTCTTAAAAGGTCTGTGGAAAGGAGAGGCGTAGCCGCCTTCCTCCATAAATACAATTGTATGTGTGTACTGGTTTTTTGAAAAAAATTTTTATATAATACCAAATCTCTTTATGGAATTGGAAAGAATTGGGTTGATTCCTCGATCGATGATTCGTATTATGGATCGGTTTTATCAACAATTATCAGGTAGCACCGGTGATCCATTGGTGAAACAATTTCGTTTTTCAAAATATTTATTATTAACTACTCTCAAATCTTTATGGATTTTAATATTAGTTCCACTTTTTATCAATTTTCTAAGTAAAAATTACTTATTTCGACCGTTGACAGAATATTTTTGGAATCAAAAACAAGCAGAAATTTTTCTAAATTTCGAATTACAAGAGCGAGCTTTTGAAGAAATTCGAGATTTTGAAGAAAAAATGTATTTTGAATCTTTAGTTCAACCATTAGCTTTGGGCGAAGAGAATCAAAGTATTGAAGTTCACAGCGTCATGCCAGGATATGCGTCACTCCCTCAAGGGAGCTCTTTAATAGCAGAGCAAAACTTCGAACAAAAAATGACTGAATTAGCCAAACACTATAATCAACAAAGTATTGAAGCTATTACAAATTTGTTAGCAGATTTAATGGGCTTAGCAACTCTTGGTTTTTTATTTGTTAATATGAAAATGTCGATTGTTAATACGACAGCTTTCCTATTTGAATCCTTCTTTAGTTTAAATGATAGTAAAAAATCGTTTTTAATGCTTTTGTTCACAGATTTACTTGTAGGTTTCCATTCTCCACGTGGATGGGAAGTAATTTTTCAATTCATATTTGCTCATTTTGGCTTACCTGAAAATGAAAATGTTATTTTTTTATTGGTAGGTACTTTTCCAGTATTATTGGATGTATTGTTTAAATATTGGATTTTCCGCCATTTAAATCGACATTCTCCGGCGACTGTTGCTACTTATCAATCTATGGTAGAATAGTAACGTAACGGATTTCGCTGCGCTCAACATCCGCCGCGCCGGATGGGCCTAACCTATCGGATAGATTATATTTATAGTCCATACACACACATAAAATTTAACGTGGATGGACGATATTCTAAGGAGAAGGAGTAGCCGCTCCTTTCAAAGGAGCGGCTACTCCTTCTCCATTGAATTGGTGTACACATACAATTGAACGTGGGGAGAGATCATACTCGGGTTGACACGTTGATTGTATGAGTGAATTAGGAGAAAGATAAAATATTGTCTATTGTGTTTTTAAAAATAAGACCAATGGCTCCACAAACAGAAACTAGAGCAGGTGCTGGGTTTAAGGCCGGCGTAAAAGATTATCGATTAACTTATTATACGCCAGACTACATTGTTAAAGATACTGATATTCTTGCAGCTTTCCGTATGACTCCACAACCTGGTGTTCCACCAGAAGAGTGTGGTGCTGCAGTAGCGGCAGAGTCTTCAACAGGAACATGGACTACAGTATGGACTGATGGTTTAACTAGTTTAGACCGTTATAAAGGTCGATGCTATGATATTGAGCCTGTACCAGGTGAAGAAAACCAGTATATTGCATATGTAGCATACCCACTAGACTTGTTTGAAGAAGGTTCAGTAACAAACCTATTTACATCTATCGTAGGAAACGTATTCGGATTCAAAGCTTTACGTGCACTACGTTTAGAAGATTTACGTATTCCAGCTGCTTATGCTAAAACTTTCCAAGGTCCACCACACGGTATTCAAGTTGAACGTGATAAACTGAACAAATATGGACGTGGTTTACTAGGTTGTACAATTAAACCTAAACTAGGTCTTTCTGCTAAAAACTATGGTCGTGCTGTTTACGAATGTTTACGTGGCGGTCTAGACTTTACTAAAGACGATGAAAACGTTAACTCACAACCATTCATGCGTTGGAGAGACCGTTTCCTATTTGTAGCAGAGGCTATCTATAAAGCTCAATCAGAAACAGGTGAAATTAAAGGGCATTATTTAAATGCAACTGCTGGAACTTGTGAAGAAATGCTTAAACGTGCAGTATGTGCAAAAGAACTAGGTGTACCTATTATTATGCACGACTACTTAACTGGAGGTTTCACTGCTAACACTAGCCTTTCAAATTACTGTCGTGACCACGGACTTCTTCTACACATTCACCGTGCTATGCACGCAGTTATTGACCGTCAGCGAAATCACGGAATCCACTTCCGTGTGCTAGCGAAAGCACTACGTATGTCTGGTGGTGACCACTTACACTCTGGTACTGTAGTAGGTAAATTAGAAGGTGAACGTGAAGTAACTTTAGGTTTTGTTGACCTAATGCGTGACGATTATATTGAAAAAGATCGTAGCCGTGGTATTTACTTTACACAAGATTGGGTTTCATTACCAGGTGTTATGCCAGTTGCTTCAGGTGGTATCCACGTATGGCACATGCCTGCTCTTGTTGAAATTTTCGGTGATGATGCTTGTCTACAATTCGGTGGTGGTACATTAGGTCACCCATGGGGTAACGCTCCAGGTGCTGCTGCTAACCGTGTAGCTTTAGAAGCTTGTACTCAAGCTCGTAACGAAGGTAGAGATTTAGCGAGAGAAGGTGGTGATGTTATCCGTGCAGCGTGCAAATGGTCTCCAGAACTTGCTGCTGCTTGTGAAGTTTGGAAAGAAATTAAATTTGAATTTGAAACTATTGACAAACTTTAATTATCGCCGATTCTTCAATAGATAGTATGTGTGTACACACGCGTACAAATGTATCAATGTGTGTACTAATTAATGTATAGACACACACGTTCAAAATTTGTGTACGTATCCGATGCGCTCATTACAATTTTAATGAGCGCATCGGACAAATTCAAAAATTTTGAACAGACAACCCCGTCAAACACAGCGATGTCAGCGGTGCTTTTATTTATTTACAATCTTGTTTTCAAAGGAAGGTCTTTAGTCTCCTTTGAAGACACATTCAATTGATTCTTCAAAGGAGACTAAAGACCTTCCTTTGCCACATACAATTTAAGGTGGACAAGGACACGTTCAATTGTATTATGTCTTCGTAATCAAGTAAGTATAAACTTCTCAACAAGCATCTCGAATATACCCTGAACCGGTACCACTAACACCCTAACCAAGTCCACCGGATGATGGCCCACACTCCTTTAAAAGGTATGTGTACCACTCAGCTTGGAGGAGCATTGTACGTGTGTTCAAAGGTATGTGTACGCGTGTTGTACGTGTCCTTCCTTTGAAAGGAGCGGCGACGTCCTCTTATACTTTTTTTTTAAAAAACATCTGCTAAATTGTTACCAAAATTCCCATATTGCTCTACAGTAAAAACTGGGAGTTAATTACATTTTTTTTTATTTTTTTTTTGCTCATCATCATTTATACTTGATTCAATAATTTCATTTGTTTTTTGATTATAAACGCGAATTTTTTCTTTGGATTTATCGTTATCAGAAATAATATTATCTGTATTTGAAATTATTTTAGAATTTTTATTAATAAAAAATCCAAAACAAGCAGAAAAAAAAGATGTTAATAGCATGAATATTAATTGATTCAAATTAAAATTTGGGTCAAATGGATTGAGATTGAAATTTTCGCCAAAAATGTTTTTATTAAATCTATCATTTGAATCTGAATTATCATTGTTTTTGTTCGTTAAATTATTTGTTATGTTTATTGAAATGATATTTTCTTTTTCATCGAGTTGGGGATCATAGAATTAATTGTACGTGTCAAATTGATAATTATTATTTGGATTTCCAAGCAATACATTTCTTAATTGATCAATGGGTGTTGCTTGTGGAAGCATTAATCTATTTATTGTTGAATTTAGCGATTTATTCATAATATGAGATAAGAAATTTACTCCATTTTTAATTGTAGAACCGATAAGGAATGAAACACCAAAATTTAAACTCAGCTTTTTTAGACGACTAAAAAAAGTAGGATAAACTGCTTTTTTTATGATAACCATAGATTTATTTAAATCTAGTATTGTTTTTTCAAATTGCTTATAATATTCAATTTTTAATTCTTTTATATTTTTTATATCAGATGGTAATGATTTAAACTGTTGCATAAATGCATTTGCCTCTTGTTTTAAATCACTTAGTTTGTTTCCTATTTCTTTAACATTAGTTTCAATATGAGTGAATCGGACATTTGCATCAATTGCTTCCTTATTTAACACTTGCTTAATATCATTTTGAAAATTACTCAAAACTTTTTCAATACTATTAATTTTTGTATTTAATTGTTTGAATAATTCATCTTGAACTGCATGAGATTGGACAGCTAAAGTTTCACTTAAAGCTTCAATACTTTGTCCTAAAGTTGTTGCTTGCATTTTTAATTGTTGATAAAACATAGTTTCAAGATCACGATATTGCAATACTTTTGTTTCACTAATTTTATATAATTCCTCTATGTCTTCTTTTACATAAGTAAGTTGCGCTTCGATTTCTGATTTTAAAGTAGATTCTAATTCTAAAGGATCATTAACTGGGTTTGTTACTAAGTCTGTATTTTCATTTAAATCAATAAGTGAAGAGTTTTTAACTATTGATAACATATCACTAACTTCAGTTTTTAAATCAGCAACCTCTATAGTATCAAGTATTTTTGTATTTAAAAGACTAGTTGTTTGTGTATTTGAATATAATAAACTAGGAAAGTGCATTTTAAAAGTTGAACTAGGTGCCGATGAGCCATGTAAAAACGAGCTTCTAGCCGATAAATTTTGTGCATCTAGAGACAAAGTATTCTGCAAACTACGTAATCGTTCAATACCTTTTATTCGTTGGTCTATTTCTATTCCTCGAATCGATGTTAAAGGCGGATCGTCACTACTTGAAGCCTTTTCTAAAGGCTGAATAGGAGTAGTATTCGTGTTCGATAATGAAAGAATTTCAAAAAGAATTTTATTTAATGTTTGATGTAAAGCGGCTTCGGCTTCATTAACAGTTTCTAATTCACTTGAAGTCAAGTTTCCTTGACTTGATAGCGAATCAGTAACGTTTATAAAATTTTCAGCAACTTTTCTTGTTTCTTCTATACAATTAGCATAATATCCTTCAAGCATTATTGGATTATTTTTAACATATTGATACATAATTTCATTAGATAAATAAGGTGTGTTTAAATTTCCCATATTTTTTAGTTGACAAGCAATATACATACAATGTACGTGTTATAATCTTTTTCATATTTATCAAGTGTAATTGGATTGATTTCTTGAAGTGCTATATCATTATCTTCTACTATAATTAGTTCAGTAAGATCTTGTTGATATAATTCGTTATTAATAAGTGCAGCAATTCTTTGCTCATTATTATATTTTTTTAGTTTTTTTTCAATCAATTTCTTTAAAATAACAAAACAAGATCCTACCAAAGCTACTCCAAGAGTTGTTGGTAAAATTGGAGCACTTGTTATACCAAACGTACCTCCTAATAAAGGATATGTTACAGTTAATATCTCTTTTTTTAAAGACTTTTCATAAATAATAGACTTTTGAAATTTATTAAACTCCGAAATATCCATTTCGATCAGCTGTAACCCATAATTTGAACGATACCTTTGAATAGAATTTAAATTATTTAAATCAGCATCAACTTGTTGTTGTTCAACTTGTTGTTGTTCAACTTGATATTGATTTTTATTCCTAGCAAAATAGATTTTTTGACCAATAATTAAACACAGAACAGGAACGCTAATAAGCGGAGAGACACCTGCTACTGATGTTGTTGTTATTTCATTTGTTATCATATATTAATATTTATTTTTTTATTTTTCTTTTCTTTTAATTTAATTTGGTTAAAGGTTTTCATTTGCTTATGAGTTGTTAAAGCAATTCCAAACCTACCGTACGTTGAATTTAAAATAAGTTTTGCTAGTAAATTAAGAGGATGGCCTTTTGGATATTGTTGGCGTATACTAAAAAAATCTCTTACAAACTTCTCGAATCCTTTATGTGGTGTAAATTTGATGGATTCTAGTATTTTTAATTTGTATCCTTTTTGTCTAGCTAATTTAATTTCTTCCGAAAAATACCAACCTTCACCTATACCTAAGCAATAAACATTATGGCTAATTGGAGGTGGATATCTTCGAGGAAGCACTGGTAATATATCGTAATTTGGTGGTGTTATAAAAATGATTTTTAAAAAACCAAAAAATGATTCAAATTCATTTGTTGTCCAATTTTTGTATTCATTTTCGTAAATTGGTGATCCATAGGGCATATCATACATTAAAGCAAAAGCATATAAGGAGTTGATATCAAAAACATAGCCGTTTGAAGTTTGAGGTTTGTACAATTCAGTCCGTCCTCCGAAATAAGCACTTCTAAGTTGTTGGTCTAAAAAAGGCTTAGTATAAAAAATTGCGTTATGATGAGTCGATACTGTAACTCGTTTATTATCATATTTTAGTTTTGCTGATAGACCGTCTTTTTTAGTAGTAGTATGCCAATAATATTGTGTTGGAAACTCATAATATTTAGAAAAAAAGAAATTAATAGCAGTATTCGATATTGTGGATTCACTCGTAATGTCAAATTTTAATTCATCCCAAAAAGTTTTTTGAATTAAAATCATTGATTCATATAATAAAATACTATCATACAAACAATATTCTAGCATTTTTTCAAGTATCTCTTTATTTTTAAAAATATGTTGTAGTTTTTGACTATTTATATTTTCGACATCAAAGTCTTTTTTTTGTTTATTTAATAATAAAAAACTTAGTTTATTTAAGCTCATTGGAATAACACGGTAAGAATCTTGAAAACACAAATTACCTATTTTAATTCGATAAATTAACCCTTCATAACTAGTTACTTTTAATTTCTTATTTAAATTAAAAGTATAATTTAATATTCTACTTTTTAATAATGTTTGTAAAATAAAAAAACCATCAAATGAAGATAAATTATGCATATAAATTATGACTTTATCATCACCATAAAACAAAGAATTAGTTGGGTTACGTTTTTTTAATAAATCTTCTGCTAAACTAATAAGTTCAATTAGGAATTCTTGCATCATTATTTGCGACTCTTTTAAAATGTTTATTGTTGATGGTATTTTTTTATCAAATATATTACTTGTAAGTGAAAAAGTTTTGCTTACATTTTTATTTCCTTCAGATGTATAGAAACTTGCGGCTATAGGAAATAAAATATTTTTAAATCTTTTTACAAAATAATTTGTTTGTAGCATTTCGCGATTTACATCAAATCGTTCTTCTTCATTTACTTCGTCTAAATCAATTTCAATGTCTTCTTTATTCATTTCAATGTCTTCTTTATTCATTTCACTGTCTTCTTTATTTATTTCAATTTCTTTATCTTTATCAAAGCTTGCATAAAATTCTATCATTTCTTTACTATTTGCAGATTCCTGTGATTTTCTATTTTGATCAATATTATCACAAAATTTATATAATGAGTATAAATAAGGATTATTTATTTGCAAACCCAGGAGGTCACAAAATTAACTCTTCTGTGAACATACTCTGTGGACACATCTCAGGGACGAACGCCACAACAATGGTGATACGAACGTCACAACAATGGTGATGTGAGGGAAAGCACCAGTTGTTGGAAAGTCAAAATTGTTGGGAAGCCAAAATTGTTGGGAAGCCGAAATTGTTGGGAAGCCGAAATTTTTTTACCCCGCAAGTTGTACCACCTCCGATTTACGAACAGCTTTAAGAACACCCAAGTATGTATTTGATTGATTTGATTTAGCAACGTGATATTGAAATGTCAAGACGATGAGTTTGTAACCAAATTTTGTTTCAGCCCGCAAGATACGTCTATTGCAGGCTGAAACAAACGTTACAGGAAAATGTTGAACAAAATAAAATCTATAGGAAACCCGACTAATATAATACTTTTTCAATATAAAAAAGTATTATATTAGTTGTCTTCCTATATAGCATTTTTTTTTATGAACCCAAGTATTTACAACTTCATCTCCCTCCTGTAAAATCCAGTGTCTTGGCCCGACAGCAATACGCATGATTTTTAAACCATGAACCACGTGTTAACCAGTGGTTCAACGTTAACACCACTGTCCAGGTTCTCCTAAAGTACAAGCACTCATTCGACACCTCAGTCCCTAGGGATGTTGTTGCTTGTCTCGATATCAGGACCAACGTGTACCCGGTTATGATTCGGTAATGATTGCGGTTATAAAACAATTTCGGCTTCCTACCTGTTATCCTTGACATGTCAATCATATAAATAAATAGATATATTCATTTATATTTATCCATACATACAAACAGACATAAGTAGGTCTTCTTCAAGTTATTTGTGTAGGTGGCGGATTATCTTGCGGGGTGAAAAAAATGTCGGCTTCCCAAAAATGTCGGCTTCCCAAAAGTTTTGGCTTCCCGACATTGCCGGGTTGAGAATGCAAGCTGAATGGGGATAAAAGAAAATAAAATAAATAAAATAAATTTATTTTATTTTCTCCCCATATAGAAAATAAATACATACTTCGGTCTTCTTAAAGACATTTCTACGTTGGTGGTGGACTAACTTGCGGGAATTCGAAATTTTGGCTTCCCGACATACAATGGGTTAGCAAGGAACTTGAAAATGCATGTTCAACCTTTTATACTCATTTGTATAAGGGCATACCTCCGCGACTAGAGCTAACCGTTGGAGAGGAGTTTCTTGAAAAGTATACTCAAAAAGAACTTGAAAAACAAGAGGTTGACAACCAAGATGGGACTAACGTGCCAGTTACGGACGGGTCCAACTCGTAGGGAAATTATTGTCCCGTTGTCAAGAATTTCATCCCATAAACATTATTAGCGAAGTCAAATTCTATAAGGTTGCATTTTCTACCTTGTATAATTTAACTTCGCTAATGTTCAAGTAATTCTGATAAAGAACCAACAGTCTTTGTAAAACCCATTCAGGGTCGAACATTGGGAAGCCAAATGTTTTTATTACCGCAAGCATGACCAAATTCCTAACCAATACATATGACATATATAATACTTTAATAGTAAATATATATATACGTCCGGGTTGAAATATATATATTTCTTTCAAGAAACTGTTGTTGAAGCCTGCAAGAGACGACGGCCAATAGCTTAATGGATAAAGCCCTGCATTCCTAACGCAGCTGATACGGGTTCGAATCCCATTTGGTCGGAATTCTTATAACAGACAATGAAATAATACCAAATTGTACCTACACCATCCCTTAACTTGACAATACAATAAATGTAGGATGAATAAAATAAATAAAATAATTTATTTTACCTAACTTGACAATATAATAGATGGGTATGTAGTGAGTAAAAAGTAAAACTCGGCAAAAATTCTGCCGAGTTTTACTTTCGACCTACTCCATCCCTTCACTTGACAATCCAATGAATAGATGGTAAATAACATAAATAAAATAAATAACGTATCCACCCCGTGGGTAACTTGTATTGTTATGTATTGCGTTCCACACATGTATAGATTGCGAATTTATTGTACGTCAATGAGGGTAACCTTGACAGTTAGCTAAACATCGAGAAACGGGTGAAAACGTTGTGGCTGGGTTCGAAAGGAAGTTTATTATGACCGGGGCGAGAAACGTTCTTTTATAAAATAAGAAAGACGTATTATATATATTCTATATATATATATTTTAAAAGTATTATATTAGTCCGGCTTTCCGTTATAGCTGACTGAGATGTTGAACATTTGCCTGAACAGTATATTGAAAAAAATACACTCAAAAATGACGTTACCTAACTTGACAAAAAAGAACTAGCATAGCATTTTATACCTTATTCAATTAGATTTCGCTAATGTTCAAGTAATTCTGATAAAAAACAAACAACAGCTGTTAAGTTCGTAACCCCATCCTTGCATGCTGCTAAGCGAGTCTCTTTAGTTTATATACTCCGCTTACTTTTGAAATTGCATGTGTATTCATGTAGATTCATTAAACGTGTGTAAACCTCTTTATGTTATGTTTTATACAAACAAAAACCAACATAAAATAATTACCCATTATAATTGACAAAAACAATAGAACGGGAGACTTTTTCAGTGAAAAAGGTATAAAACATAACATAACACAAAACATAACATAAATTGAAATATTGTTTGATTTGTGTTGTATAAAACATAATAAACTTAAGTTCATCTCCTATAAACAATAAATAGGTAACGCACTTAAGTTCGTGACCTCTTAAATCCACCAATCATAAAAAATCTCGGTAAGCCTATTCAATTATTTCACCGCATTCAAACCCAAATCTCTAACGATTAAGACTATTGTATGGTTGCAATTAGAGGAGTTATGATTCATACAATTACGGTTATTAATAAATAGTACACATACAATAGTACACATTGTGTATAATTGTATGTGTACTATTTACGTATGATTTAGGAAAGAAAACAGGAAATGTAATGCATCTGTTGTTAAAAGATGTTAGTAATAAAAATAAATAAATAGACATGAGCAATACAAACAAAAGATTGTATTGCTCATGTCTTTGTCAAATTGTATTAAAACGTTACGAACCGAACAGCTGTTCATTACTGGTTAAACCGTTTCACCGCATATAAGGTAGGCAGCGACTTTACTGTTAATAATATGTGTACAATTAATAGAATGAACAGAGGATGGTCATTTATTTTATTAAATCTACCTCCGGAATCGTTAATTAGTGAAATCAGGTTATTTATTATTATAACAAAAGGTAAGCTTAGATTTCAGAATCAGAATCCCCTTGTACGAAACAAACATCCAATGAGTCCTTTATGACTCTGGCAGTTTGTTTCTTGGGTAAACGGTTGCGATTATAACGCATGGTAGTGCTTATAGATTGATGTCCTAGTATTTTTTGGGCAACCTCTAAGCCGTGTTTTGCAGTAACATTGGTTCCTAAATTAATACGAAATGAATGGGATCTGAAGTGTTTACCCGTTTCCATCGAAACGCGTTTAAGTAGCTTGTTTAAACGGCGAGTTATATATTCACGGGACTGATTAAATGGACTCTCTTCTTTAGGGTCTCTTGTGTTTAACAGAAGTTCAATGTCTTTTGAAACCAATTTTACAATTGCCGCATAAGTGCTTTGCCAAGGGAATGTTTGATTTACATGACCATTGCGGGTTTTTATTAAAGTCAGCGTCAGATCCTCACCAGTTAATAAAGACTCTAAATGGTGATAGTACACATTCTTTAGATTACCGATACGTAGCCCGGTCATGTATAACAGTGTTAAACCGACACGGTCACGTGCGGCTATTAATTTATTCGGCCCATCTGCGTATTGAAGAACCTTTGAGTATGTTTCAAACGTACAAGCATCACGTGATTTCTGAGTTTTTCTATTGCGACGTTTGTCACGCAGTAGTTGTTTAGTTTCCTCTTTATCAAACAACATTTGAGTGTGTCTTTGAATCTCGTCAACTTGAGAATGCAGCTGATCAATGGTTGCTGCGCGTTCTGACAAGAGCCGCTTTTGTTCCGCAATCATTTCAGTTTGATGTGAAAGGAGGTCTTTTTGAACCTTCATTTGATCGGCCATGAATAAGAAACCTTCAGAAATTTGGTTGAATAATAATGATGTTTGCATTTCTAAATACTCTTTCATTTTAAGATCGGTTGCGGCTACATTTGATAGGAGTGTGAGTGCTACTGTATTTGATGTATTCAACATATTATCAACTAACGCATTAATATAACAACCTTGAGCCGTAACGACGGTCCAAAGGTGAAACTGTTCAATAATGGGCATGAGCTCAGGATGATGGCCACCCCGTAAGTTAAGTTGAGTCGCCGTAAAACAACGAAGTTCTTTGTCTATTAGACTACTCTTGTAATGTTGATGTATAGTTGAATGGTTATAATTGAATATCTGAATGGCTTGATTGACCATGTCCATTCGTTTCGGAGTTTCAAGTGATTCCCAAGCGTTTAATGTAACTATCGAATTGGGTTCAATGCCTATAGCTTTCCAAAACTCAACATGGAATTTAACATGATGAGAACCTTCAATAAACCCCTTTGAAATGGTGTATTCGGTTAGGAGCTCTTTGTACAGTGTTGAACAACAAAGGTCTGCTATATCTCCATATATTGTTGAGGGAATGCCATATATTTGAATGGTCGCTTTAAGGAGTTTTATCAAATCAGAGGGTGTAAACTCATTTTCAGAATAGGCGTGGTTAAGAATACTACCAGAGGCGCATTCAATAACTAACAGAATATATGAAAGACGTTCACTACCCCTTTGCACCAACTCTAGTTGCCAACGGAGGTCAGCTGTATAAACACATTCATTTGGTTAATGTACGGGAGTTTGAATCGCTAGTTCGGGTTCTTCGATTTTATGAACATTCTCCCAAAATACTAACGTTTCTGTGTAAATGTCCGTGAACGATGGGAGAGTCTGTTTGAGGCTTTCTACTCTATTAATATATTGAATGTTCCCGGAATGAGTATAATAAAATTGGATGTCATCTTGATTGAACATTAGAGAATAGGGTAATGTGGAGGGGCCAGAAACAATTGCAGAGTGTGTCACCGGGTATTAACCGCAGAGACGGTGGCAGACATATGTATTTGTTAATTATATCACACATTTAGTGACTTGTCAATGCTACGAGAGGGCGAGAAGATTACTTAATGTTTCATATTCTTTTTTTTAGTTTATTTAATGGTATGAAAATGTTCATTTAAAAAAGAAATTTTTTACAACTGATTTCACGCTATTGGTAAATAAAAATAAATAAAAATAATATCAACGTAAGGGCGTTAGAAATACTAACGCCAATTACATTGATATTAAGAAATTTTTGAGTAATTTAAATCTTTAACTAATGTATAGATATTACGCAATTTTTGAGTAATTTAAATCTTTAACTAATGTATAGATATTACGCAAGATCTAGAGGGAAGTTGTGAGCGTTTCTTTCGTGCATAACTTCCATACCTAGGTTAGCTCTGTTGATTACATCAGCCCAAGTGTTGATAACACGTCCTTGGCTATCGATAACTGATTGGTTGAAGTTGACAAAGTCGTTCCTTTTTTTCAAAAGGCTTTGGACTATTTCATCAGCTCTTTACTTTAGAAAAAATGGTTTGATGATCATTCAAAATGATGTGTCCATTTTAAAGAGCTGCCGGGCGCTAGTGAGCTATTATTGTTGGGACTCAAGCTCTAGTCTCTGAACGTTCCAAGGGCACTCAGCCCACCCTTGGCTTCGCTGCGAATTACCATAGTAAAACAAATTTAACTAAAATTGGAAAAAAATTCTATCAATATCAAACTTTCATTCACCATTTCAACATCAAAGTCCACGATAAAAATCCCCAAAACTCTCCAACCCTTAAAAGAAAAAACGCATTTGCCTATTTTTTTACATATGTGTCCTGTTAATGTTCGAGTTAACCCCGTGATCCAATAAGATTTTTCTTTTTTTTGAAGTTGGTGCCAGTTTTCACGTTCCTCTATCATGTGGGGCTGGTTCATTAGTTTGTCAATGACATCCACTAAGCTCTTACATTCAAAAGGTTGAATGATCACGATATGAGAATTTTTTTGGTCTTGTAACATAAAACCTCTTTCAAGAGCGGCTTTCACATATGAATTACGGGAATAACACTGACGCTGTTTTTTAGGACGCTTGGCTAACTCCCTCTGGAGGTCAGAATTGTAAAAACCTACTCCAAGTTCTTGCATTTTTTTTTGATTGGCTTTTCTCAGAGCCTCCAAACCTTCAGAAGTTTTACCTTGAAGCATAGAAGCAGCACAGAAATCATAGTAGTTGTTATAATTCTCAAAAAGAAGTTTATGAGCGTAAGCATGATCTTCCACTGAGAGTGAAATAATGTTCCAAGACTCATCCGGACCCCCCCAATGTTTGGGAATAATATGATGTTTTTGAAGATTTTTTAATGTTTGATTTTGCTGCTGCATTTTGTTTAAAAGAAATTGTGTATAATAATTTCTTTCTTTGTTTAAATACATGCTTAAATCCTTCCGAGTTTTGATGTTTTTGAATTGCATAATTAATGGAGAAAGAAATATTTTAAAGTTTGACAGAATCGATGTTTTGATTTTTTGTTTTACCTTAGGCTTCTCGACAATTCACCCAGTTTGCTAATACACTTACGCGTATAAGGGTCTCAAGTCATTTTTGATGAAACCGTTTAAGTTGAAAGCCATAGTTGAGATACCTAAAGCAGTGAACCAGATACCAACAACTGGCCAAATAGCTAAGAAGAAGTGTAGTGAACGAGAGTTGTTGAATGAAGCATATTGGAAGATTAGACGACCAAAGTAACCCTACTTTTATCTTCTACTTTCGTAAAAGGTTGGACTATATCATATACTATCAAAACAGATTTTGAAATCTGCAAAACAGTGCTCAGTGGGATGGTCATTCCCGTAGCCGCTGCATCTGTTTTAGGGGCCAAGTTAAGATGATTTTCTAGTATGAACCCCCCTTGAAGTACCCGGGCGCTAATGTGCTATTATTGTTGGGACTCAAGCACTAGTCTCTGAACGTTCCAAGAAACCTATATACATACACATACAATATGTATCTAGCCCTTCTTGGCTTCGCTGCGGATTGCCATACAAAAAGTTTGATTAGAAAGAGCTCTTGTTTAGATTTTCTAAACTAAATCAATGAGCTCCCCATTTAGAAGTTCAACGATTTCCCATCCCCAAGCCCTCTTACGAGGTGAACTAATTGTTTCACCCATAAAAGTTTTGATAACTTTTGCTATACCCGATGTGAAGTTTCCTCTATCAGTTTCAAGAAAACTACGAAAATGTTCTTGAGCCGGAGAAGAGAAAATAGCTTGTTCCATCTTCCTTTTTAAATCCGCTGTTAATTGAATTTCTTTAGGTTGATAAATAACTTCAAGAGGAGGATTTACAAGTTTATTTACCCAACGACTACCACTTAAATGAAACTGAATTATAGATTGACTTTGTTTTTCTAAATACTTTTTGACCTTAAGATCTGTTTGAATTTTTCCACCTAGTTTTCCTTTTTCTGATTGAAGACGTCGGTCACCCAAACCTACACCGTTTTTTATTTGAGAACGATGACTAAGTTTTGCCCGTTCCGGGTAACGTGTTGGGTCACCATCTCGAAATCGAATTGCTAGGCCATCATTATGATTTCCATAGATAGCATATCTTATTCGGTGCAATTCTTGATGCATTTCAGTAGTTACAAGAATTTTATTCCAAGGAGTTTCTAACCCTCCAACCGATCGAGGAATGATGTGGTGGATTTCCGTTTTTCCTGGTGTGTGTGATAGACTTGATGCTTTCTTAATAGCATTGACTACCAGGGCAAGATATTTATCGTTAGAACGTTGTTTAGATAAAAGAATCCAGTCGTTATGAGATGTAAAATTCGCATAATCAGCAAGGTCGAAGATTAGAAAATTCACATCGTTTGAGTTAGGGGGCACATACAATTGTATGAATTAAAAATATTCATAAAGATTGTGTTGATTCATATATATCGATACCTATAATATCCAACTTTTTGCTTAGGTTTCCCGACAATTCACCCAGTTTTTCGTAACTTATTAGTTACGGCACAGTTATTATTTATGCGCAGCTACGATGTTGTAAGTTTCTTCTTCTTGACCGAAACGGTAACCAGCGTTTGTAGAAACGTTTTCAGTTGTTTCACGGATTAAAGATGAAGTAACTAATGAACCCTTTAGGGTTGCCTCTCTTTCGAAAGGGATCGGACTATATCATAATCTTTGTACTTTTTTACAAAGATCCGGGGCGCTAATGTGGTCTTATTGTTGGGACTCAACCACTAGTCTCTGAACGTTCCAAGAAACCGAAAGATACATACCTTTAAAGAATGTGTCTAACTCCCTTCTTGGCTTCGCTACTGATTACCATGCTAATAAATTTTGTTATAAGATTTTGATTTTGTTGGCAACGATTTTGTTAGGAGTGATTGGTTTACAAGACCATGAATTTAAACTCTGACGTTTTCCTTTAATTAATTCACTCACTCGGCTCGGATATTTTGGAATATTTGGAATCTTTTTTAGTTCCTCAAGAACTTGACCGCCGCTTCGGCAATTTATTGTACATAAAATCTCTTTATTTTCATAAAGCCAAATACACGTTCAATTGTATGTGTGTAATAATATGGTCAAGCCATCGTTGACTACCTGACGTTTTTCCGCCTTGACTTCGAGTTTCTAAAGCATCTGGACGAAGCATGGATTTGCGTGCACGCTCAACCTGTTTTTCGGGATCCCAAAAACCTGTCTTATTTTTTCGCTGTTGTTCGTGACTTGCATAAGCACCCGCTTGTTTCCATTTTCTTGCCGCCTCATTCAACTGCCCTTTTAAAAGATCAATGGCGCCTTTGTTTTGATGTTTAGGGTAAATCTCAGCAAAAATTTCGTGCGCAATAAAATGAGGTTTTTATTGCTATCGCAAAAATAGACTTCATCTGGAGTACTCTTTAACATATATTTTGGAATGATATGATGCAGATGCATTTGTGTAGTCTCAGAATAATCTTTATTTTTACAACTCTCAATAAAATCAAAATAACGTAGATTTTCTTCATTTTTAAAAAATTGAAACCAAAACTCCTTTTTTTCCCATTTGCTTTTAAAATCGTTGTTATCATTCATGATAGTATTTGAAAATTTATTAGTTTAGGCTTCCAGTACGCAAATTAAAATTTGCGTAAATATAGGAGAAGGCTGCAAACCACCTTCAGAATGTTCCTATAAATAATTCACCCCGTTTTCAATCTATTATCACTAATAGATGGCACAGTTATTAGTTAGTTTATGCATTGCAGAGAATAATGAACCACCGAATACACCAGCAACACCTAGCATGTGGAATGGGTGCATTAAAATGTTCGAATAATGTTATGTATGGGCTCTTTATCCCATACTCTCCTCATTTCTAAGGAGTATCGGACTATATCATAAAGAATTCTCCCAAAGGATAGAAATTCTTCCTAGGCACTCGTGGAGCTCCATAACCCGGCCTGAGTCGTATGCTCTAGTCTCTGAACCTTCTAATCCTTCCGGATTAGCTTGGCTGCTGATTGGCGTAGATATTGACTCTTGATTTTCATTCATACTATCGAACGTGTGTATGTATGTATGATGTCAATATCCTTAGCTTTCCAGTCAATTCACCTAGTTTAATGAGCACAACATTTTATGCTCAGCTTGGAAAACGATCCATTTGTTATGTATAGGCTCTTTATCCTATACTCTCCTCGTTTCCAAGGAGTATCGGACTATATCATCTTCTCACTTTCATGAGAAGTTGGGCACTCGTGGGAGGATTATTGTTAGAGTTACTCACCTCCTAGTCTCTGAACCTTCTTAACCCTTTTATTGCAGCTAATATTTCAGCTGCGAACCCTAGGTTAAGCTTGGCTGATGATTACCATAAAGAAATGATTGTATCAATATTTTTTTTTTGGAATTTAAAGGGATTCATTGAAATTGAAAATTTTTTGTTTCATTTCAAACCAATCCACATTATAACAGTTTTTACAAAACTCTGAGAATTGAGCTTCTGTATTATTGCCGTAGCCATATGTTTTATGAAAAGCATCATGAATTTCGGATGCGATAAGCACACCGTTTGTTAAATCATAACGCCTATCTATAGCATTATTCCAAGAGTCTAAATGATGACACTCTAAATTTATTTTAGCACCAGTTAAAACACACGTACGATTATAAAGCTTTTTAATACCATTAATCCAGCAATAATCAGCAGTACTACGTGTCTTTTTATCACGTCCATACCCCCCTTTAAATCTAGGATGGTTTTCACCAAACTTATTTTTTAAAGAGCCAGTTCTTTGGCTAGCTTTTTCACCAATCAAAGAGCGTGTTTCTTTACTTAGAATTTTACCTTTATGAGTTTCAGAAACTTTGACTTTCTTACACTCAGGACAGCCTGTTTTTTTTGCATTTTTGTAAGAATGCACAGTGCATTCAAAGGTAGATTGGCAAGTTAAGCACTGAAAAGTAAGGGTACTTTTCACGCTTTTGTAAACTTCTTCGAAGTTTGGTGTAATAAGCACATGATTCCGAGTTAAAGCTAAATTTTCGATCTCAGTTTTTGTTAATTTTTTTGACTTATTTTTAAAATACTCCTTTTTAGTTACAAAATTACTCTCTCTTACAACATTATATTATACAATATTATAGATTGATTTATTGTATGTAGATTGTCAAGGAATGAAAATACTATATCAAAGTAACTTTGATCTTGAGATACATACACGATCTTAAAGTATGTGTACATTCGATTGATACAAATTTCTTCAACAGGCTCCCATCAATTCACCCAATTATTCAACCAATATCACTATTGGAGGTCACGTAAAGTTTTCATGAAGTTGAAAGTTCCAGAAATCATTTGTGTTCAAGATAAGTCGCTAGCTTATCTCCGGTCTTTTTCTAGATTTTGACCAGCTTTACATCACTGTAAAGATCAGACTATATCACGACCCATCAAGGGGTCCTTGCCGTTTCAACGCGCTTGCGTCTACTCCCTTTCGGGATAGTCGTTAGACATTTTCCTAATTTCAATGAAAAAAAAAGAAACAAGACCTAATTTCAAACCGAACCCTTTAAGATTGTATTGGGTTTCCCTGCTCGTCGATATAATAATACCCTTCTCGTTTTTGAGACAAACTTTTGGAAATCATTTGAACCGAAACACCAAGACTTAAAGCAGCATCTGAAAGGCTATCAAAGTCAATCCCATTAATTCTACAACGTCGAGCTTTACCCTTGGTCGTTTTAGGAACTTCTACCTTTCCAGGACCTACGTTGTAAGAAGCTCTTCGTTCTTCTTCTCGATATTTTATTATAGCAAAGATCGTGAAGACTAAGTTCAGTAGTTAGAGTTTTTTCGATTTCTTTACGATATTCATACAATTGTACGTGGCAAAATGATCCTTCTTTGTAGATAATAAGTTCGAAATTTTCAGGTCCAAATTCATTTTCATTGAAGTCTTTTAGGAATTCTTTATTAGCTTCACCAGTTTTTAGATAAGTTAAATGTCGAGGGATTCGATTTTTCAGATTTTTTGTCTCACCAATCAGGTATTTATTATTGGTTTTGCAACGCCAGGCATATATGCCCGGTGTATTGGGTAAATTTTTCGTCTCAAGCTGTGAAATTTTCTATTTTTTTCCTGGAACGTTGAAATTAGAAGTTAGTTTCATATGTTTTGAAATTATGAGTTAGTAAGGAGTTGTCCTGATATAGAATACTATTGAATTTGTGTATGTATATTCAATTTTAGTCAAATTCAGGAGATTCTCCTTTTAGGCAAGTTTTTCGATTAGAATTGCTTCTACTTATAGCGAACATCTTTTGATAAATGAAAGCTATAAGTACCTTTTAAGAAAGGTAAAAGGGGCAAATTTCACCCAGAGGCATACCATCTGAGAAAGAACCTTGTCCGATTGGGTAGATGATGAATACAGCAGTTGCTGCAGCTACAGGAGCTGAGTAAGCTACTGCGATCCAAGGACGCATACCTAACAACTCAGCGTAGTGTTTCCACCGGTTTGATCGTTTGACGCGATCAACTGCTGAGATGGACTATATCACCATCTTTAATTTTTTTCTATTTTAAAGATGTCGGGCGCTAATGTGCTATTATTGTTGGGGCTCAAGCACTAGTCTCTGAACGTTCCAGGAAATCTCATCTAATTCCCTCTCAAAGAGGAAGACAAATACGTCTAAAGAATCGCCCTTTCCTGGCTTCGCTGCTGATTCCCATTGTTAGTTGAACACAAATACATTATAAGGTATTGGTCAGTACACTAGTTTCACTTTATTTTTCTGTAGCTTTTTCGGTTTCAGACATTTTTTTTGTATTGTAGCTTTTTTGGGTTCCATACATGAGATGATAGTCAACAAAATCGGACGAGAGCTTCTTAAAAGGCACGCGAATGCCGTCGATCTTTATTCCCCACCGCACAAGATTGGCCCTTTTTTGAATGATGTGTTTTTCATCAAAAAGAGCAGTCTTTTCTATTTGTTGTTTAGCGATCCTAGCTTTTGCGCCGAGTTTCCCGGCTTCTGATCGCTGTTCTGGACGACTTTTGCTAATTTCGTCATTTAGCTTAGCTAGATGTCCGGATTGCACATTCCGTTGTCCAGCACTTTTATACCCATGTAACTGTTGCCACTCATCGCTGTAAAAAAGTTTCAATTCTGCTTTGTTTTTTTTAGAATAAGCTTGACCACCAATTTTGCCAGCATAACTAGCTAAAGTGTATCGAGCCTCCTCATCCTGACCACTCATAAGTTGCCAAGCAATCAGATCGCCTTTTTCTTCATAGGCGAGCTATCGATAAAAATGAGCTAAACGATGATCTTCAAAGCTACACAAAACCACATTATTAACTTCGTAGGTTCCGCCTGCGTGTTGCGGCAAAATTCTATGTTTTTCCAATTTTGTTTCCTTAGTGTACTGTTTTCTACGCAAATGCTCAATAAATTGAGTATAGATGTTGTATTTCATAATAATGTAATAAACAAGAAGGGTTCCAGCAATTCACCCGATTTTCTGTACAAGTCACCCTATACAGCCGCCTAGATTTGACGGAAAGATAATTCCCACTCACGCGTGAATCCCAATTTTTCAAAAGGGCTTAGACTATACCTTCAACTCGTCACTTACCTTAGTTAGTCTGAACATAGTAAGCTGAAATCTGACGAGTGCCGACGTATTAATCTTGTTTTTATTCTTTAAATAAAAACCAAGATTCTCCTCTTTCGAGTCAGTCGTTACAGGGAATTAACAAGGTTTCATAGAATTGTACGTGTGAACACGTTACTTTGACTTTAGCCATCATTCATACAATTGTACGTGTTTGATGTCTCTATAAAAGTCCTGATTTCTACAATGTTAATTCTTCCCACGGTATCGCCATAGTTTTGGTTTTTAGTCAAACCGAAAACCTTAGGGTTCACCGTTACCTACAAAACCCAAATTCAATTCAATTGTACACATACAACTGAATGGCTGTTAAATTTTTTTTTAGATTTGCCGTAATAAGGAGCGCGGAAATTTGGATTTTTTTCCATAAATTCTGCTTCTTGGCTGTTCAAAACTTTTTCACCCATCCAATTCGTCCATTGTTCCTCGGTTAAATAATCTACGCTTGCGTATTTATTTATATAATTTCTTATGGTTTTCCGAGTCACACCCAAACTTTGAGCCGCGCAACTAACACTCTCAAAAGCCACATTTCCGATTTTCATGTGTAAGGAAGGAGTGCCACTATTTGGTGAACCGCCGAATTGATTTTTTTTTTCAAAAAGACCCCCAAATTTCTGATTATACAAGTTAAGTCCGCTAGTGATTAATCTTTTTAAAACCATGGTTTCGATTTCTAATAAAAATCGATCTATGTCCTTTATTTTTGCTTTTTCGTTGGTTGGAAAGTACCTAAATTGACTATTAGTGTCTGAAATTACCACTGGCACAAAAATCAAATCTTCGATAGCGGCGATTTTTAACTGTACTTGTTTAACAACAGTGAACTTTCGAAGTTGTTTATCAAGTGATAAAGTGTCACCGCCTGATTCCTCGGCACTCAATTTTGTAGCTTCTCTCATACCTTGCATATACGTTGCTTTACGTGTAACCAAATTTATGGTTTCACCTAGATAGACTTTTTTGTTTTTAAGGTTAAAAATCAAATAAAAGCCTGCTTTGCCTGTCATTCCACTTTTACTATCTCTTTTGGTAACTATTTTAAAAGGTTCAACGGGCAATCTTTGTGCCATAAAAACATCAATCACCTGGTCTATTGTGGTTTCAACAATTTGGATGTATTCTTGGTTGAATGAGAGTGATTTTTCTATTGAATTTGGTACTAATAGAATATTTGGGCGGTAATAAAAAGGAATGGATGGATATAACATAATTTTTTTTGGATTTTATAAGCCTTTGACTCCAGTTCTTATCCAACTAAAATCAAAGTCGAGTCGGTAGTTAATACAAAAAGTTACCTTTTTGCCGGGCCATGAGATTAACCCATATAAGAACAAATACCTAAGAAGAAGTGGCAAACGATTAGTTGGTAAGGACCACCGTTGTAAAGCCATTCGTCTAGAGTAGCAGCTTCCCAAATTGGGTAGAACACTTTATCCAAAAGTTTCCTAATGGAGCGGACTATATCACAATCTTTGTACTTTTTTACAAAGATCCTGGGCGCTTGTGTGCTATTATTGTTGGGACTCAAGCACTAGTCTCTGAACGTTTTAGGGAACCTATTCAAGATCTTCATTTACCAGAAATGATTGTTCAAAATGAAGAACAAATTCTGGGTTTTCATTACAGAACTTTTGAATGCCCTCCCTAACTTCGCTGCGGGTTAACATACTAACAATTCTCCAACCATACATTTGATTTCTTTTATTATTAACTAGTTTATAAAACGAAGAGGATGATCGAATAGCGTCCGGAACAAATTGGTTTAACGAATTAACAATATCGACAAAAGCTGGTTTAGGTTCAATTATACAATAGAGCTCTTCACCACGATCCTTAACACGAGGTGTTGTTTGTGCTATTACACTGTGAGCCCAAATCGAATATTTTGAGATAAATTCGGATAAATCCTTACTTTGATTGTTTCTTCCTGTTTTTCGTCCATATTCTAGACCGACTTTTTGTCGAGCTTGATATTGTTTTTCAGTATTCGCTGAACCACCACGAGCACCACCTCTTTTTCCCATTTATCGCTGCCACTCAGAATCATGCATAAAACGTCCTTCTATTTTATATCGTTCTCGAGCTGCCCTAATAGCTAAATTTCTTTGTGCGATAGCTTCTTCGGTGTCGCCAATACGAAATAAAAAAGCAGCGTAATCTTGCGGTTTCTCTAAAACTTTCCAACGAAGCCAGTGAGCAATTACATGTTCTTTTATCGAAACCAACACAAGGTTACTTGGGTCATCAGTTCCACCGTCAAATCGTGGTATAATGTGGTGTTTTTCAATACCAATGAACACTTTTCCGGTGTCATCTTTTTTTGTTTTTTCTTCGTTTTTTAGTTTTTGGATAAAATTTTCATAAGGATTCAATCCTTTTCCGGCCGAATTCATTTTCTGCCAAATGGTGTTAAGTTCATTTCCAGATACAATCGAATTTGGTCGAATATTCACGGATTGTTGAGGTTGAATAACCGGTTTCTTTTTTATGTTTTTAATAAATCTTTTTGGTTGAGGTTGCATATATACGTTAGTTTAGTTTTCCCGCAATTCACCCAGTTTGCTCGTCATGTCACCACAAGTAGCTCTTTATTAGAGAACTACCTAATTGTTTGTTATTCAAACAATTTACGAGGCACTTTCTTTAAACTCTGTGTGCTGCCAAATTTTTCAGAGTTTGGGTCTAATGCAGACCAATAGCGTTAGATGTAGGAACAACAGCACCAGAAATGATGTTGTTACCATATAGAAGAGAACCAGAAACTGGCTCACGGATACCATCGCTGACATTTTCAAAATATCTTAAGAGATATTAGGCGGTACCATATCATTTGACTTAGGTACCACAAGTTTTCGATTTCGAGCCTCAGCCCCTAATTTAGCCATTTTGCTACGTCCTCCCTCTGCAAGCCATTTTTTCCAGTCTTCTAAAGCATCAATACAGACCTGAACTTCAGCCTGACGACGTTTTCCAAAATAAGGAAAAAGGCGAGGTAATAGTGCCAGTAAACTTTCCCGATCTCCAATATGAAGGATGTAAACTTTTTTGTTTTTTTTCGTTAACCGGGTTGGGGAATAATAAGTTTTATTCACCAATTTAGCCATTTTTTCGATGACATCTTCATCTGTCATAGAGATTTTGACGTAAGCACCTGGAGGAGAGGTTGATTTTTCATAGCGTTGCTTTGAACGTTTATCCAAGCCAAAAGAACCTTCGCCTTCGAGCAATCCAGCCATCCATGCGATATCTACATCAGATATTGATTCTATCAGTTCTTTACTGGATTTTACAGGATCTAACGGTTTTATTTCCACAGATACGTGAGACTTTTTATTTCTTTGATTTGAACGTGGCATAAAAATTTTTAAAACTTGAAAATGTGTGGACTATATCATCACCCTTCATATAACTTTAATTTAATAAGAAGGGGTCGGGCGCTAATGAGATATTATTGTTGGGACTCACTCTCTAGTCTCTGAACCTTCTTCAGAACCTTTTTCTAATCATTTTTTTGAATTAGAAAGCCCACTGAAGCTTGGCTGCTGATCGCCTTTCGGGTTCCAGCAGTTCACCCGATTTTGTCAATATCCTTACGGATAAGGGACACCGATTAGTTAATGTCTACAGGAGGAGCTGCGATGAATGCGATGATGAATACAGAAGTTGCAGTTAAAAGAGTAGGGATCATTAAGCATCCGAACCAACCAATGTATAGACGGTTGTCAGTGCTAGTAACCCACTCACAAAAACGAGCCCAAGTGCCTTTTACTTCAGATTTTTCTAAAATTGCTGTCATGATTCAATTCTCCTTAGATAAATTGGAATTTCTCCGAACATCTTCTCATCCACACATATTCATACACACATACCTAGAGAGCGAACACATACAATTGAACGTGCATACACGTACACTCCTTTCAAATTAATGTATGTGTACTCTAATGTTGTATGATTCATTCAATTTTATGACACACACAACACATACAATTGAAAAAACGAAAACTTCAAACCATATCCCGCTTTCAAAGGTACACATACATTTGAAGGGGTTGTGTACACATACCTTTGGCCAGGAGTGTACACACACACATTATAAAGAGACGGCGGCTACGCCTTCTCCTTTTAAAGTGGGTGTCTGTTGTTGTCATTGCTATGGGAGAAGATTCAACCTGTTAGAAAGAATTATATGATTTTTTAAATAAAAAAAACAAAAATCAAACAAATCAAGTGACCAACAACATATTCTGTTCTACACATACCCACACACACATTATAAAGGAGAAGGCGTAGCCGCCTTCCTTATACAATAGTACTAAGGTCTTTAGTCTCAATTGAACGTGTATCTAACCAAAAAATTAACTAAAAAATCCATAACTATGTAGTCCGCTTTTTAGTAAATTTACTCCAATAAAACATATCCATACTACAATAAAACCAAAAGTGGCCAGAATCGCTGGTTTTTTTCCTTCCCAACCTTTGATTAAGCGTGAATGAAAATAAACAGCAAAAACTAACCAAGTTAGCAAAGCCCAAGTTTCCTTTGGATCCCAACTCCAATAAGATCCCCAAGCTTCATTTGCCCAAACGGATCCAGATAATATACCTATTGTTAAAAAAGGAAATCCTATTCCTAAAATTCGATAACTTAGATTATCTAAATTTTTAGCAATTTTATAAGTCAAGTTTTTTTTATTTTTTGAAACACGTACATTGTATGAATCTTCTTCAGAATGATAAATTTTTTG